AAGCTTAGGTAACACTAAGTGGAGGTCCGAACCGACTGATGTTGAAAAATCAGCGGACGAGTTGTGGTTAGGGGTGAAATGCCAATCGAATTCGGAGCTAGCTGGTTCTCCCCGAAATGCGTTTTGGCGCAGCGGTTGATGCTATAGCTTAGGGGTAAAGCACTGTTTCGGTGCGGGCTGCGAGAGCGGTACCAAATCAAGGCAAACTCTGAATACTAAGTGTGTAATCAATCAGTGAGACAGTGAGGGATAAGCTTCATTGTCAAAAGGGAAACAGCCCAGACCACCATCTAAGGCCCCTAAATAATTGCTAAGTGGCAAAGGAAGTAAGAATGCCTATACAACCAGGAGGTTTGCTTAGAAGCAGCAATCCTTTAAAGAGTGCGTAATAGCTCACTGGTCTAGTGATCTTGCGCCGAAAATGAAAGGGACTAAGTAATTTGCCGAAGATGTGGGATGTTGTACATCGGTAGGGGAGCGTTCTGTTGTAGTTTGAAGCACTAACGAAAGTGGGTGTGGACGAATCAGAAGTGAGAATGTCGGCTTGAGTAGCGAAAACATTGGTGAGAATCCAATGCCCCGAAAACCTAAGGTTTCCTTTGGAAGGTTCGTCCTCGAAGGGTGAGTCAGGGCCTAAGGTGAGGCTGAAAAGCGTAGTCGATGGATAACAGGTTAATATTCCTGTACTATTTATTACTGATATTAAGGGACGAAAAAGGCTAAATCATCCGGATGTTGGTTACCGGTTTAAACTATCAAGGTGTAGATGAATGGAGAAAACATTCTGAGCTAAGAAGTGAATACAAGATACTAAGGTATTAAAGTGATTGATGTCATGTTTCCAAGAAAATCTTATCATATCTTAAGTAATAAATACCTGTACCTTAAACCGACACAGGTAGGTAAGTAGAGTATACTAAGGGGCGCGAGATAACTCTCTCTAAGGAACTCGGCAAAATGGCCCCGTAACTTCGGGAGAAGGGGTACCCTATTAGGGTTGCAATAAATAGGCCCAAGCGACTGTTTATCAAAAACACAGGTCTCCGCGAAGTCGCAAGACAATGTATGGGGGCTGACGCCTGCCCAGTGCCGGAAGGTTAAAGAAATTGGTTAGTGAATACGAAGCTAATAACTGAAGCCCCGGTGAACGGCGGCCGTAACTATAACGGTCCTAAGGTAGCGAAATTCCTTGTCGGGTAAGTTCCGACCCGCACGAAAGGCGTAACGATTTGGGCACTGTCTCAGAGAGAGACTCGGCGAAATAGAATTGTCTGTGAAGATGCGGACTACCTGCACCTGGACAGAAAGACCCTATGAAGCTTTACTGTAGCTTGGAATTGATTTCGGGTTTATTTTGCGCAGTATAGGTGGGAGGCTAAGAATTTATGTTTGCGGATGTAAATGAGCCAAAAGTGAGATACCACTCTGATTAAACTAGAATTCTAATCTTGATGCCGTTATCCGGCCAAGAGACATTTTCAGGTAGGCAGTTTGACTGGGGCGGTCGCCTCCTAAAAGGTAACGGAGGCGTGCAAAGGTTTCCTCAGACTGGTCGGAAATCAGTCGTAGAGTATAAAGGCATAAGGAAGCTTGACTGTGAGACTTACAAGTCGAACAGAGACGAAAGTCGGCCTTAGTGATCCGACAGTTCTGAGTGGAAAGGCTGTCGCTCAACGGATAAAAGTTACTCTAGGGATAACAGGCTGATCTCCCCCAAGAGTTCACATCGACGGGGAGGTTTGGCACCTCGATGTCGGCTCATCGCATCCTGGGGCGGTAGCACGTCCCAAGGGTTGGGCTGTTCGCCCATGAAAGCGGTACGCGAGCTGGGTTCAGAACGTCGTGAGACAGTTCGGTCCATATCCGGTGCAGGCGTTAGAGTATTGAGAGGATTTCTCCTTAGTACGAGAGGACCGGGAGAAACATACCGCTGATGTACCAGTTATTGTGCCAACAGTATATGCTGGGTAGTCAAGTATGGATTGGATAACCGCTGAAAGCATCTAAGTGGGAAGCCTACCTCAAGATTAGTACTCTTTTGAGATCACGGTAAGACTAACCGTTTGATAGGCGTTAAGTGTAAGTGTAGTAATATATTCAGCTGAGACGTACTAATAGATCAAAAACTTATTGAAAATTTGTAATAAATATAAAACAATGCAATTATTTTAGCTTATGTCTTGATGTTTATAGCGCAGTGGACCCACTCCAAACCATTCCGAACTTGGTTGTTAAACTCTGCAGCGACGATGATACTGAAGAGGACACTCTTTGGAAAAGTAGTTCAATATCAGGACGCCTTGTTATTGTAGCTTAGATTTAACTAGTTCATATTGTTAAGCTAATCTAATTTTACCTGAGTGCCCCCATTTTCTAAGTTTATCTATTTTTTCTATTTCTGTTATAGATAAAGGAATCATTTTATTTATAGCTTCTTCTATATCTTTTGTAGTAAATTCTCTATTTTGGTAAAAACCCTCGTACATTGCTTCTGTTATTGATTGCTCTATTTCTGCACCCGAAAACTTTCTACTAATTTTACTTAGGTAGTATATGTTATATTTATACCACGTTAAGGGTCTTACTTTTTTTAAATGTATTTGAAAAATATTAATTCTTTCCTGAAATTTCGGTAAATCCACAAAAAAAATTTCATCAAATCTACCTTTTCTTAATATTTCAATTGGTAGGTTGTGAATATTGTTAGCTGTGGCAATAACGAATACATCTCTTTTCTTTTCTGATAACCATGTTAAGAAAATATTGGTTACTCTCAGTGTAGTGCCACTATCAGTGTTATTTATATTTTGTGTAAAGACTTTATCAATTTCATCTATCCATAGTATACATGGAGATATTGACTCGCTAGTCTCGATAGCTTTGTTTATTTTGTTTTCTGATTCACCTAGTATTCCAGCAAAAATTTTACTTATATTTAATTTTAATAATGGTAAATTCCATTCTGTTGAAATTGCTTTTGCACTTAGTGATTTACCTGTTCCTTGAATACCTACTAGTAGTATTCCCTGAGGTATTTTAGTTCCATATGTAGTCGCCCGTTTAGTAAAAGTTAATTGTCTAACTTTGAGCCATTTTTTTAAATTAACTAAACCACCTACATTGATTTTTGCCTTATTTATAAGATAAAATTCTAAAATATCTGTCTGTCCAATAATTTTTTCCTTTTCTTTTAGAATTCTTTGTATTATGTCTGTCTCAGATAAGTTAAGAACGATTAATTGAGATATTGATTTTCTTATTCTATTAATTGTATAGCCAATATATGCTGTACAAATGTTATCTTTTACTTCTGTATATTTATTGTCTGAATTATCAATAAATCGGTTTATTTCAGTAGCTATTTCTTTTTTATTTGGTAAAGGAAGTTTGATATATGTAATATATTCTTTTAGTTCGTATGGTATTTGTTTACCTTGTCCACTTATGATAATGTATTTTTTGTATTTTTTTAACCACTTGGCTGTATTTTTTAGCTTTCTACTTATGCTTATATCATTAATAAAATGGTAAAAGTCTTTTAAGAAGAAAATTTCTATATTACTATCTTTATTGTGGGATATAACGTCAAGTGCTTCTAGTGGATTTTTTTTTCCTTTTTTTATGTAATTAGGGTTATTCATATAACCATCTATAAAATTCCAATTACATATATTTTTTTTTAATTGTTTATCATTGGTTATATTTAATATGTGTTCTAATCTTTCTTCTTCTTGTGTTTCTACATATATTAAATAATTATTTGATGATAGTAGTATTTGTATATCTTTTTTAAAGTTCATTGTTTGTTAAGTAAACTGATACTTATATTACTGTTTGTGTATACCTATTTACTATATAATTTACTATTAAGATAAGATTCTTAAGTAAGATGATTTTTTACATCATTATTTCTAAATTCTTATACGTAATATTTGATACAAAACTTATTAATTTATATATTGATATGATAAAGTTTAATTATAAATATTATTTATATATTGATAAAACTTTATTTATGTAAAATAATATTCTGTGCATATTTTAAGTTACTTAAAAATTGTATTTTAGTAATAATAATACATTCTCTTACCATGAATTTATTATAATTAATATTTTTTTAGATAGAATAATTTAATTTTTAATTAATATTATTAATGGACTCAATATAATGTAAGAGGTTTAATATGTTTGATGAAAATATTTCATAATCAAGTAGTATTGATAAGTACAGTAGCAAAGTATCTTGTTTTACATTTTTTATTTTATTTTAATTCTAAACTGAAAAAGATAATAGATTAAAAAAATGATTAAATTTATTAATTTTGTAGTAACTATAATTATGATAGATTGTTTACGAAGCTATTTTTTTACTTTTTCTATTTAATGAGTGATTTTTTTTCGTTTTTTTCTTCTTCTATTATTAATGATTCTTCTTCCACTTTTTGTTGACATTCTTACTAAAAATCCAATTTTTCTGGATTTTTTTAATTTTGTTCCTTTATTCATTTATTATAATTTTACTTGATTTATCTCTTTTTTTGTAATATTCTACCTTTACTTTTTTATATTGTATAGTAATTTTCTAATGTGACTAATAGTTGTATATTATTTTGTTCATATATTATGTTTGTATTGTTATTTTTAGTACCAACATCTCTTTTAATAACTAAGCAAATATATCTTTTATTAGAGACAAATGTGTCTATTCGTAGTTTGACTAATTATTTTAATAAAAAACAATCAACTGTATTAAGTGATCAATTTTATGTTAACCTTTTAAATTTTTATCTAGAGCGTAAAAAAATTTTTTTATCTATATCTTTATCTGAATTATATATTTATTCTTATCCTTCTCAGCGAAATTGCGTATACAAATCTTTGGGACAATGTTACCAACAGAGTGGATTTTTTTATATTGCTGAATATTATTATTTACTATACTTATCTATTTCTAATGATAGTTTAAGTGTTTTATATAGCCTACTTGAAATTTATAATCGTTTAGATAATCGTGCTAAAATTTCACTAGTACAGGATCAAATTTCGCAACGGAGTGGTTTTAATTCATTTGATGATTTATAGATTTATAATAATAATTATTTATCGGGATAGCAGGATTTGAACCTGCGACATCCTGCTCCCAAAGCAGGCGCGCTACCAAACTGCGCTATATCCCGTTGTGTGCTTGAACTAAAAGTAATTATATAATATTTTGGTGATGCTGTCTACTTAGTGTTTTATTAATCTATATTGTTGTAAGTATTCATATAGGGTACCAAAACATTCCTTTGACACCGTCTGGATCTGTTACAAATCCTATCCCTTTGTAGAATTCTATAACTTCTGGGTCGGCAAAAAGTGTGATTGTGCTAATATCATGATATCTTAGTTCTTTGATAGTTTCTTGCATTAAAGCTTTACCTAAACCTTTCCCTTGAAATTGTGGATGTATGACTACATCCCAAATAGTTGCATTAAAACATTCGTCTGATGTAGCTCTTGCAAAACCAATTAAGTTTTTCTTCTTATCTTTATAATAAAATATAGCGATTATTAAAAAACTGTTATCTATAGCTATTTTCACCTTTTTTATTGGTCTCTTAACCCATCCTACAGAATCACATAATTTTTCTAAGTCATATAAATTTATGTCTCTATTTGTGCTTGAGTATATAATTAATTTTTGCTTATTCTCTTGTAAATTTTCGATAAATATTTTTGTATCAGTATTTTTAATTGTATTATCTATAATTTTTGTTTTTTTATTGTTGAAGAAAAAAGTCCAAAATGTCATATTAATATCTATGTGTTCTAAAATTTTTTTAGTAAGTATTTATATATGTTCAAAAAATGTTACTTTTTTCAGGGAATCTTTATATATATATTATTATTACTTATTATAACTTATTTTTAGGTTACATTTAGTGAAACTTTTTGTTATTATTTTAAATTTTTGTGTTTAAGGAAAATTTTTTGTCGTGAAAAAAATAGGTATTGTTTTAATTGTTAGTTGTTTATTTTTATTAACGTCAAGTTTTGTGCGTGCTGAGTTATCTACTTTAGTTCCTTGTAAAGATTCTAGTGCTTTCAATCAAAGAATGCAAAGGTCTGTGAAAAAACTAGAGGCTCGCTTGTCGAAGTATCAACCGTCTACTCCACCTGCTATAGCTATAGAGAGTCAAATTCAAGCAACTAAGAGTCGATTTACTAAATATAGTAATGCTGGTATTTTATGTGGTACAGAGGGCTTACCTCATTTAATTACGGACGGTCGTTGGGATCATGCTGGTGACTTTATGTTGCCTGGTCTTTTATTTATATATATTACTGGATGGATAGGATGGGTTGGTCGTAGTTATTTGCAAGCTATTTCATTAGTTAACAAACCAACAGAGAAGGAAATAATTATTGATGTTCCACTAGCAGTTAAATTCTCTTTATCTGGTTTTATATGGCCTCTCGCAGCTTTACAAGAGTTTACTAGTGGACGTTTATTAGCTTCGGACGATGATATTAGTGTATCTCCTCGTTAGTTTTTGTTTGCTAAAATAAAATATTATAAATAATTAAGGATATATATGGATAATAATTTTTTTAAGTATTTGTCTACAGCGCCTGTTCTTGGAATGTTATGGATAACATTTACAGCTGGTTTTATAATAGAGATTAATCGTTTTTTTCCGGATATTTTATCTTTCTCTTTTTAAGCACGAGTTTCAGTTAAGTAATTAGATTTATGATATATTATAACTTTATTATTTTAGCTTAACTATATACTGTAGTTTTATTTTTTTTACTAATTTTGTTTAAATTTTTGTTAATATAAATTTTATTTGTAGTAAATCAAAAATTTATATATATATTGTTTTAAAGATATGAGTATTGTAACTAGAGTTATATTAGATGCAGATAATGATCTGCGTTATCCTACATTAGGAGAGTTAGATGTTTTAAAGAATTATTTTCTGACTACTGAGACACGTATTGAAGCCGCTTCTATATTGAGAGATAAAGAGCAGGAAATAATTAAGATAGCTAGTAAGTCTATTTTTCAAATTCATCCTGAGTATATAGCGCCTGGTGGTAATGCAGAAGGTGCTCGTAAAAGGTCATTGTGTTTACGAGACTATGGTTGGTATTTGAGGTTAGCAACATATGGAGTATTGTCTGGAGAAAAAGATTCTATTGAACAAGTTGGTATAATAGGTGTTAAGGAAATGTATAATTCATTAGGTGTACCTATCTTAGGTATGATCGATGCTATACAGTGTTTAAAAAATGCTTCAAGTGAATTTTTATCTGATGATCAGTTTAAGTTTGTTGCTTCCTATTTTGATTTTATGATACAAGGTATGTCAATATGACCAGTGTAGTTGTCTAATTTGATATGTAGTGTTATAATTTTAATAGGCTCGAAATAATACATAAATAAACTAGCAAACTTTGTCAGAACTGAAAAGTAGCAGCAATAAGCTTATAATGTTTAGGTATTTTTTCGGGTTTTTCTTATTTTATATGTAAATAATATTTCTTATAATAAAATTAATATTTTGATGTAAATATTGATTTCGTAATTTAAGTTTATTGTAAAAATAATATGAAATCATCTATAACACACGGAGTTAAAATCCTCTCTACAGGTTCTGCGGTTCCTCATTTTAGTTTGAACAATCAAACAATTAGTGAAATAGTGCAAACTTCTGATGAGTGGATATCTACTCGTACAGGTATTAAAGAAAGAAGGTTGTTAACAGGAAGTCATCAGTCTGTTATTGATCTTGCTATTCTTGCATCTAGAAAAGCTTTAGATAAAATTTCAATGGATCCATCTCAAATAGATTTAATTATTCTTGCTACATCTAGTCCAAATGACTTATTTGGTAGTGCTAGTCAAATTCAGTTTAAGATAGGTGCTGTAAATGCAGTGGCATTCGATTTGACTGCCGCTTGCTCCGGTTTTGTATTAGGTATAGTTACTGCTTCTCAATTTATACGTAGTGGTACTTATTGTAATATTTTAGTGATAGGTGCTGACGTTCTATCTAAGTGGGTGGATTGGTCTGATCGTAGTACGTGTATTCTATTTGGTGATGCTGCTGGTGCAGCTATATTGCAATCCTGTTCAGATATTGAAAATTCAATATTGAATTTTCAATTGAATACAGATGGATATTATTCTAGTCATTTATCTATTCCTTATCAAGATAATGATAAGCCACATGCATTTTTAAATTTACATCAAGGTTCTTTTAAGTATCTTTATATGAATGGTCGAGAAGTTTACAAATTCGCTGTGTCTCAAGTGCCACTAAGTATTTTAAAGTGTTTAAATTCGTTAAATATGTCAGTTAATGATATAAATTGGTTACTTTTGCATCAAGCTAACGAAAGGATTCTAAATGCTGTAGCAGAGAAGTTATCAATTAGCCGTGATAAAATAATAGCTAATTTAAGTAAATATGGTAATACATCTGCCGCATCGATACCATTGGCATTGGATGAAGCTTTGCAGGAAAGTAAAATAGTAGATAATGATATCGTAGTTATAGCTGGCTTTGGTGCTGGTTTAACATGGGGTACTATTATTGTTAGATGGAAAGAATTTACATTAGGATAAATCCTATGTATTTTTTATTTATATATATTAAAATATATTTATATTGTTCATATTTTTATGCCAATATATATTTGGTGTAATATTATTTTTATGTTAAAAACAAGGATATATTTAATGACCCCATCTTTATCTAGTTTTTTAAATAGTTTAGTTTTAGGATCTGTTATAGTTGTTGTTCCTATTAGTTTAGCTCTTCTATTTGTTAGTCAAAAAGATAAAACACAACGTAATTAATAATGAATTATTGTTACTAATTATAGTTATTAGAATTAGTTACTATTAAAGGATTATGAATCAGTAAACTTTTTTATTAGGTTTTTACTGATTGTTATTGACTCTTAATAAATTTTTCATTTAAATTAAATATTAAATATAGCATTTTATTGATATGTCTTTATCTGATTGGTTGGCTCAGAAACGAAATTTGCTCTTAGATAATAAAATTACGCAGAACTCATCTTTTGTCTCTCAAGGATTATGGATCAAATGTAATAAATGTAGTTTTTTGATGTACCATAAAGTATTAGATCTTAACTTAAAAGTTTGTCCTAAATGTGGCTATCACTTTCCTGCATCTAGCCAAGATAGGATTAACCAGATTTTTGATTTAAATAGTTGGTATAGTATTGATAGTAATTTATCTTCCACAGATCCATTAGGATTTGCTGATAGGAAGTTGTATAGTGAACGATTAATTGACACAAAATTAAAGACCGGTCTATTTGATGCTGTACAGACAGGCTTTGCATCTATTTTTGGTATTCCTGTTGCTTGTGGTATAATGGATTTTAGATTTATGGGCGGTAGTATGGGTTCAGTTGTAGGTGAAAAATTAACTCGTTTAATTGAATACGCTACTAGGCGAAAAATACCTTTGATTATTATATGTGCTTCTGGTGGTGCAAGAATGCAAGAAGGGATGTTAAGTTTAATGCAAATGGCTAAAGTTTCTTCTGCTCTATATAGACACAGTCAGTCAAGTTTACCTTATTTTACAGTCTTGACATCTCCAACTACTGGTGGAGTTACTGCTAGTTTTGCTATGTTGGGTGATTTAATTATAGCTGAGCCAGGTGCTTTAATTGCTTTTGCCGGTAGGAGGGTAATTGAACAGACAATTAAAGAAGATTTACCTGATAATTTTCAAACTTCTGAATATTTATTCAAACATGGATTCATAGATTTAATTATTCTTAGAAAAAATTTGCGTTCAAAATTACATGAGTTATTATCTTTATATTTTAGTACTTCCCCTTGACTTATAGTTGTAAAAGTTTCTATATATTATAATATATATCTCGTATTAATATTAAGAAAATTTTAATAAATATACTTATTGAAAAATTATTACTAAAATACTTAAAAGGTAATAATGTAATTTAAGTTATATTGAATTACTATACTAATTAATACTCTAAGATTTTTATTTTTTATGTTAATGTTAAATAGTTTAATTATGCTTTTAAAGAAGTTTATGTTTTTATTGATAGGAACATTTTTACTAGTTGCTCTGCCTGCTTTATCTATTGAATTAGATGAAGAAACTAGAACAATTATTCTTGATAGTTCTGGTCAGAGTGTTACTTTAACTCCTGAACAGGTGAAAAGAGGCAAACGTTTATTTAATAATTCTTGTGCTCAATGTCATAATGGGGGTATTACCAAAACTAATCCTAATGTTGGTTTAGAATTAGAGTCTCTGAGTTTAGCTACTCCTGCTCGTGATACAGTTGTAAGTCTTATTGATTACATGAAAGATCCAACTAGTTATGATGGTCAATATTCTATTGCTGAATTACATCCTAGTATTAAAAGTGCTGAAATTTTTCCTAAAATGCGTAATTTAACAGATGAAGACTTATTTTCTGTTGCTGGTTATATATTACTTCAGCATAAAGTTTCTCCAGACAAGTGGGGGGGGGGTAAAATTTATTATTAGTTTTTTATGTAAAAAATATATATAATTATTTATAGAATAAATGATATAGTTTTGAAATATTTAAATAAGTAATAAGCTATATTTATTAAGTCTTAATCTTTTATTATTTTTACAGGAACTTCATTATGAAATTTTTATTGTCGTTATTGTGTACTAGTCTACTAGTGCTCTTTTCTAGTTTACAATTAGTTTTTGGTCAGAATGTAGAAGTTAGTTTAGAAGCAGGAGAAAAAGTTTTTACTTCTAATTGTGCCAGTTGTCATATTGGAGGTAATAACGTAATTGTTCCTGACAAAACTTTAAAAATAGGTGATTTAGAAAAGAATAGTAAGGATAGTGTAGATGCTATTATAACTCAAGTAACTAATGGTAATGGTAATATGCCTGCTTTTGGTGATAAGTTGGATGAAAATGAAATTCAAAGTGTTGCTAACTATGTTTTAAATCAGGCTAAAACTAATAGTTGGTAATTTATATCAAGTCATAGGATAAAAAAATAATCTTCTTATTTTTTTATTCTTACTATTTATTCATATATAATTATATAATCAAAAACTTTTCTCATTTTAATGTTAAACACTTTATATCCCTCTCTATTATGCTTACAGGATGGTACATTTTATAGGGGCTGGTCTTTATTTCGGTTGTTAGTACATTCTGGTGAAATAGTTTTTAATACAGGCATGACAGGTTATCAAGAAATTTTTACTGATCCTAGTTATGCTGGTCAGATAGTTGTTTTTACATATCCTGAATTAGGTAATACAGGTTTGAATAACCAAGACAATGAGTCAACCATGGTTTACATTCAAGCATTAGTTGCTAAAAATTTTGCTTCCACTTCTAGTAATTGGAGATCTAATACTTCGTTAAGAAATTTTTTGGTTTCAAAGCGTTTACCACATATTTTTGGCATTGATACTAGATCTTTAACAAGGCATATAAGATCACGTGGAGTTATGAATGCAGTGATACTTCATCCAAGTTCATGTTTTGATCTGAATAATCCAAAGTTTAATCAAGTTAACAGTACAAATTTTGTTAGTATAGTTACTACTAAAAATATTTATTATACTAATTTACCTGTTAATCAAAAAATTATTCATTCTTATTTAACTTTTAAGGATAAGACTATTAGCAATTTTAAAATAGCTTATAGGATTGTTGTAATAGATTTTGGTATTAAATTAAATATCTTAAAAAAATTACTTATTTTAGGTTGTAATATTTTTGTTGTACCTTCTAATTGTAATTATGAAACTATTTTATATTATAAGCCAGATGGCGTTTTGTTATCTAATGGTCCAGGTGACCCTGTATTTGCTAAATATTCAATTTATACTGTAAGAAGATTAATATATTTTTCTAATATTCCTATTTTAGGTATTTGTATGGGGCATCAAATTTTGAATCTTGCAATGGGTGCTGATACTTTTAAGCTTAAATTTGGTCACAGAGGATTAAATCATCCTGTTGGTTTATTTAAATACTCTGAAATTACAAGTCAAAACCATGGATTTGCTGTTAGTAAAGAGTCATTTTTTAACAGTCAATTGTCAAGTATTTTTAGGTGTAATTCATCTAATTTAAATGATTTAACTGTTGCTACTACTTTACATAAAGATATTCCTGTTTTCTCCGTCCAGTATCATCCTGAAGCTAGTCCTGGACCTCATGATTCTGATTATTTATTTGAAATTTTTGTTAAGTTGATTAATCTCATTAAGTTTGCTAGTTAATAATCTTCTGTACTTTTTATTCCCATGTTATATATTTAAATAAATATGATAGTGTTTGGGTACCTCTTAATTGATTAAATAATGGTAAGTGTCCTTCCGGTGCTTTTGTTGTCCATTGAAATTCTTGTGGATATCTTTTCATTGAGCCATTACTGGTCCAACTTATTTTTTTCCATAATATATCCCAATTTTTGTTACTTTTTATCCATATTTGTTTTTGCACTGAAAATCCAAATTTACCTCTTGAATAAATTTTCCATAAAAAATCTAAAGTAAATAAATCTTCCGTCGGTAAAAATTGAATATCAGTGAAATATAGCCATTTTTTCTCAATGGTAGTGTTGCTTCTAACTAATTCACATAAATGTTGATTAGTTAATTTATCTGCTTCTTTGAAATTTTCGTTTATTAATAGTTTTTGTAAGGGCTTATAATTGATATCTGAGCAAGATTTCAAAGTTACTATACCATTTGGAAAATATTCAAGTAGTCTTTTCCTTATATTTTGTTGATCTGTTTTTAATAGTTTTTGATATATAAATCCATCAAGCGGATCTGCAATTTTTTTGTTCACTATGATTCTTTTTATTATAAATTCTAGTAGGCTATCTTGTTCTTTCTCATAGGTAATGTTAATTATTTTTTCTGTACTTTGATTAATTGTTGTAAAGTTTTTTCCGATGGTTAGTTTCATTCGATTACTTTTATTTATTATATGTTTGTTTATACTAAATTTTGTCCATAAGTATAGGATAAAATAAATTATTGTTATTTTATAACTATTATAGAAAATTTCTATTTATATATTTAAATATCTTTTACTTGCTTAAATAGAAAATAACGACTCTTATTAGTAAAAGTATCAAATTACTTAGAAAATTTACAATAAAGTATGTAGTATACTTGCCTATTTGTATGATTACTCTTTCTAGTTTAGGTATTGTTAAGTCTTTAATTTCTAACCAAAATAGGAATATTGCTTGTATTTCATTTAATGATTTTAGTCCTTCTATGTTATATGCAGGTATATATTTTGTTATAATTCCTTTGGAACTTATTAGCCAAATCTGTTCACGTTCATTATAAAGAGATTTAGTTCTATAAACATACAAATTGATGGATTCTTGAAGCTTTAGATTGTTTAAGAATAAAATAATTGATCGATTAGATGTATATAACTGGTTGAATTTATTTTCTTCTTTTAAGAAAGTGTATATAGATGCAGAATTACCTAATTCTTCCATTATGTTTTTTATAATTAGGTTTGCTGATTGAATTATAAAGTTTTCAAATAGTATTTGTACATGTTTATAAGGAGTATATATTGGATCAAAGGAAAACATCTGAATATTAATTTTTGCTGAACCAAATATTAAGTACGTTATTAACTCCTTGACTAAAAAATAATTGTTAAATTCGATTGTAATATTATTATTTTTTTTTTGATATTTTGTGTTTAGCTTAAACTTTGTTAATGTTGTTTGTATAAAGATAATAAAAATTTTGTTATTTAAATATTTTAGTTGTTTTTGACTTACGTTGATTTCTATTAGGTTTAGAACCAAATTTTTAAATTCGCTAAGAATTATTTTAAATAATATACATTTGTTTTTATTGTTTAATATGTCAATGTATAAATAATATTTAGTATTGTTAGCTAGATTATAAGCGAATTTTTTTTCTGTTAATAAAAATAGTTCTACTATAGCATTATTTAGTTTAATGCTTTGTTGGCTAGGCCAGTATTTAATCATTATTTTGTTTATTAATTCACTTTATTTATTTTTAGTAAATTATTCTGATGTTTATATTTTATATTACAATAAAATTTATAAATAATTTAAACATGTTTATTGGACTATTTTTTATAATATAATGTATAATTATTATTTCGCAATTGCTAGTAAAGATTTTTTTCTTTATCAGGAACCGATAGAAGAAATACTACGTGAGAGGACAAAGTATTATCGTGATATTAATAAAGAATTAGATTTTTGGTTTACGCTAAAGCCAGATTTCATTTCTCTTTTAGATAATAAAACTTCTTATTTTAGTATACCTGATTCTTTAGCTGCTATAGTGTCTTTAGATAAAGATTTTATACAGTGGTTAAAATTGAGAGTAGGCTTTGTTTATGTTGGCAGTTTTCAGTCCAAATCAATATTTCTCCCTGATTAATTTTGATTTTATGCTAATCTGTAGAAATACGGTTTTCATTAGGTCTTACAAATAGTGTTAAAATTTCTTTACTAAATGTTTCAGCTGCTTTGGATTTATAACGATTGGGGTGTACTATAATTGAAAGCATTCGTTTAATAGTAACATTTTTAATTTTTGCCCAATGTATAATTCCAAGTTCTAGTTCTTTTGCTATTGCTGATACAGAAACAAAAGCTGCGCCTAGACCGGATTGGACAGCGTTTTTGATAGCTTCTATGGAGTTTAGTTCCATTTCAATTGTGAATCTACTGCTATCAATACCATGCTGATTTAAAATTTTGTCGATGACCTTTCTGATTGTTGATTGTGTATCAAGTGCTATAAAGCGTAGTTTATATAAATCTTCTTTCTGAATATTAGTTACTGTTGAAAAAGTATGCGACATGGGTAAAATTAAAGCTAGTTCATCTTCTGCATAAGATGTAATCTGTAGAATATCTTTTAATTCATTTGGTACCTCACCACCAATCACTGCTAAGTCTACTTGACCATTTGCTACGCTCCATGAAATTAATCGTGTTGAGTGTACTTGTAGCTGCACATTAACTTGTGGATAACGCTGCCTAAAGAGTCCGATTAATCTTGGCATTAAATATGTTCCTGTTGTTTGACTTGCGCCAATTACTAGTGATCCACCTTGTAAGTTTTGTATATCTTCTAGTGCTCTACATGTTTCTTCGCATAGAGCTAGTATTCGTCCTCCGTATCTAAGTAGTAGATTTCCAGCTTCTGTTAATGTTGCTTTTTTACTACTTCTTTCAAAAATTGGTATATTGAGCTGTTTTTCTAAATTTTGAATTTGTAGACTAATTGCTGGTTGAGATACATAAAGGCTATCAGCTGCCTTTTTAAAGCTACCTTCCTTAATAATTGCCTTTAAGATTCTCAGCTGGTCTAAAGTGAATGGTAAATCTCTCATGTTTTTAATATAAAATTTGTTTGGATCACTGACTAATTTCTTTGTGTTTTTTCTCTATACTATAAATTTTGTTTCTTTTTATATATGAATTTAGGTTAAAATATAGTATTTATAGTATATAAGCAATAAATGAATTAGGTGTTTTATAAAATATTTAGCTTTGCTAACAACTTTAAGGAGTGTTTACATATGGATATTAGACTTTTAATTGTTTTTATGCCAGTAATTGCCGCTGGTTCCTGGGCTTTATATAACATAGGTAGAATTGCTTTACAGCAATTTCGTAGTATGTAATATATTTGTTTTATAGATTCTTACTTATTTATAAAAAGTAGATTATTATATAAAAAGATATTGTAGTTCTACTTTTTTGTTATTTATAACTTTTTTTATTTTTTAAACCCTTAATATAATTATATATGGCTGTTCCTAAGAAAAAAACTTCTAAATCAAAATCACGCAAATCTCATTGGTATAGAAAAGCACAATTGGTTAGTTACAAATCTCTCTCACTTGCTATGTCGTTACTAAGTCGTAATTCTGTTTCCTTTGTTTACAATAAATCTTTTGATGGCTTTGACAATTAGTTGTCGTTTCCTAATTATGATTACACTCAAATAACTTTAATTATATATTATTATGGTATTGTGTTATCTCAATTCTAACCTCTATCTTGTACAAAAATCTAACATAAGTTTACTAATTAAGTTATCATCTTTCAGGGATATATGGATTTTTAATTGTACTGAAGGTTGTCAGTTTAATATTATAACCCAAGGATTTAAGATTAATAATTTATCTAAAATCATTTTAACAAGTTTGCACATTAATAATATTTCAGGTTTATTGGGTTTACTATCTAGTTTAAATTTAATAGGTCGAACTAAATCTTTACATTTATATGGTCCCGTTGATTTAAGGTATTATTTAGACTTAGGAAAAAAATACTCCCGTACCAATTTTAATTATGTGATTTATTTGCATATACTTAAAACAGGTTTAATTATTAATCATTATGGTTGTCGTATTTATGCGTTTTGCGGTAAATCAGGTTTTGAATTCACTGTTATTAGGCCTGAACAATATGGTACGTTCTTTTTAGATAAAGCTCGTTGTAACTATTTGGTTCCAGGCCCTTTGTATGGTAAGTTAAAAAAAGGAATGAGTTTTCTTTTACCAGACGGATTTACTCTTGATGGTGTAAGGTTAACTTCTCAAAATGCTATAGGATCTCATTTAAGTTGCTCTACAGATAATTTTTATTGTAGAAGAGCTATTGAAAATATTTCTAATGGTAATGTATTATTATTGTTGTAGTAATTCTTATTTTATATAAGAATTCTATATTCAATGGAAAAAATTTATAAACTCATTTTAACTAACATTTTTTATTTATGGTATATGCTGTTGTTGAATTAGGCGGTAATCAAATTATTGTTGAGCCAGGTAAGTTTTATGATGTCAATTATGTTCCAGCTGATCCAGGTGATATTATTAATTTGAATAGGGTTCTGCTTTTTGCTCAATCTGAAAATTTTCATATTGGCTACCCGTGTTTAAATAATGTTATTGTTAAAGCAAAGGTTTTAAGGCATCTTAAAGGAAAAAAATTAACTGTCTTTAAGGTAAAACCAAAAAAGAATAACCGTGTTAAAATGGGACATCGGCAAAAATTGACAAGAATTTTAATTGAAAAAATATTTGTATAAATATTTTTTCTTAATAGTTACATCGTATAAAAAATGACATATGGCACATAAAAAAGGTAGTGGTAGTACAAAGAATGGTCGTGATTCTGAATCTAAAAGATTAGGGATCAAAAAATATGGAGGACATATTGTTAAGCCTGGTAATATTATTGTACGTCAGAGAGGTAGTAAATTTAAATTAGGTACTAATGTTGGTCAAGGTAAAGATTACACAATTTTTTCGCTTGTTTCTGGTGTTGTTAGATTTCACGTAAAGCGTTATAAAAAAGTAATGGTTAGTGTTGAGACTTTATAGTATTGTTTAGTTTATATTTTTTTATTAAAAAATAAATTCATCTTAATGAATTCTTATTATTTTATGAATGGTAAAAAAAATTATAATTTCCTACTTTAATAATATTGCGGCAATTCTAAAAGAAAATAGAATAGAAGAGATTATAGTTATTAATGATAATTATCAAGTTAATGATATTTATGTAGGTACAGTCCAAAAAATCTTTTCTAGTATTAATGCTGCTTTTGTTAAATTAGGAAAGCATGGTAAAAGTGGTTTTATTCATATTAATGATATTAAACCGCTGAAAAGAAGTTATAAATTTTCTCATATAACTGATGTTTTGTCGGTGAATCAATTAATATTGGTACAAGTTGTTAAAGAGCCTACCTTTAATAAAGGTCCGCGTCTTACTACTAATTTGCATTTACACGGTAGATATGTTGTATTAATGCCTTTTTGTGATACTATTGTTCTTTCACGTAAAATTTATGATAAAAATGAGCGGGTACATCTTTATTCATTGGCTGTTTTAATGAAGCCTGAATTAATGGGTTTGCTCATTAAAGCTGTTGCTCAGGGTATTCCAGAAACAATTTTGTTACGTGATTTAGATTTATTATTAAGGCAATGGTCGTTTATACAAAAGTTGGTTTGTGTTACTAGTAAGCCTTGTTTAGTTTATAAGGATGAAGATATATCTAAAAAAATAGTTAGAGATTTTTATGATAAAACTATTAGTAAAATTGTAGTAGATTCTAAAGATGGTTTAAGATCTATCTATTATTATTTAAAAAAATGGTCATGTATTTCTCCACTTATTACTACAAAATTGCAGGTATATAATAAACAAAGCTGTATACTGAATAAATTTTATATTAAGCAAACTATCAAGGCTGTTTTAAGACCAAAAGTTAAGCTTCTCTGTGGTGGTTACATTATAATAGAAAATTATGAGGCTTTAACTATAATTGATGTAAATTCTGGTTCGTTTAATAAGCCAGATAATTCTCGGGAAACGATTCTTAGAATAAATTTATATGCAGCTATTGAAATTGCTTATCAATTGAGAATAAGAAATATTAATGGGGTTATTATAATTGATTTTATTGATATGTATTTTCAAAGGGATCAATTAAAATTACTTGAACACTTTAATAGAGTATTGAATTTAGATAATGCTAAGCCTCAGGTAGTACAGTTATCTCAACTTGGTTTATTAGAATTAACTAGACGTCGTAAGGGGCAAAGTCTCCAAGAAATTTTTACTAAACCAGAACTAATATCACTAAAATATTCTAATTTCTATTTTCCTAGTCGTTTGTACTTCAAGCTATTTTCAAGTATATCGCAAAATTATTTCAATAATAGATTCTTAGTTAATAGGAATATTCGTTCTCTCTTTTTCAGTAAAAGTTTTTATAATACCAAGTTACTAGCTCGCAAGTCTTTTAGTTTTAATGAGCTTTTGTATCGTAAATATTTTACGTTTATAGATTATTGTTATTCTATTCATCTTTTTAATCCTAAAGCTAATTATATAGTTCCTCTAGTTTTTTATTGTAATTTAATTAAACGTAAACGATTGGTTCATGGTCTTTTGCCCTTTATTTAGAATTTTTTCGTAATTCGAAAATAAAAAAAGCTATAATAACAATTCAGTTATTATAGCTTTTTTTATTTTTCTATTATTATACTATGTGAGGACTTTTTATTAACTATCCGTTAATAGATGGTGCAATTAAAGCTAATGGTAAAGATTCTTGAGATGCTAGATCTAGAGGGAAGTTGTGTGCATTACGTTCATGCATTACTTCCATACCTAAGTTAGCTCTGTTTAAAATATCTGCCCAAGTATTTATTACACGACCTTGGCTATCAACTACTGATTGGTTAAAGTTGAAACCGTTTAAATTAAAAGCCATTGTACTAACAGACATTGCTGTGAACCAGATACCTACTACTGGCCATAGACCTAAGAAGAAGTGTAGTGCACGAGAGTTATTGAAACTAGCGTATTGGAAAATTAAACGGCCGAAGTAGCCATGAGCTGCAACGATGTTATAAGTTTCTTCTTCTTGACCAAATTTATATCCATTGTTAGCTGATTCGTTTTCAGTTGTTTCACGAATTAAACTAGATGTTACTAGAGATCCGTGCATAGCACTGAATAAAGATCCACCGAATACACCTGCAACACCTAGTTGGTGAAAAGGATGCATAAGGATATTGTGTTCAGCTTGGAATACAAGCATGAAGTTAAATGTACCAGAGATACCAAGAGGCATACCATCAGAGAAGCTTCCTTGCCCAATTGGGTAAACAAGAAATACTGCTGCTGCTGCTGCTACAGGTGCAGTGAAAGCAACTGAAATCCAAGGTCTCATACCTAAGCGGTAGCTTAATTCCCACTCACGACCAATGTAGCATAAAACACCTAATAGGAAGTGAAGAACGATTAATTGGTAAGGTCCACCGTTATATAACCATTCATCTAGAGATGCAGCTTCCCAAATAGGATAAAAGTGGATACCGATAGCTGCTGAACTAGGGATAACAGCACCAGAAATGATGTTGTTTCCATATAGTAAAGATCCAGCTACTGGTTCACGGATTCCATCGATATCTACAGGAGGTGCAGCAACGAATGCAATGATGAATACAGATGTAGCAGTTAATAGTGTTGGAATCATTACAACACCGAACCAACCGATGTAAAGACGGTTTTCAGTGCTAGTAATCCAAGTACAAAAACGTTCCCACAGGCTTGCGCTTTCGCGTCTTTCTAAAGTAGCAGTCATAATAAAATATATTTTTTTGTTTAAATTTTGGATACTTCCCAAGCTATTATACTTGTTATCTATATTATTACAAGATTTTATCTTGTGTGTAAAGTTTTTCTAAAAAAAATTTTTAGTTCAGTAGGCTTGATTTATTAAGAAATGAGTCATTATGATTTTAAGTTTTTAATTTTATCTATAATATCTGTAATTAATATTTTTATAGTTTATTATTTTATGTCACACTTCAGTAAGATTAAGACGAATATTTACGATGACAATGTTTTAGTAAAAACTTTAAATGATATGGGATTTATATGCAAATATTCTATGGATTCTTTATCTTCTAGAGATATTTTTGTTTATAATACTTGTAATGCTGATAAGTATTTATTTGTTTTTACTTGGAATGGAAGTTTTTATAATTTATTAGCTGATTTACAGTTGTGGAGTTTAGATATTGATTTTCATTATTTTATGGATTCATTGTCTCAAATGTATGCTTATAACATAATATTAAATCAGGGTTTTCTTAGTGGTTTTAATAAGGTTGGTGAGAAAACAGTTTCTGATGGTTCAATTAAAATTAAACTAAAAAAATGGTCTAGTAGTGATTGTTACTGATTACTTTTGGATTATTTACAATAAATGCGGATGGAGAGACTTGAACTCTCACGAGATATACTCACTAGAACCTAAATCTAGCGTGTCTGCCAATTCCACCACATCCGCTTTATCTTAAATTGATTGGTTAAGTTTAAATTAATTTTACTATTTTTTTATTTTAAAGGCAAGTAATTAATTGATTTGTAAATTTAGAATACTTGTTTTTTTGGTATTTTAGTATTATAATATTATTGTATTCTTTCCTCAGTAGCTCAGTGGTAGAGCGATCGGCTGTTAACCGATTGGTCGTAGGTTCAAATCCTTCCTGGGGAGTAAAAGTTTTACTGAATTTTTAATGTCTAAAGATTATTTCAAGCTCATTGCTTTATTATTATGTTTTATTTAAATCAAATATTTGATAAATATCAAGTATTTTTATACATATTGTATAATAATATTTATCAGTTTTTACGTATTAATTATAGTAGTGCAAATTTTTTTTTCATACCTTTATTTGTTTGTATGGGAGTTCTAACTGTACTCACACCGTGTTTTATTTCTATGTTTCCTATATTAGTTACGTATACTAGTTCAAATACAAACCAGTTTTTAAATAAAACTTTATTTGTATTGGGGGTCATGAGTAGTGTGTTATTTACAATGTTAATTAGTAATTTTATTAATTTATACTCTATTGTTTATAAGTTACCTATATTGTCGTCGTTATTCTTAATATGTATTGCATTAAACTTAATGCAAGTTTTTGACTTATTATTCGTTCCTGAGATGTTATATTCATGTTTAAATAGAATAGAACATCTGAATAATAATTTCCAGAATTATATCATGGGTCTTGTAATTGGTTGTGCTTCTGTTCCTTGTAATACTTCTATTGTATTATTGTTCACATTTTTACTTAAACATACAAGTAGTAATGTTTTTGTACTGTTTTATTTATTTGTATATTTGTTAGGCTGTTTTTTAGTACTTATAACTTTGTTGAATTTTAAAATTAATTTTAATAATAGTAATTTTAATTATTTAATTTTATTGTGGGATTTAATTTTTCCTTTGAGTGGTTCTATTTTATTTATTTTTTCTTTACTTCTGTTCTTAAGGAAAACTTTTTTATAATGTTATTGATTTAAACTTCATTTGTTTATTATTATTTAATTTTATGATAACTTTCGATTTTAAAAATATTTTATGGAATTTTGTAAAAAGATTGGCCAACTTAAATCTCTCAATTTTTATTCTATTTTTGATATCTATTTGCTGTATACTTGGTTCATTAATTGAGCAGGATCAGAGTTTGTTGTACTATCAAGCTAATTATCCAGTTTCCAATGTAAATTTTTCAATTATTAATTGGAAACTAATTTACAATCTTGGTTTAGATCATGTTTTTCAGACTTGGTGGTTTCTCTTAATTCTTGTAATTTTTATTTTGACTTTATTATCTTGTAGCTTTTTTACACAGCTACCTAGCTTAAGAAATGCTAGACGCTGGAAGTTTGTTTATAATAATTATTATCTCAAGCGTAGTTTATCTTTTAAAGAGAGTTATATCTCTGAGAATAATTCTTTAATTGTTATGATTTATTCTCTAGTATCCTCAGATTTTTTTGTTTTTAGTCAAGATGATTCAATATATTCGTATAAGGGTTTATATGGTCGTGTGTCTCCTATTTTCGTCCATTTTAGTATCGTTACTATATTATTAGGTTCTATGTTGAGTTTTTTGTCTGGTTTTGTTGCGCAAGAAATAGTACCTAATGGTGAAATATTTCATATTAGAAATATAATTCATTCTGGTCTATTAAGTTCTTTTCCTGCCAATATATTTGGTTTAGTTGAAAATTTTAGTATTGACTACAATGTGGATGGTTCTATAAAGCAATTTTTCTCTAAATTATCACTTATTTCTAGTCAAGGTCAAACTATTGCATCTCAAACAATTGCTGTGAATAAACCTTTAAATTATCGTCGTCTAACTTTTTATCAGACTGATTGGCAGATCAATGCTCTTAAAATTTGTTTGTCTGATAGTAATATTTTGCAAAAGAAACTTTTTAAAGCAATTATTAATAATAAAAATTGTTGGTTATGCAAAATAGTTATTGATAATGATAGGCAAATATTACTGGTTGTATTTGATTTAAATAGTCCTATATTTTTATTTAATTTTGATGGTGTATTAATAGGTACATTTTCAATAAATCAAATATTTTATATTAACGATGTATCCTTTATGATTAGTGAGATATTTACTAGTACTGGTTTGCAGATAAAAATGGATTTTGGTATTTTAATAGTCTATTTAGGTTTCTTTATTCTAATGCTCAGTACTGTTTTAAGTTATTTATCTTACTCTCAAATTTGGTTTTATAAAGCTTCTGACTTATTTCAGTTTTTAGGTTCTACTAATAGAGCTGTTGTTTTCTTTGAAGAAAGCATTTTTTATATTAATTTTGTATATAGTTCACTTATTGCCTGCTCAAACACATGTTATGTTTTTCTATGTTATTCTATTCTAAAGTAATAAAAAATTTTTTAAAATTTTTTTTCCTTCTTTTGTCCATAAACTTTCTGGATGAAATTGTACCCCTCTCAGTTTTTGGTAAATTTTATGTCTGCATCCCATGATTATTCCATCAGATGTCCATGCTGTTACTTCCAAGTTTTTAGATATATTTTTTTCATCTATTACTAAACTATGATATCTATTTACTGCTAAAGGATTAGTTAAATCTTTAAAAATATCTATTTTATTATGCATGATATTGGTAACTTTACCATGGAATGGTTTATTAAGTTGTTTAATTTTGCTTCCGTACGTGTAGCCTATACCCTGATGTCCTAAGCATATTCCAAGTATAGGAATTTTACGAGAGTATTTTTTAATTATATTTAAGCATACTCCTGATTCCTCTGGTTTTCCAGGACCAGGTGATAATATAATATGAGTTGGATTAATATTTTCTATATCTTCTATTAATATTTCGTCGTTTCTTTTAACAATTGTTTTATTCCCAAGTTCACCTACGTATTGGTATAAATTTTGAGTAAAGCTATCGTAATTATCTATAATTAAAATCATTGTTTTTTTCCTTTTGTCTCATTATTTTGCTTGGTTGGCTATATTATTTTGAGTAATCCTTCTTTAGGAGAACTTGGCCGTGCTTTTTGTTTTTTTGTCATTATACCTGCTAAATAACATTTTCTACCAGATATTACACCTAATCTCATAGCATCTGCCATAATGATTGGATTTTTGGATTTTGCTACAGCTGTATTCAATAGTACTCCAGATGCACCTATTTCCATAGCTCTACTAGCTTCGCTTGCTGTGCCAATACCAGCATCAACTATTACAGGGATTTTAGAATTTTCAATTATGATTTGTATGTCATTTAATTTTTTCAGTCCTTGACCGGAGCCAATAGGTGAACCTAGTGGCATGATTGTTTTACATCCTATATCTTCTAGTTGTTTTGCTAAAATTGGATCTGGATATATGTAGGGCAGTACATTAAATCCTTTGCTGACTAGATATTCCGCAGCTTTTAAAGTTCCTATTGGGTCTGGAAAAAGGTATTGAGAGTCTGAAATTACTTCTAATTTTATAAAATTATTATCTAATTGTCCTATTTTTTTATTTATTTCGCGACCTATTTGAGCTATTCTAATTGCTTCTTCTGCAGTTTCACATCCCGCTGTATTCGGTAGCATCCATAATTTTTTCCAGTTTAATCCATCTATTAGATTACTTTTACCTATATTTTTTGCATATTGTACACGACGTATAGCTACTGTAACTATTGATGTTCCGCTATTGATAATGGCTTTTTGTGCTTCGTGCAAATTTTTATATTTTCCTGTCCCTAGCATAAGTCTAGAATTAAATTGTTTATTTGCAATAGTGAATAAGTCTTTTTCAGTATATACATTTAATTTTTCAATGTTTATTTTATTTTTCATATGTGTATTTTCTAATTTTATATTTAAATTTTGGTATATCTATCTTTTGTTTTATTAGATGTTAATTTATAATAATTTTATTACTATAATAATATTTGTTTTACCTTGTCTTATTAAATTTATTGTTATATCATTTGATATTACTTTTATTGCTTTTTTATTATGCTTAATTCTTTTCTATACTGGACAATCTTTTTATTGTTAATTGTGATGTTAATTTTTGTAATTTATCAGTTTTATTCAAGTAATCCTAGTTTTTATCTAAATACTCGTAGTGTAACTTTAATTGATAGATTAGGTTCTATCATTCCTTATGGTTTGCCATTATTAGAGGGTTTACAAAATTTTGGTCAGCAAATTTTACCGGATTATCCTTTTAATTTAATGAGTCTTTATAAAAGAACTTTTATGCCGTTAGTTGTTTTTTATGTTACTCATCCGGCATTAGCTTTTATTATATTTTTTGTACTTTACTATTTATTTGTTAGGTCTAAAAGTCCTATTCCTAGTAGGCCTTTTGTTCGTTTTAATGTTTTACAAGCTATATTGTTATTTTTAATTAATTCTTTATTAGGTTCTGCTTTTAGAGCATTACCTATGGAATTTAAAGTGAGTTTGTATGGTTTAATTTTGTGTAATACTTTGTTTTGGTTTGTACTATCGACTATTTTTTATGCTATTTTTAAATCAGTCGAAGGAAAATATGCAAAGATACCAGTTATTTCTCAAGCTGTTAAAATACAGATTGATAGTCCATAGCATTTTTATTTATTTTTTTATCTAATTATATTTATGTCTTTAAATACTTACGAAACAATTTATGTTTTAAAACCTGATGTAACAGATAGTATGAATTTTTCTTTGGTAAATTATTACAAGGGTTTATTAAAAGAAAAGGGTGCTAAGAATATAGTTGTTCAACATAGGGGTAGAAGGCACCTTAGTTATAATATTTTTCATTATTATGATGGCATATATGTTCAAATGAACTATCAGGCGAACGGCCGACTGGTTAAATTTTTAGAAAAATCTATGAGATTAAATGATAGTATTGTTAGGTATTTAACTATTCGACAAGAAATTACGCAGTCTGTAGATGTATATTAAATTAGTTTAATATCAAGTATTTTTAATCATATTTTATTTAATATTATATTGTATTAATTTTATTTATTAAGTGTAAAATATATTTATTGATACTTTCAATTTTATTAATTATAAGGAGTAAGAATGATTACTGATAGTCAAATATTTATTGCTTTGTTGTTTGCTTTAGTTTCTGCTATTTTAGCCATAAGATTGGGGACTGACTTATATCAGTAAGTAATTAGGTTCTTTTGACATTTATAAAATTAATAAATTAAATACTGATTATACTAAGGTATTAGAGTATAATTTAGTATTTTACGTGTTAAGTTTATGAATAATTTTGACATGATTATAGTCAAAATTATATGTTAACTTATTTATATATTAATGATTTAGATGATGTATATATTGAAATTAATTTTAAAACTATTGTGAATATAATACAGAATAAAACTCGTCCTATTTTCCCTTTTACTGCTATTGTTGGTCAAGAAGAAATGAAGTTAGCTTTAATTTTAAACGTTATTGATCCTAAAATAGGTGGTGTTATGATAATGGGAGATCGTGGTACTGGTAAATCTACTACAATCAGGGCAATAGCTGACTTGTTACCTGAAATAGAAGTTGTCAGTGAAGATATGTTTAACTCCCATGTTTCTGATTATGATTTGATGTCAGATTCTACTAAGCAAAAAGTTGCAAACTCTTTGAATATTTCGACGGAGTTTATCAAAGTTCCTATGATTGATCTTCCTTTGGGTGCGACTGAAGATCGTTTATGTGGCACTATAGATATAGAAAAAGCTTTGAATGAAGGAATCAAAACTTTTGAGCCAGGTCTTTTAGCTAAGGCCAATAGGGGAATTCTATATGTTGATGAAGTTAATTTACTAGATGATCATTTAGTCGATATTTTGTTAGATTCAGCTGCTTCTGGATGGAACACAGTAGAGCGTGAGGGAATTTCAGTAAGACACCCTGCTAGATTTGTATTAGTTGGTTCAGGTAATCCTGAAGAAGGCGAATTACGTCCACAGCTTTTAGATCGCTTTGGTATGCATGCTGAAATTAGAACTGTTAAGGATCCTTCCTTAAGAGTTAAAATTGTAGAACAGAGAACAAGGTTTGATCAAGATCCATATTCATGTTTAGAAGAATTTAAGGATGAGCAAAAACAATTAAAAGATCGTATTATAATGGCACAGCAAAATCTTAATCATGTTACAATTGATTATGACTTAAAGGTAAAGATTTCTCGTATTTGTGGTATTTTAGATGTGGATGGTTTGCGTGGTGATATTGTTACTAATAGGGCTGCCAAAGCTTTTGCAGCATATCAGAGTAAGGATGAAGTAGATGTCGCAGACATTAAACAAGTTATTACTTTGTGTTTAAGACATAGATTACGTAAAGATCCTCTTGATACCATAGACTCTGGAGCAAAAGTTAGTCAGGTTATTCATGAAGTTTTGTGTTAGTTTTCTTATAACAATTAATGCTTATGATCACTTTAGTCAATTTATTATATTATTATAGGCTTAGTAGGATTCGAACCTACATTAGAGACTTAGAAGGTCCCTGTCCTTATCCCTTAGACGATAAGCCCAATTAATGTTTACGTACCAAGCTATCCCTTTAATTTTTTTTATTCTTTGTGATCTATGATATATAGTTTTAATTGGTCTTGTGATATTGGGCGGTACTGGACTTGAACCAGTGACCACCTGCTTGTAAGGCAGGCGCTCTACCACTGAGCTAACCGCCCTCAAATTACTTGTACGAACGTTAATATACTTTATTTTTTAATAAAAATCAATTTAAATTTTGCATTTAATAATTCTATATGTAAAGTTTGTGCTGTACGTTAATTATAGATACCTATTTATTTAATTAATAAAGTAATTATGAATGTATATCAAGTTTATGAAAAATTTTTTGTTTCTGCAAAAGTTGTGATTTTTTTCTTGTATTACCTTGGAGGCATAAATATCAATTTAAACTTAATGGATATTATTGATTATATTAGTATAGTTTCTCCTCAATCATTGTTTATAACAATTATCACTTCTTTTTTTATTAGTCTTGTCTTTAGTCTACAGATAGCTAAAGAATTTATGTATCTAGATGCTATTCAGTTGGTCGGTACAGTGTTTGCTGTTTCTTTTATTCGGGAGTTGTCTCCTGTTTTAACTTCAGTCGTTATAGTTGGTAAAGTTTGTTCATCTTTTACTTCTGAGTTAGCAACAATGGTTTCTACTGAACAGTTAGATGCTATGTTTATTTTAGGTATTAACCCAATTAACTATTTAATTTTACCACGTATTATTTCTATGATAATAGGCTTACCTATGTTAAATTGTATTTCTATTATTACAAGTGTTATTAGTGGTATTTTTATATGTTGTATATTTTATGGTATTAATCCAGATATTTTTTTAAGTGCTGTTTTTTATAATTCTTTAATAATTGATTTATTTAAGTCAGTTGTAAAAACAATAGTTTTTGCTTTTTTTATTGGATTAATTAGTTGTGTTTGGGGTATTACAAGTTTAGGTGGCTCAAGGGCTGTGGGTTTGTCAACTACATCATCTGTAGTGAGTTGTCTCCTTATAGTTTTTATTTTAAATTTTATTTTGTCATATTTTTTATTTGATAATTTAACTAGTTCGTTTCAATTTTCATAAAATTTATGTTAATCTCAAATAATATACTTATATTTGAGAAGAATATTTACTATCTAATAAAATAAATCTGATATATATTACAATATTAGTAGATATATTGTTTAAGTATATATTTATAAGTTAAGTTTTATTTAGTATTTATTTTATATATTTTATTGAGGAGGTTATTCTATGTCAGGAGGATCAACAGGTGAGCGTCCTTTTTCTGATATTATTACTAGTATTCGCTATTGGGTTATACATAGTATAACAATACCAGCTTTGTTTGTTGCTGGATGGTTATTTGTTAGTACTGGTTTAGCTTATGATGTATTTGGTACTCCAAGACCAAATGAATATTTTACTCAGGATCGTCAACAAGTGCCATTAGTAAATGATCGTTTTAGTGCTAAGCAGGAGCTTGAAGATTTAACAAAAGGTATTTAAATAGGAGAATTATTGTGACTAAAAGAAACGCAAATCAACCCATATCATATCCAATATTTACATTTAGGTGGTTAGCTATACATGGTATAGCTATACCTACTGTATTTTTTTTAGGAGCGATTACATCTATGCAATTTATTCAAAGGTAGGAGGTTATATTATAATGAGTGGTCCTAATCCAAATAAAGAACCCGTTGAGTTAAATCGAACATCTCTCTTTTGGGGTCTACTATTAATTTTTGTTTTAGCTGTTTTGTTCTCTAGTTATTTCTTTAATTAGATTTTAAGTAATTGTTTTGATTTTATTCGAACAGTTTATATTGTCTTTTACTAATAACTAGTTGGTTTTTTATATTTAATTAATTTTATATTGATTTATTGGAGAATTAAATAATATGTCAAATACAGGTAGAGTGCCTTTATGGTTAGTTGCTACTGCTGGTGGGATAGCTGTACTTACAGTTGTAGGTATTTTTATTTATGGTTCTTATTCTGGTATAGGATCTTCCCTATAAGAGAATTTTAGTTGTTGCTGATTTTTAATTTACTAAACCATATATATATTTATATTTTGTATATATAATATATTATGGTTTACTATTTAAATTTCTATCCTATGTTTTCTTCTTCTATGTATAGAAATAGTAGTGCCATAGTTAGTCCAGGAAAAAGTATTCCTACGAGTGGTACTAAAATAGATGGTAAGTATGATGCTGTCATATATCTATGTTATTTCATTAAAATATTTATATAGCGTATATTATATTATATTGTATTTTATTTATAATTTTTATTTATAGAATATTAACATTCGGGTGTTTTATTAATTCTTCAGTCATTTAATAAATCCTTTTGTATTTACTGATTAAATTTATATATATATGTTAAATTATATCTATATATTCTATCTAACATTTACTCTTGTAATTAATTAATAAAAAAAATTGATGAATAATTCTATATGTCATGAGATTCCACACAGTTTTGATGCTATGCATAAATTTTCTGAGGTTTATGCGGAGAGAACAGGTACATTTTTTTGTATAGATACTAGCGTCACTGCAGTAGTTATAGAAGGTTTGGCTAAGCATAAAGATGTATACGGTGCCCCTTTATGTCCATGTCGTCATTATGATGATAAAGTGCAAGAAGTTGCTAATACGTATTGGAATTGTCCTTGCGTACCAATGAGGGAGAGACGTGAGTGTCACTGTATGTTATTTTTATCTAAGGATAATGATTTTGCAAGTGATAAAAGGGTGGTTAGTAGAGAATCATTAATACATTTCCTTGGTTAGTTTTTAAACATAAACAAGTTAAATCTTTAGACACTATAATTCATGTAATTATAATATAGTTTATATTCTTATCTAACTTTGTTTATTTTTATTTTTGCGTACTAATTAAATTTTTTATGTTAATCTTGAAACTTATAAGTTGCTTTTGTTTAAAGATAATAGAATGATGATAGCTGGTCCTACTATAACAATTACTCCTAATGATACAAGTTGTCCGATCACTTGCCAGTTAATCATAATGTTCTTTCCTTGAGAGTTTTGTTTATTTTATTTCAAGTTCTATATAATTTTATTATACTATTTTTATACTTTTACTTAATTAATTGAATATAATTTTTAATATATGACTATATCTGTAATGTTATGTATATCCATTTTTGACTTATATTCATTTGTAAATCTTCTAATGCAATTTTAAAGTATTTATATATTGTGTTTGTATTAATGTCAATTAGTATCTTCACCATTTCGTTTTGTTTAGGATTGAAATTTAAATTATATATACAAAATACTTGCATAATTTTAAGTTGTAAAGTAAAATTTTGTTTTCGAAATTTCTTATGATTTATAGCAATATAACGTGGGTGTTTGATCGTCAAGTACAGTTTAATTGTACTTTGTCTAATATATTCATTATCTCGATAACAATTTTTTAGCAGTAAATTAATGCTGCTTTCAATATTTCTATGAAAATATTTTTTTAAGTATGGTATTAATTCGCATCTTGTTCTATTCCTTTCAAATTTATATTTGTAATTAGTATTGTCTGACCATATTGGTAAGTAGAATTTTTTACATGCCCAGTATATGTAACTTCTTTTTAAATGTAATAATGGTCTTAGTAAATATATATTCTGAGTAATTTTAGATTTTGCAACTAAACTCGTTGTTCCTTGTAATCCAGAACCCCTGAAAAAATTATTTAAGAATGTTTCTACTTTGTCTGTTTCGTTATGTCCTGTGACTATAAATTTATTACTATATTGAATAGCATGCTTTGTAAACAGATGATATCTATATATTCGACATAATTTTTCAGATAATAGATTTTGAGGTAATTGGTAGACATAGATTTTTCGCTTTATAGATCTTATGTAATTGATTATATGTATTGTTTGCTTATAGCTATCTTTTCTCCATTGGTGATCAATGTAAATATATGAAGTATGCTCTTTATTTTTTTTATTTTGGTATTGATCTTGAAAATGTTCAATTAAATTTAACAGATATATTGAATCTTGTCCTCCCGAGATAGCTATTACTTGTTTGCTCTCTAATTTTTTATAAAACTTTTTTATTTTTAGTTGATTTTTTATCATCATGCTACTTTTGGGAGTTGATGTTTGCATTTTTATGTTAATTGTGTTAATTTCATGTGTGTGTTACTAATTTTAATTGATGGGTTGCTAACTCAATGGTAGAGTACTCGGCTTTTAACCGATTAGTTCCGGGTTCGAGTCCCGGGCAACCCAATTTATTTCTATTTACTAAATTTAATTAATATTAATAGATGAATCATATCTCTCAAATACTAGAAAAAAAACGTGAAAGTTCAACATGTGCTTTAATTCCTTTTGTAACTGCTGGTTACCCAAATATTGATGTTACTATAGATGTTTTATATACTCTCGATAAAAATGGTGCGGATATAATAGAATTAGGTATACCCTATTCCGATGCTTTAGCTGATGGTCCTACAATACAAAAATCTTCTAAGATAGCTTTAGATCAAGGTGTTTATGTTGACAAAGTTTTAGATATTTTAGATAAAGTTAGATTAAAATTAACTGTGCCAATTGTTATATTTACTTATTATAATCCTATTTTAGTTCGGGGTATACAGAAGTTTATTGAAGAAATATCATCTAGGGGTGTTAAAGGTTTAATTATTCCTGATCTGCCAATTGAAGAAACAGATTATCTTGTTTACTTGTGTTTAAATTACTCTATTGAATTGATTTTATTTGTTGCACCCACTAGTTCTAGAGATAGAATTTCAAATATTTTAAATAAAGCTCCTGGTTGTATTTATTTAGTTAGTAGTACGGGTGTTACAGGTGTAAGAAATAATTTAAATAATGATGTTAATCGACTTTCTAATTATATTAAGCGTAGTACAAATAAATTTATTATGTTAGGTTTTGGTATTTCTAATATTTCTCAAGTTTCTCAGGTATCTCATTGGGATATAGATGCTTTAGTTATTGGTAGTGCTTTTACACGTATTCTTAGTAGTTATTTAGATTACGAATCAGCTGTTAATTCAGTGGGTGTTTTTTGTAATGAGATTAAATCTGCTATTAAGAGTTAGTTGACTTATTAGTAAAACATATATTTGATTTAATTACCCCCAGGGGAATTCGAATCCCCGTTACCTCCGTGAAAGGGAGATGTCCTAGGCCTCTAGACGATGGGGGCATATTTGTCTATCATAGATAGATTAAATGATTTTCATGATCCTGTCAATATTTTATTTGATTTAGTTTGATAAATCAATAATGAGTCTAGATCTCATAATTAAGTATATTACTGTTTGACGTATGTAAGTAGTCATATTTATGAATAAATGAAATCCTTCGTTCTTATATTCTACTAATGGTTCTTGTTGACCGTAACTTCTCCACCCAATATATTCTTTGAGTAGGTTCATTTTTTCTATATGGTTTTGCCAAGCCTTGTCAATTTGTTGTAATAGATAATATTTTTCTAGTTGTCTTATTAGACCTGGTCTTAATTGTTCTAGATAAGTTTCTTTTAAGTCATAACTTATCCTAAATTGTTGTAATAAAAGTTGTTCGAAATCTTTAATTTTCATTGTTTTTATTGTTTCTATATTTATCCTTTGTTGTATGTTTAATAGTTGTATAATTTTTTTTAATACTTCCACATTTTTTTTTTCTTTTTCATATAATTTAACCATTTCCTTTATGGTATACTCTCCATATTCAATCATACAGTCTTTAGTAAAATATGAATTTAATATAGCTTTTCTTTCTCTATAAATTGCTTTCCTTTGATTATTTATTACTTCGTCATACTCAAAGAGTTGTTTTCTAATATCATAAAAATACGCTTCTACCTTTTTTTGTGCGTTATTTAGACTTTTACTTAGAACAATTGATTCTATGGGTGTAGAATCATCTATTTTCAAGTTTTTCATTAGTGTTTTTATATTATTTCCACCAAAAATTCTAAATAGATTATCTTGTAGGCTTAAAAAAAAGCGTGATGTTCCTTTATCTCCTTGTCTCCCGGATCTTCCCCTTAATTGATTATCTATTCTTCTTGATTCGTGTCTTTCTGTTCCTATGACATATAAACCTCCTAAAGCAAGTATTTCTTGTTTTTCTTGATTGCATCTTTTTGTAAGTTCATCGCTAAGTTTTTGTGAAATGCTGTATAGTTCATCATAATTTTTTTGATTTATAATATTTTCTGTAATTGCTAAAATATCTCGATTTTCTTTAATTGATTTTTCTATAAAATTGTTTAGTACTTTAACCTCTCTACTATTTAAAATATTGGGTATTGAGTCTACCTTATAATTATTTAAATTCATGTAACTATTACTTGAAATATAGTTTTTAATGTTTTCTTGAATTAATTTATTTGGGTTACCTCCGAGGATTATATCTGTTCCTCTACCTGCCATATTAGTTGAAATAGTAATTTTGTACTTTCTTCCTGCTTCCGAGATAATTTCTGCTTCTTTGTTCGTATTTTCTGGCTTGGCGTTTAGTAGATTGTATGAAATATCAAGTTCGTTTAGCATATTGGCTAAAAGTTCTGATTTTTCAATGCTTGTTGTTCCAATTAGTGTTGGTCTCCCTATTTGGTACATATCTACGCACTCGTTAGTTATAGCTTTCCACTTGCTATATTCTGATTGGTATACTAAGTCTGATAAATCTTTTCTTATACACTGCTTATTTGTTGGTATTTCGATTACTGCCATTTTATATATATTAATAAATTCATTCTCTTCTGTTTTAGCTGTACCTGTCATACCGCATAATTTGTTGTATAAAAGAAAAAGATTTTGATATGTAATTGAAGCTAGGGTTTTATTTTCTTTTTCAATTTTGAGATTTTCTTTAGCTTCAATGGATTGATGTAACCCATCACTCCATCTTCTACCTTCCATAATTCTACCTGTAAACTCATCTACAATTACCACTTTATTATTTTTGACTATGTAGTCTTTATTCTTTAAGAAAAGTTCTTTTGCTTTTAATGCGTTAATAATGTACTTAAGCCATGGGCTGTTAATATTGTATAAATTTTGTATATTTAATATTTGTTCACAGAGTGATACACCTTTTTCTGTTAAAATTACATTTCTAGATTTTTCATCAACTTGGTAATGAATTTTCTTTTCTAATTTTTGTGATGTTTCTTTAGATTTTGTATATAAATTACCGCTGATTTTAGTTTCACCTGAAATAATTAAAGGCGTTCTAGCTTCGTCTATAAGTATTGAATCTACTTCATCTATAATTGCATAATTTAAGTTGCTTTGTATAATATCATTACTATTTATTGCCATATTATCTCTTAAATAATCAAATCCTAGTTCATTATTAGTGATGTATGTTACATTTTGTTTGTATTCTTTTTTTCTGTCAGAATAATTTGTCTTACTTGTAATCAATCCAGTTTGTATATTTAAATAACTGAAAACAGTTTGTGCTAGTTTAGCATCTCTTTCTGCTAAGTAATCATTTACGGTTATTATATGTACATTTGTAGAGTTTAAAGTATTTAAGTATGCAGGTAGTAATGCCACCAACGTTTTACCTTCTCCTGTTTTCATTTCAGCTATTTTACCCTTGTGTAGAATAATTCCACCTAAAATTTGTACATCAAAAAGAATTATACCGGTTGCTCGGGCGATTGCTTCTTTAACTGTTGCAAAAGACTCTATTAAAATCTCATCCAAATTTGCATTATCTTTGATTATTGCTAACTTTAATTTTTCTGTTTGTTTTTTTAATTCACTGTTAGAATATTGTTTAATTCTATAATATAGTTTATTAATTTCTTTAATAGTTGCTTTATATTGATTAATAGAATTGTATGAAAAAAAATTAAACATATTTTTTACTTATTTTTGATTTTTCTTAATTAACTTTTATATTTCTTTTATATTTCCGCAATAAACTCTTGTATAGTTATGTATTGAAGTGTTCTGTAGTATAAAGTGGATTTTCTACCACATAAAATTTTTGTGTCTATGTAAGATATAGGGAGTTCCATCTTTTTGCAATATCCATAATATAATTCATGTGTTATTCTATGGATATTTAATCCTTTATTTGTAATATAAATACCTATTGGCAATAAAGATATTGTTCCAAGTCTATTAGTTTTACTTCTTATTGTATTCCATAAAGATCTTGATAAGGCTAATAAAGTATATATATTTTGTTTTATCCATATACATCGCATTCTTCTGGATTCAATTGTTCTGTTATTATTATCTATTTGTAGTCTATTGATATCTATTATTTTGCTGTTTAAATATATAAAACTTTTAGTAAAAGATCCTTGACCAGCTAATCTAATATTTAATTTATTTATGTTGATATTTAATTTTTTATTTTTGATTTTCTTTACTTTGGTTATTTGTAAAACTGATATTGGATAAAATTTGTTAAATGTTTGTATATAAAAATTCATTTTTTTGCAAGTTGTAATTATACTTACATTTTTTTAGTTTGTTTGGTTTAATTTACTAGATTTATAATTGTTAATTAGTGATTCCCCATTCATTTCTTCTGGTATTTTTATTTTTAATATATCTAAAATAGTTGGTGCTATATCAGCAAGATTACCTTCTTGTTTCAGTGAATAATTACTTTTGTTTTCATTGTTTATTAAAATAAATGGCACAGGGTTCGTACTATGTGATTTACATGCTTGGTTCTTTTCATCTATCATGTAATCTGCATTACCGTGATCAGCTGTTATAATAACAGAGAATTCCTTGTTTTCGGTTTGTTTTACTATTCTGTTTATGCATTCATCTACTACTTCAATTGCTTGTATTGTTGCCTTTAAGTTTCCTGTATGTCCTACCATATCTGGATTAGCGTAATTAACTACTATTAGTTTATATAAATTTTTGTCTATAGCGTTAATAAGACTATCTGTGATTTGGTGTGCTGACATTTCTGGTTTTTTGTCGTATGTATCTACTTTGGGGCTTGGAATTAGTTCTCTATCTTCTCCTGGAAATGGTTCTTCTATACCTCCATTAAAAAAATATGTCACATGAGCATATTTTTCTGTTTCTGATAGCCTCAATTGTTTTAGATTACACTGTGATATTATTTTTCCTAAAAAGTTGGTATAATTTTGTGCCGCGAACACAGTAGGTAAGTTTAATTTAGAGTCATATTCTGTAAATGTTGCGAACATTAGATTATCTATTTTTTTCGTTAAAAAGCCTTTAAAGTTTGGCTTTGCTAAGCATTCTACTAATTGTCTAATTCTATCTGGACGAAAATTAAAAAATATTATCCCATCATTGTTTGATATGTGACCTGAATGTATTCTAGTCGGTGGAATAAATTCGTCTGAAATATTATCATTGTAGTAATTATTAATTATTGTTTGATAACTAATTTCATTTTGAATATAATGATCTTCGGTTAGTATTTTATATGCTTTTTCTGTTCTTGACCATCTACAATCTCTATCCATGCTGTAATATCTACCACTAATGGTAGATATATTTATATTCTTATAATTTTTAATTTCTGCTTGTATGTCATCGAAGAATTTTATGGCTATTTTTGCTTCAGTGTCACGACCATCTGTAATTAAGTGTAAAAATGTATTATGTTTATATTTTTTAACAATTTGAATAATTGCTTTTAAGTGTTTGATGTGTGAATGTACTCCACCATCTGAGCATAAGCCTATAAGGTGAAGCTGTGATTGACGACTAGTTACATTTTGACATATCTTGTGTATAGTTTTATTGTTAAAGAAATTTTGTTCATCAATTGACTTTTGAATTCTTACTAAGTCTTGATTGATAGTTCTACCTGCTCCTATTGTAGTATGTCCCACTTCTGAATTGCCCACTTGATTTTCAGGTAAACCAACATCTTCTCCAGATGCACTAAGTAAAGCTTTTGGAAAGGTATTCCAAAGTTTATCTATAGTTGGTGTCTTGGCTAATTTAATTGCATTTCCCGTTATTTTTTCTGAGTATCCCCAGCCATCTAAAATTATTAAAACTATAGGACAAATTACTTGATTGTGCATATAAAGCGAAAATAATAATGTAATTTAAGTAGTTATGAATATATTATTATGTTAATGAATAAATATTGAATTATACTCTTATTAGGTAATTCAAAAATATTAAATTATACACAATGTAAAATTTAATATAATGAGTAATTAATTTTATTTTTATTTAGGTTTATTATGAAATATTCGAAAGTTACTATTATTTATTTGTTTAATTATTATTAACTAAGTACGTTGATAGCATAATCTAAGTAAGTATTTGCTTCATTAGCAGCTTGTCCTGAAAGACTGTGTGTATTTTTTATATATTCTATAGCTTCGATATACCAACTTGGAGATAATTCAAAACTACGGTTAATTTCTTCTAAACCTGCAACTAGATATTCGTCCATTGGTCCAGTTGCTCCTACTACTAGACAATAAGTTGTCATTCTTAGGTAGTAACCTATATCTCTTGCACATTTTGCTTTACCTATTGCGCTAGATGCATAAGTTGGTCCAGGCATTTGAGTTACATATGGGAATTTTGTATACACTGCTTGTGCAGCTCCAGTTATTAATCTTTGAGCGTTATTAGTTAACACTTTTGCTGCTTCTAGACTGTCGGATGCTCTTTGATATCTACCATTAATTGATTGTAATTCTGCATTACTTAAAAATCTTCCTTGGCTATCAGCTGATGCTATCGCTTCTGTGATTGGTGTTTTCATGGTAATATTTTTCCTTTGCTTTTTTAGTTATTTTATTAGTTGTTTTAGTAATTTTTCTTAAACTACGGCAGCAGCAGCTCTATCAAAATATGTACTTAGTTCAGATATTAAAGAACTGCAATCTCCTGCTGTTATTCCACTTGAATCATTTGCTACAGCAATTGATGCTTCTTTCATTTTTTGAATGGCTACTGCTACAGATGCTCCTGGTGTACCTAATGCCTGATAAGTTTCTCTTAATCCATTTAAGCATCTATCATCTAAAACACTTGAATCACCTGCTATTATTGCATAGCTTACATATCTTAGTACAATTTCCATATCTCTTAGACATGCAGCCATACGTCTACTTGTATAAGCATTTCCTCCTGGTTGAACTAATTGAGGTTGTTCAGCGAATAATGCTCTAGCTGAATTTGTTACTATTGCAGAAGCATTTGAATTAATTCTATTAACTGCATCTAGGCGCTTATTTCCTTCAATTATTATTTTTTCTAATGCTTCTAATTGTTTATTACTTAAAAATTCACCTCTTGCATCGGCTTGTGCTACAACTTTTGCAAATGCGTCTAACATATTTAATTCTCCTTTAAATTTAAAATCTAAATAATTATCTTAATTTAGTTCTTTGTCTAGCTTAATTAGTATATTATAACAAAATATTGATTTTATTATTAAAATAAATTAAAAGTTTACTTTTCTATAACTCTTAATCGTCCAATATTTCTGGTTCTGTGATTTCATCAACCATTTCAATAATAGCTTTAACTATAGGTTTATTCATATAGTCATCTATTATATCTATATCTTCATATTTTCTCCTTTTTGCGCGATTTGCAACTTGTATTGTAATTTTATATCTGTTTTGTGCTAGTTCAAGTAATTCTTCTGTTTTATAGTTAATATAACCTAAGTTGATTTTTGTATATTCATTGTATTTTTTCATTTTTTTATTTTTTTATGGCTAAGCTTTTATTGTCTATTTAATAGTTATTCTTAATATTGGTGTTGAAGTCAATGTATATTTTATTGAAATATGTGTAATATTATAAGAATAATATTTTAATTTAGCTATTGATTAATTTTGATTAACATAATCGGTATTTATTTATTTAATACCATCTTGTTTTTTTAATTATATAGATATATTAAGTTTACCCATTATTGTATAACTGTAATTTTAATATCAAATATGCAAGTATCAAGAAATTTCACTTATAAACTTGGACATTTTTTAGGTTTTTCTTCTTTGACAGATGAAAGAGACGCCTGTGGAGTTGGTTTCGTGGCTGAGATTAATAAGCAGCCATCACATAACATTTTGCAAAAGGCTTTAAAAGCGTTAAATTGTATGGAGCATAGAGGTGGATGCAGTGCTGATCGTGAATCAGGTGACGGTGCTGGTATTACGACTATGATACCTTGGGATATAATAATTCCATCTTATAAAGACAATAATGTTGATAAATGTTTATCTAGGGCTGTTGCAATGGTCTTTTTGCGTTACGAGCATTTAGAATATATAAAAAGTATCTTTAACTGGATTTTAAATGAGTATTACTTATCTATTGTAACCTGGCGTGAAGTACCTGTAAATTCTGATATACTTGGTGAAAATTCTTTGAAAAATGAGCCTTTTGTTGTTCAATGCGTAGTTAGTTCCGATGTTCCTAAACATATAGATTTTGAAAAAGTTTTATATATTGCTAGAAAGAAAATTGAAGCTGTTGTAAGTGATACAACTCCTGATATTTATAAACATTTTTATATTTGCTCTTTCTCTTCTACAACTATTGTATATAAAGGAATGTTACGTTCAGAGGCTTTATCAAATTATTATTTAGATTTAATAAATCCTTTATATATTACAAGTTTTGCGCTTTATCATAGAAGATTCAGTACTAATACTATGCCTAAATGGTCACTAGCACAACCTATGCGTTTCATGGCTCATAATGGTGAAATTAATACTTTGTTAGGTAATCTCAATTGGACAAAATCTCGTGAACCATTATTTCAGCAGGGTAATTGGTCTAGTTACTCTAATTCTCTAAATCAAATTACTAATTTAACAGATAGTGATTCATCTAATTTAGATTCTATCCTAGAGTTACTTGTTCAGTCTGGCAAAAGTCCTGAGGAATCACTAATGATATTAATACCTGAGGCATATACTAATCAGCCCGCATTAGAATCATGTCCTGAAATAGTTGATTTCTATGAGTATTATAATAATTTACAAGAGCCTTGGGATGGTCCTGCTCTGGTTGTTTTTAGTGATGGTAGAACAGTTGGTGCTACGTTAGATAGGAATGGTTTAAGGCCAGCTAGGTATATTATTACTAAAGATGGCTTTATCTTTTTATCATCTGAAACAGGTATTTTTGATTTTGAGGATTCTAAAGTTTTAGTTAAAGGACGTTTGGGTCCAGGACAGATGTTATCTGTTGATCTAGTGAATAATACTGTTTTAGATAATTTTTCTATAAAAAAGAAAATTTCTCAGTTGTTTCCATATAAGAAGTGGTTGCGAGATAATCAACTTAAAATTCAGTCGCAAGCTTATTACAATAGTTTTAATTCAGATTTAATGTATGTTGCTCGTTTACACAATGCTTTTGGTTACTCTAATGAGGATGTTGAGTTAGTTATTGAACATATGGCTAGTTCTGCAAAGGAGCCAACATTTTGTATGGGTGATGATATACCATTAGCTATTTTATCTGACAAACCACACTTGTTGTATGATTATTTTAAACAACGTTTTGCGCAGGTGACTAATCCTGCTATTGATCCACTTCGCGAAAGCTTAGTAATGTCTCTTGTAACACATCTTGGACCTAAAGGTAACTTTTTAGAGCCAATGGAACATATGGCTGAGTCTATTCAGATTAATTCTCCTATTATTAATGAAAATGAACTATCCTTAATTTTTAATGGTCCATTTCAAGTATCATCAGTTAATACCTTTTTTAAAATTGATGAATCTACATCAAGTTTTGATGATCAAATAGATTTAATTTGTAAAAATTGTGCTGTGTATATTCAATCTGGATCTCAACTTATTGTCTTAACTGATCGTATTGATGATTTAGATAATAATTATACTTTTATACCACCTCTACTCATTGTTGGAGCGTTGCATCATTATTTAATTAAAGTTAAGTTAAGACATAAAGTATCTATAGTTGTTGAAACTGGTCAGTGTTGGAATACACATCATTTTGCTTGTTTAATTGGTTATGGTGCAAGTGCTATTTGTCCATACTTAGCCTTTTTAACTGTTAGACAGTGGTGGCAGAATCCTAAAACTCAAAAGTTAATGTCAAATGGTAAGTTACCTAAAATCACTGTTCACGAATCCCAGTATAATTATCGTAGTGCTATAGAAAAGGGTTTATTAAAAATTTTATCTAAGATGGGAATTTGTTTAATTTCTAGTTATCATGGTGCGCAAATTTTTGAAATTCTCGGTTTAGGTAATGATATAGTTGATAAATCATTCCTGAATACAACCTCTCGTTTAGGTGGTATGGACGCCAGTGAATTTTTTAGACATTCTATATCTATGTATAATTCAGCTTTTGTTTCTGAATTACCTAAAAAGCTTCCTAATTTAGGTTATGTTCAGTATAGACCAGGAGCAGAGTATCATGTTAATAATCCTGAAATGTCTAAAACTTTACATAAAGCTGTTCGCAACACAGATCAAGGTTTGTATGATCAGTATAAACTATTATTAGAAAATAGAGTTCCAACTAATTTAAGGGATTTATTAATCTTTGCTAGTACTAAAGATTCTCTTAGCATTAGTGATGTTGAGCCTATTGAATTAATATTAGAAAGATTTTGTACCGGTGGTATGTCTTTAGGTGCCTTGTCTCGTGAAACTCACGAAACTTTAGCTGTTGCTATGAATAGGATAGGTGGTAAATCTAACTCCGGTGAAGGTGGTGAAGATTCTATTAGATTTACAAATATTACGGATATAGATGATTTAGGTGTTTCTTCTAGTTTTTCTCATCTTAAAGGATTAAGAAATAACGATATTGCTAGTTCAGCTATTAAACAAATCGCTTCAGGTCGTTTTGGTGTTACACCTGAGTACTTAGTTAATGCTAAGCAATTAGAGATTAAAATAGCTCAAGGTGCTAAGCCAGGTGAAGGTGGTCAGTTACCTGGTAAAAAAGTTAGTCCATACATAGCTACGTTAAGAAATTGTAAACCAGGTGTTACTTTAATTTCTCCACCACCGCATCATGATATTTATTCTATAGAAGATTTAGCCCAGCTAATCTTTGATTTACATCAAATTAATCCTAAAGCTCAAATATCAGTTAAGTTAGTAGCATCAGTTGGGATTGGTACTATAGCTGTTGGTGTAGCTAAGGGTAATGCTGATGTTATACAAATTTCTGGCCATGATGGTGGCACAGGTGCATCTCCTTTAAGTTCTATTAAACATGCTGGTGTACCTTGGGAATTAGGTTTAACTGAAGTTAATAGAACTTTAGTTGAAAATGGTTTAAGAGATAGAGTTATTCTAAGAGTTGATGGTGGACTTAGGACAGGCCGTGATATAGTTTTATCTGCCATAATGGGCGCAGAAGAATTTGGTTTTGGTACCATTGCCATGATTGCAACTGGTTGTGTAATGGCTAGAATTTGTCACACTAACAACTGTCCAGTTGGTGTAGCTACTCAGAGACAAGATTTACGTAATCGTTATCCAGGTATTCCAGCAGATTTAGTTAACTTTTTTGTTTTTATCGCTGAAGAAGTAAGAGAGGTTCTAGCTGAATTGGGTTATAAAAGTTTAAAAGATGTTATTGGTCTTAATAGTTTACTGACTTGTGATTATAGTAAAGTAACTAAAACACAGAATCTGAATTTGGATATTTTACTACATGATTTTAATCGTGCTAAGATGATTAACTTTCATACTAGTGTTCATAGTAATGGTGAAGTTTTGGATGATAATTTACTTAATGATCCTATTTTTTCAAATGCAATTGATAATCAATCAAATTGTATAAATAATTTATATATTAAAAATACTGATCGTTGTGTAGGTGCCAGGATATCTGGCATTATTGCAAAAAAATATGGAAGAGGAAATTTTTCTGGTAACTTGCAGGTTAATTTTTTAGGTGTTGCAGGTCAAAGCTTTGGCGCTTTTATATGTGATGGCATGTATTTAAACTTAACAGGTGAAGCTAATGATTATGTTGGTAAGGGCATGAATGGAGGAGAAATAATAATTTCTCCTCCTTTAGAAAATAAAACGCATGCTTCTGATTATGTTATAATAGGTAATACTTGTTTATATGGTGCTACAGGTGGTTATCTCTTTGTTAATGGTCAAGCAGGGGAAAGATTTGCTGTTCGTAATTCAGCTGCTCAAACAGTTATTGAAGGTGTAGGTGATCATGCTTGTGAATATATGACAGGTGGCCTTGTAATTGTGTTAGGTAAATCAGGAAGAAATATAGGTGCTGGAATGACTGGTGGATTAGCTTATTTTTTAGATGAAGTTGGTGATTTAGAGTCTAAAGTAAATTCTGAAATAGTTAAGATTCAGAAGGTTATAACGAAGGAGGCAGAAGAACAGTTATTGCGTATTATTGAGTTGTATGAAATTAAAACTAAAAGCATTAAAGCTAAATATATACTTGATAATTGGTTAACTTATTTGCCTATGTTTAGACAAATCGTTCCTCCTTCTGAAGATTCTACATCTTTAACGGATCCCAAATACTCGTCTTATACAAGTATAATAAATTAATTAGTATTCTATTAGAATTTTTTTGTAATATATTATCACAATATTGAAATTGATTATAAATTTATACTATAATTTGATCATATAAAAGTTTAATCTAATTATAGTAGATTATTTAAATAATAAAAAAATAATAGTTAATACCATATGGCTCATAGTGTTAAGGTTTATGATACTTGTATCGGTTGTACTCAGTGTGTACGTGCTTGTCCTTGTGATGTTTTAGAGATGGTTCCTTGGGATGGTTGTAAAGCTGGACAAATTGCTTCTGCTCCAAGGACAGAGGATTGTATTGGTTGTAAAAGATGTGAAACAGCATGTCCAACAGATTTTTTAAGTATTCGTGTTTATTTAGGTGCTGAAACTACTCGTAGTATGGGTTTAACATATTAATTGATTTAATGTAAGTTATTTCTTACTTTCAAACAAATATTGTATTATATTTGTTTGTTTATATTTTGTTAGCTTTATTTACGTTTAAATTTTTATGTGTTACTATTCTATTTAAAATACATTTAAGTTTATTTTTTGCTATGAATTTATCTAATGTTAAACTATATAGTGCTTTTAAATCTAAGGAAGTTATTAAAATAATAACTGGCATCGATAATGTAAATATTTCTCAAATTGTTTCAATGGCTAAAGCAGCAGAGTTGTCAGGGGCTACTTATTTAGATGTAGCAGCTAACCCCAAAATAGTTAAATTATTGAAATCTTTTTCTTCTTTGCCTGTTTGTGTTTCTTCTATAAGTCCTATAGATTTGTATAATTGTGTAGTTGCTGGAGCAGATGTTATAGAAATAGGTAACTTTGACGTTTTTTATAGCCGAGGTGTTTATATTAACTGCAATCAAGTATTGCAATTGGTTAAAGAAGTAAAGCGTTTACTGGGCAATACTACTTTATGTGTAACTATACCATATCATATTTCAATTAAAAATCAGATTCATTTAGCTCAGGCATTAGAATTTTTAGGTGTAAATATCATACAAACAGAATCTACTGTTATTAAAAATAAGTTACATATTTTAGATTTACATGATAACAATATTACTAATTCTTTTTTACCATCACATTCATCGTTATTATCTACATATTTTATTTCTACAAATGTTCAGATTCCTGTTATAACTTCTTCTAGTATCAATGCTCTTTCGAGTTCTATATCATTGTTGTTTGGTGCTTCTGGTATAGGAGTTGGTTCAGTTATTAGAAATCAAAGTGATTTGTCTCAAATGTCTAATTATGTTAAGTTACTTCGTAAATCGATGAGTTTAAATCTTGATCAAAAACCTATTATACTAAATCAATTATTATCTTCTAATAATTTATTTCTCTCTGATTTAATTAAAGCTTGATCAGATGATTTTTTATATATTTAGTTTTACTATTTTTTAAGTTTATTATATGATGAATACTTTATTTAAATTAAGAAACTATTACTTTTTTAAGTATCTTAGTAAAGTTTTAAGTATAATGATTGTATTTTTAACTATAGTAGTACTTGTTTTTTCTTTTGGTAATTTTAAAAAAAAAGAGGTTATGAGTTTTTTATGGAATTTAGTAGTGCCTATGGTCTAAAAAAAGGTACAAATGTTAATTTTAAAGGTGTAACTATAGGTTATGTTTATAATATTTCTGTTAAACCTAATAAAGTAGTTGTATTAATTCATGTTAATTCCTCGGATATACTAATTCCAAAAAATTCATTAATAGAGTCTAATCAAGTTGGTTTGTTTAATGATGTTGTTATAGATATTACTTTATTAGACAATTTATATTCCTTTGAATATCGATATGTTCATCCTTCTTCTATACAATGTTTACGATCTCCGTTTATTTGTTCCAATTTTTATGTTAAAGGTTATAAAGGTTTAAATTATGATGATTTAGTTAGAGCTACTACGCGAATTTCCCAAAGATTTGATGATCCACGTTTCTTTAGTTTATTTTATATTCTGTTGCAGAATAGTATAGATCTGTCTAGTGAAATTATATATCTTGTAAATTATACCTCTTATTTACTTTTTAACTTAGCTAACTTAGTGATTTTATTATTAATACGTTATTTGGTTTAAAATTTGTCTTGCCAAAATTTTATTTTCATTATTTGTTATTTATTTTAATTTAAGCTTATGATTCTCCGTAAATCTTTATCTCCGAGTTTTCTAAAACCTGTTATTGAATTTGAACATCAATTGTATCAATTAGAAAAAATATTAGCTAATTTGGTTAATGTTTCGCCTAGTATTAGTGATCAGATTCACGAATTGCATGTAAGTTTAATTCAGTTAAAAAAAGATATTTTTATGTCTTTGACTCCTCTACAAAAATTACATTTTGTAAGACAACCTGATAGACCCACTACTTTGGATTATATGGGATATATACTAGATAGCTGGATTGAATTACATGGTGATAGAGGTGGTACAGATGATTTAGCTATAGTTGGTGGAATTGGTAGCATAAATTCCAGAACAGTTGTGTTTATTGGTCATCAGAGAGGAAAGGATACTAAGGATAATGTAGTAAGGAATTTTGGTATGGCTTCACCAGGAGGTTATCGTAAAGCATTAAGGCTTATGAGACATGCTAATCGATTCAATTTTCCTATATTAACTTTTATAGATACTCCTGGTGCATGGGCTGGCATGGAAGCTGAAAAATTAGGGCAAGGTGAAGCAATAGCTGTTAATCTTAAGGAAATGTTTTCTTTTGAGGTTCCTATTATATGTACTATAATCGGTGAGGGTGGTTCAGGAGGAGCTTTAGGTATAGGTGTAGGAGATAAAATTTTAATGCTTCAACATGCTGTTTATACTGTTGCAACACCTGAAGCTTGTGCTGCAATTTTATGGAAAGATAGCACTAAGTCTCTTGTCGCAGCAGAATCTCTTAAAATAACATCGTATGATTTGATGGCTCTGGGTATTATTGACGATATTATTGCAGAACCACTATGTGGTTCTCAATCAAATCCTTTTCAAGCTGCTAAGAATTTGAAACTTAAATTAGTTAATGAGTTGGATCTTTTACTCAAGTTAGATGGTAAAGAAAGAAAAAGATTGAGATACTCAAAATTTCGTCAAATAGGAAAATTTTATGAGTCATCTCAATCTTAGACTTCTGAAATTTGTTTGATATATTATAATATATTAATATGATTGCATATTTTTGTTATGATATCATTTCAATACTCTTCAATCCTAATATTGTGCCAGCGCCTATTATGTGTCCTAAACTAGTTGTTGCAAGTAATTCAGGTAAGCCAAAACCTTCTGCCCCTAATATGGGAATAGATGGTCCAAAACTTCTGACTTTAATTGCGTATCTTCCTATACCTATACTGATTAGATTAGAAATAAGCATAATTATGCTTACTTGAACTGACCATAAAGAATTGACTGACAATATTTTAAATATATTATAAACTTCAGTGTCCATTTTGTAATTTAGTTGTATTAATAATGTATATAGTTATAATTTAATTTTGTAGATATCAACTTTTGTATAAGATATGTTAAGTATGATTTAGTAAATAAATAAGCTCTTTGCTATGCAAAGATCCACCCATAGCTATGTAATCCTTTAGATAAAAAATTAACACCCAAATAACATATCCATATAACTACAAAGCCAATTGATCCTATAATAGATGGAATTTGACCTGTTAGTTTTTGGTTTATTCGTGTATGTAAATATATGGCAAATACAATCCATGTTATTAGTGCCCATGTTTCTTTAGGGTCCCAGCTCCAATAAGTACCCCAAGCTTCGTTTGCCCAAACAGCCCCAGAAACTATGCCAATAGTTAGTAAAGGAAAGCCAAATCCTATTGTTCTATAGCTTAAATTATCTATTGCTTGCAGTAAATTCATGTTATGTTTTGCTTTTATTTGGTTGTTGTTAATTGTTGTTCTGATTGATTTAGACTTATATTCCATTATAATTTTATTTGATTTACTATAAGAACTACCGTAAGTTTTCACTTTTTTGCCTATAGATATTATTAAAAATAGCGTAGATAGTAATGAACCTATAATTAACACTGCATAACTTAACATCATTATTGTGACATGCATCATTAGCCAGTTTGATTGTAGTGCAGGTACAAGTGGTGCAGCCTTTTTCATATCTTCTGGTAAGCAAAAACTTATAAAAGCTACAATGAGTAGTGATATAGGTGAAATGATAGCTATCAATACTCTGTTATTAGTTTTTTTATTAGTGATTAATCCTAAAATTGTTAAGCACCAAGATAGGAAAATCAGAGATTCGTATAAATTGCTTAATGGAAAATATGTATATTTTATCCATCTTATTAAGAGACATGATGCTAAGCATAGGTTAACTTGAATTATTAAAGTGTTAATAATATTATCTAGAGTTTTATTTTTTTTAATTGTTAAATTGAACCAAGATATAATCAGTATTACAAGTAGGGTTCCAAATGATATATTAATTAAACTATTTTCAATTAGATGCAAATTCATATATATAAAAGACAATATTGTTGTGGTATTAAACTTATATCGTATAGTATAATGTATAATTTGTTATCTTGTTATATATAAAAAACTAAAATTTTATTATTTAATCTTAGTATTCTATCTATTCTTTTAATTAAAGTTTTATATCTCTTTTTGTTGTATATTTGATACATTTATTTATTTTATGAATCAATTATTTGAATGATTGTAAGTTAAAGTTTTGTTGATTTTTTAGATTTATTATATTCTTTTTTATGAAAATAATTATTTAATAGATTAGTTGAAAAATGTAAGTTAAAAATATTTAATTCAATTATTAAAATTTAGTAAACGATATTAAATTTATTTATTAGTTTTAGATTTATGTTTTGTATGTATAAATTTCATAACATTTCTCACTTGACTTTAACAATGATTAAGTGATCATTAATATATTAAGTTATGTATTATGTAGTAAATTATACTTTTATTCAGAACTGATTTATACCTTTTATTTTGTCGACTTTTCTATGTTTTATCCTCTGAATTTTGTGGTAGATTGTGGATTGTTTATATGATTTTATTGTTTTTGTTTATTTAGTTAAATATTGATAGATCAATTTATTCAATGGAGCTTAAGTAAATTTATTTAAGCTCTGTTAAAAGTTAAGTAGTAAATTAAATTTTTTGCTCTTTATTTAGAAAAAAATTAACTTAAAGAGTTAATTAAGTAGTCTAATGCAGCTGTAAATTCAACACCAGCTTGAGCACTCATATCTCTAGGAGTACATAGTCTATCTCTAGTAAAACTAAATGATGCAACATAAGCAGCAGCTGGTAAATTTAGAGTTCTATATACTTCTTTTGCTCCTGCAATACCCCATTCATCTAAAGGTCCAGTTCCACCAACTACTAATGAATAGTTGATTAAACGCATATAATGGTCTACATCTCTGTAGCATTTATTAATTTTTTCTTGATTTTCTCCTGCTTCTCCTGGATTTTTTAAGTAACCATATTTGCTAAAACAAGCATCACCAGCTTCTTTTACAACTGCTTCATGGTTAGATCCTAGTTTCTCTGCAGCTTCTAATCTTGCTGCAGCACGTTGAATATTTCCTTGAACTGATTGAAGATCAGAAGTAGAAGGGTAACGTCCAGCAGCATCAGCTGCACTAATTGTTGTAGTAATAACTGACTTCATTATTTATCTCCTCGATATGGTTATATTAATGTTTGATTTATTTAATAGTAAGTTTAGCTAATAGCAGCTACAACTCTATCGCAATATCCAGCAACTTCTGCTGCTAATGCAGAGCAATCACCTTCAGCAACTTCTACTTTTCTTTTAGATGCTGAATTGTTTACAAAAGCAACAGCAGCAGCTTTCATGATATTTACGGCTCTAACTGTAGAGTTAGTTGGTACACCTAAAGCAATATAAGTTTCTTTTAGGCCATTTAAACAGCGATCTTCTAATACAGAAGCATCTCCTGCTAAAAGTGCATATGATACGTAGCGTAGTATAATTTCTCCGTCTCTTAAACAAGCGGCCATACGACGATTAGTATAACAGTTTCCACCTGGAGTAATTAGACCTGGATTTTCACAAATCATTCCAGAAATAGCATCAGATACAATACAACTTGAGTTAGAAACAATATAGTTTACTGAGTCAAGTCTTTTATTTCCGTCACTGATGAATGTTTTTAGTGCTTGTAGATCACTTCCACTTACATAAGCAGCTTTTGAATCTGAATTTACAACAACTCTAGAAAATGCATCAAGCATTGAGCTCTCCTTAAATATTTTAGTATTCTTTTTTATCTATTCTATACGAGTGTAAAAGAATAAGTTAATTTCAGCTTCTTAAGCTGATGTATTTGTATCGAATATTAATATAAAAGATTTTATATTTAATTATAGAACTAATTAATATTAGTTAATATTATTATTGAGTCTATTTTATTTTTTAGTAAAATAATTATTTCATATAATTATATTTATTAATTTGTTGTTGACAGCGATTTGGTGAAAAATAGAGTTTATTTATTTTATATATAACTTATATGTATTTATATTTTAATTTACTGATTTTAACAATATAAAAAGTATTTTATATTTTGTTTTTATTATTTTAAGTATTATTTAATATCAGACTAAATTAATTGATTAAATTTTTAACACAGTATTTTATCATGTTATCTTTGATAATCATTGCTTGTAAGATTTTAGTTAGATATTTTTTTATATTTCTATTACTTAGTTTATTTATTTGGCCTTCGTATAATTTAAGCTTAAATTCTTGCTCTAAAGTAAGTTTGTTTCTACTATACATATTTCCTATTAATTACTAAAAAATATTATTTTTTGATTTATAATTTACCAAGTTAAGAAAAGATTATAGTATATTGATACTATTGTTTCAAATTTTAGTATAATGTCTTTATACGTTATATGTAAATATATGAGAACATAATTAATTGTTATCTTATATTTTTAAGTGAATTGTGAAAAGTAATTAGTTTATACAATGAACTTGAAGTCTATATTTTTGTTAATTTATAATCAATTTGGAGACGAATTATGTCTATTCCTATTTTAAATTATTCTTTATCAACTCATAATCATAGAGTTAATAGTTTTGAGTATTTAGCAGGAGAGGAACAGCCAAAGTTATACACTACTACTAATCTTCCTTCATCAATTGAGATGGATGAAATTATTTGGGCTGCTTACCGTCAAATTTTTAGCGAGCATCAGACATTAGTCAGTACAAAACAACCTTTTTTAGAATCCCAATTGAGATTTAATCAAATTACTATTAAAGATTTTATTAAGGGTCTATTACTATCATCTGAATTTCGTTGTTTAAATTATGATGTTAATAATAACTATCGTTTTGTTGAAATGTGTGTTCAACGTGTTTTAGGAAGAGATATTTATAACCAACGTGAAAAACTAGCATTTTCAATTATTTTAGCTTCTAAAGGTATAGAACATTTTATTGATTTACTAATTGATAGTAAAGAATATAATGATAATTTTGGTGAATTTATAGTTCCTTATCAAAGAAGAAGAATTATTTTCCAACGTAATAAAGGTGAAATTCCTTTTAATCTAAAAACACCTCGTTTAAATTATAATTTTTTGTCAAAACAATTTATGCCTCAGTTATCATGGTCTGGTCCTGTACGTCGTTTTCGACCTCAGGAACAAGTTCCGAAAGCAGGAGATCCAGCTTTATTTTTTAGCATGTTAAATGATATTTCCTTTACATAAGTTGTAAGTTATTTTTTTATTAATACATAAAAATATTTTAGTACTAACTTAATCATATTAAATTTTACTACAATATTTTAATATGTACTTCAATCCATTTTTTATTAATCATTTTTTTAACTTCCTAACTTAAAAGCATCTACAAATAATCCATATACAATACCAATTTTGAAATTGTTTATTAGACCAACAGTAACTGATGTTTTTCTTTTATGATTTTTATATAAAGCTTTGCTTATTATTTCATAGCATGTTGTTATTATAGCTCCACTAATAATATTCCAATCTCCTGTTTGAGCAGGTACTGTTGACAAAATATTAGCAAAAAAAAACCTAATATTAGGCTTAAGATGTTTGTGTTAAAAAACATAAATCTATAATTTAGTTTTTTTTTATTAGTAATTTAAGATTAAATAATAATTTCACTTTTATTTAGTAATTGTTATATTGATATTTTTAAATATTTTGTTCGCTTAAGCTTTGACTAATGTAGTCAAAAGGTTCAATAAGCACTTTTAAGTCTTCGATGCTTATATTTTGGTTGCTATTATAAATTTCTTCTGTAACTACTTTTTTCAATATTTGTACACTAAGAATTGTAGGACCAATTGGTACACTTAATGATAGATAAGTTTCTTTTAAACCATCTAATAATCTTTCATTTAAAATATCTTTACTGTCTGCTATCAACGCGTAACTTACATATCTTAAATAGTAATCTATATCTCTTAAGCATGTAGCATATTTTCTTGTTGTATAAGAATTTCCACCTGGCCTTAATAATTCTGGTTGTTCTGAGTATAATCTACTTGCAGTTTCTTTGACTATTTGTGACGCTTTACTAATAATGATTTCTATTGCTTCTAGTCTTGTATTTGCTGTATTGAAATAAATTTTTAACTTATTCATTGCTGCTTTATCCAAATATTTGCCTATCATATCGTATTGATTTAATGTATTTGTGATAGCATCTTGCATATGTGTTCCCTTTATTTTTAATATCTTTGCTACATATGATATATAATACAATTAAATTTATTGTTGAAAAAATAATTTTTTTTGTTTTATGGATAAAAGTTACTTAATAATTCGTATTGATGAACAACAAAATATAGAATTACACTATTTTTTTATTAGTTCTATGAAAATTAAATATAATTATCCTACTTGTATTACAGTACATTTTGATAAGTTAAAAAGCTGTTTTTCTTTAGTTTCTTTGTGTTATTGCTTTAATATGCTATCTACATCACATAAACTCTATATAGGTGCAGAAGTTTTTAAAGCCTATTTGTCAGTGAAATTCTCGCAACATTATATACAAGAATAGATTATTTTTTATTATTTTAATAATATATACTGAAGTTATTTATAGGGCATGTAACTCAGTGGATAGAGTGCCAAATTCCGACTTTGGTGGTCGAAGGTTCAAATCCTTCCTTGCCTATTCATTTTATTCAATGACTTTAGTGTTTTTATATGTTATAATAGGCTTAATTTAGATTTTAATGAATAATGGCTATTTCATGGGGACTGACTTGGTTTCTACGTATTGAAATTTTCATTAAGTTAGGTTTCACTTTATTGCTCAATTGTTTTCAAAGATTTATTTTATAGAAGCAAAACATAACATATTAGTTTTTTCTAAAAATTTAGTTACTATCTAAACTTTTAATGTATTCATTTACATTTCCCTATGTAATTTGATATATTATATGGGATGCTCTTGTTATAGATTCTTAAAGTGATGATTTAGTTATTTAATAAGCAAAGTTGAAAAACATAGTACTTTTTAATATATAAACCAATTCACAAAGTAACTTAATCTTATATATCAATACGGACGTGGGTTCGATTCCCACCAGTTCCAATGTATAATCAAGTATAGCCATTTTTTTATTATATTATTTGTTGCTAAATTTTTTATTATATATTATTCATCTATTTTTATATTTAATGATTTTATTCGATTTAAGTTTATTTGATCTGTTATTACATGGTTATGATAAAAATGACATACTTTTAAAATCCAATTTAGGTGTTGAAAATACAGAAAATGTTTCCAATTTGTTTTGCTCAAAATCAAGATTTAATAATTTAAATCCTATTTTTGTATCAAGTAGTAGATTATCTGTTAATCAGTCAGTGAAAGAATCTATTGACTCAAAACGAACACATAGTTTGGTAAATCGTAATTTTTGGCAAATGCTTGTTAATAAATATTGGCAAGAGACTATTTTTATTTCATTGTCTAATTCAATATTAGACAATTCTACTAGTAAGCTAAAGAATAGTGGGTTTTCTATATACCAGGGAAGTGACTATAAGAATTTTTTGAAAGAATTTAGTAAAGATTTACTGAAAAGAAATATTGAAATTAATGCCAATTATAATGTAAAAGATATCTCTCGAGTTATAGATAGTAATAATATATATATTAAATATAAATGGTTAAAGTTGTTTTATCCCAATTTACCCTTTTTACAACAGAGTAAACTTAAAGTTATCAATAATATTTTGATTAATCAAGATAGTAAATCTTTTCCTTTATTTATATTAATTAATAATAGACAACAAATAGTTCTTGCTGAATCAACTGAATGTTTGCATAATCATAATTTGTTATTAAAATTACGTCATATAATTACTAAAAATAATATAAATAATAAAAAGTTATATACAGGTCTATTCTTTACTAATGTTGACGATGCTAAAGAGTATTTAGATTATGTTAATAGTAAATATTCTAAATCTACGCGCAATTTGACTGTGAGACTTGTGCCAACAACAATAAATTTATATTACCAGCTTTTAAAACAATCTGGTCTTGATGTTGAATTCAGGTTAATACCTGATTTAAAAGAAATAAGTGAATTATTGTATAAATATAGAAAAAACAAAAATTTATTATTTGATAGTAATCAACGCTATGGTTTGAATTATTTTCAAGGTCAGCCATTGTATTTATTAAAACCTTATAACTTAGAAATGGGTATTAATATGAAACATTCCCAATCTTTATATGCATTTTCTAAGGATAATAAGGTAAAGTATGAAACAATTTTTTTAAATTATGAGACTGCACTAAATGCATGGACAAAATACAGAAATAAGCTTAAAAATTGTAATTTACCTATTAAACCTCAACTTTATGTTCTAAATTTAGAAACATTTTTAACAAAATCTAATTATATAAATAAAAGTAATAAATTCATATTTATACCCTCAGTAAAAACTTACCATTTTGCTAAAAAATATATAATTTCTAACTTGGATGATAATAAAAGTATAATTAAAGCATTAAGACATTATAGTTTTAATTTTAAGAGTTTATGTTATAGAATATTGTGGTCTTTAACAACACGTCAGCCAATTACTTGGTAACTTATTGTCTATTTTAATAGTCATATTAATAATGTTATTTTCTTGAATAGTATTCCACAACCAATAATTCATTTAGTTGTAGTGCAACCCAATCTCTTTCTATAATTCCATTTACTTTAGCTGTCATTGTCTCTTCGTTTAATTCTAGATGGTTTGGAATATTTGCTAAACCAGGTGATGACATATATCTTTTGACTAATTCAGTAGAAGAATTCTTAGATTTTATGCTAATTATATCACCTGGTTTACATTGATAACTTGAAATTGATACTACCTTATTATTTACTATAACATGGCAATGACTTACTAATTGTCTGGAAGCAGGTATAGTTGGTGCTAATCCTAAACGAAAAAGAATATTATCAAGTCTCATTTCTAATATTTGTAATAATACAATACCTGTAGATCCTTGTACTTTTTTAGCTATTTTTATATTTTTTAGTAACTGTTTTTCACTGATACCGTAGTTAAATTTCAATTTTTGTTTTTCATCTAATCTCAAAGCATATTCTGATGGTTTTTTTGATTGTTGACCATGTTCACCAGGTGGAAATGTCTTTTTAGATTTTTTTCTAGTAAGTCCAGGTAAATCACCTAATTTACGCGATATTCTTAATCTTGGTCCTCTGTAACGAGACATGATTTCTCCTTATTTTTGATTTTTGTATTTTTACTAATTAAGTATTTAATTATTTTACTCTAAAATAGATGTAAATTAAGTTATAGGTGTATTTTGTGTATTATGGTTATAGTAATTTATTTTCTATACGGTGAGAGAATCATGGTAATATTTTTGCCGTCTTTAGTAGGATTTTGTTGTATTTGCGATATCTCCTTTAAATCTTCAGATATTTTTTTTAGTAAGTCAATAGCTAAATTAAAATGCTGTATTTCTCTTCCTCTAAAAATTACTGTTATTTTTACTTTATCGCCTGACTTTAAAAAACGAAGTGCTTGATTTATTCTAACTTGATAGTCATGATTTTCTATCTTATACCGCATTTTCACTTCTTTAACTGCTGTTTGATGTTGTTTTTTCTTAGCTTCTTTAGCTTTTTTTTCCTGTGTAAATTTATATTTACCATAGTCTATTATTTTACATACTGGTGGTTCTGATTTATGGTTGACTACAACTAAATCTAATCCTTGCTCATTGGCTATATTTAATGCCTCAGTAGAGGAGTATACACCTAGCTGTTTACCAAGAACGTCTACTAAACGTACTTTAGGGTACTTAATATATTCATTAATTATAGATGGGTCATTATAATTATTCTTCAATTTAAAATTATGATATCCTTATTTGATTTAAAAATGTATAAGTCTTTCATTTTAGAATATTGGTAAATTTATGTAAATTATTATAACATTAAATACATATGTATTTATCTATCTAATTATTTTTACTGAGTTTATTTATTTTATAGAGTATTTATGAAACACACTTTATCTGTTCTTGTTGAGGATGAATCAGGGGTTTTATCTAGAATTTCAGGTTTATTTGCCAGGAGGGGTTTTAATATTGATAGTTTAGCGGTTGGTCCAACAGAAACTAGTGGTATATCTAGAATTGTTATGACTGTTAGAGGTGATAATAGGACCATTGAGCAATTAATTAAACAACTATATAAGCTAATTAACATAATTAATGTTCAAAATGTTACGCATTTACCATGTGTAGAACGAGAATTAATACTGATTAAAATTAAATTAAATGATAAAGAACGGTCTTCGGTTCTAGATGTAATCAATATCTTTAGAGCAAAAGTTGTCGATATATCTTTAAATTATCTTATATTAGAAGTAACAGGTGATCCAGGTAAGATATTTGCTATACAACAACTTTTAGGTCAGTATAAAATAACTGAAATTGCACGCACTGGTAAAATCGCTTTAGTGAGAGAATCTAATATAAATACTGAAGTTCTTAAAAAAACTTTAGAATTTTCTAACAGTCTAAATTATACTTAGTTTATAGTTTATTATTTCTAATGAATTCTAGATTAGATTAATTAATTTGACCAACTTCCTGGCTTTTCCACAAAAGATAAACACTCAATTAAATCCCAATCTATGATTGTTAGAGTATTTTTTTTATTTACATTGACATCAATTATTGTACTAATTGGATTAAATGGAATATTTTGGCTTACTATTAATTTATTGTGTTGTTTTTTTATAAATTGGTAAGTACTGCATTTATCAAGATGACGACAGTTTATACATATACACATAATTAATAATATAAATATATTGATACCAGATTGTATTAATCCTTTTTTTTATTTAGTATATATGAGAATTTATTATTTGTATATTAATGTTTATATGTCTTTTTGGTTTCATAAATTATGGGGATGGAGGGACTTGAACCCTCACGATCATTATAAGATCAACAGATTTTAAGTCTGTTGTGTCTACCATTCCACCACATCCCCGTAATTTGTCTTATTTACTAAGAATAATTTAAATTTTTGAGGCGGCACCCAGATTTGAACTGGGGATAAAGGATTTGCAATCCTCTGCCTTACCACTTGGCTATACCGCCTTACAGTATTTTAATATATAAAAATTGACTGTGATAGCCATAAATAATCTATCTAATTTTGGTATATATTGTCAATCATTAACTAAATGTTTTAATTCAATTAACTTTAGTTACTTTGTGTAAATAATCTACTTTTTAGTATATCTTCTGATTGAATTGTAATTAGATCTCCTTTAGTTAGAACTTTGTCGCCGCTGGCAAAGATTCGGTTAGCTTGTCTCATTCTTGCTCTGTCGATTGCATTTCTTATACTTCTTGCATTTGCGAAATGAGGCTGTTTCATACGCCTTTCTGCATATTCTAATAATACTGTATCTGCGTCTGGGGCAAATTTATATTGTTGTTCTTCAAGCATTAATTTAGCTATCTTTAATAATTCTTCTGCCGTATAATCAGGAAAATCTACGTGATTTGTTACTCTGGAAGATAGACCTGGATTAGATTCATAAAACTGATCCATTTTTTCTTTATAACCTGCAAAAATAACAACTAAATCATCTCTTTGATTTTCCATTACTTGAAGCAAAATTTCTATTGCCTCCGCCCCATAATCTCGTTCGTTATCTGGTTTATATAAATAATATGCTTCATCTATAAATAATACTCCACCCATAGCTTGTTTAAGAACTTCTTTTGTTTTAGGAGCAGTATGTCCAATGTATTGACCAACTAAATCATCTCTTGTAACCGTTAATAGATGTCCTTTTTTGATATAACCTAATCTATATAGTATATCTGCCATTTTCATTGCGACAGTTGTTTTTCCTGTTCCAGGGCTACCTGTAAAAGACATGTGTAAACCAGGACTTCCTGAAACTAAATCCAACTTATTTCTTAACCTGTCTATGAGAAGTAAAGCTGCTATTTCTTTAATTCTAGTTTTTACAGGTTTTAGACCAATCAATTCTTTTTCCAATTCATCTATAATGTCTTGAATCTTAGTTTTGTCGTATTCTTCTTGAAGGTTGACAAGAGTATTATCTGTATATGTTGTATCCATGTAATTACTACTACTTATTGGTATTATTATTTCATTGTTATTAAGTATTGAACAAAAAATAAAAATTTACAGTGATACTGCATTTTTATTTTTGTTGTTAATACTAATAACTTATTACAATTATTATATTATTAATTATTAATTATTAATATCTAGAACCTTCGGGTTTACTTGTAGCATAGCTTCGGAAGCAATACTTTTGGTTTCTACTAATATCTTCTGTTCTTACTAATTCAAAACCTGGTTCAAGTGAAGGTCTATTAATAATAAAAGATAGTACGCAACTTTCTACACCTCTAGTATTATCAAATGCATTTACTTTAACATATACATCTGAATGTTGTTGACGACAGCTATTGATCTCATATATTACAGTTGCAGTATCTTTAACATCAAATAGTGGTAAACCCCATAATTCCCAGTAGTTATTTCTTGGATGTGGGTCATCTGTGTATTCAATATTTATTGCCCACTTTTGTGATATTGCGTATTCTACTTGCTTTTTAATTTGTTCGTCAGTTAGGTCAGGTAAAAAGGAAAAAGTTCCTTGTGTTAATCTCACTTATCTATACTCCTTATTAATGATTAATCTTAGTTAAGGGCTTCTAAAGCTATCTTACATAAATGTAAAAGTTACATTGAAATATAATTATATAATTAATGTTTATAATTTATTTGATTTAAACATTAGCTGTTGGAGTTTCTACAAAGTCAGCTGTGTCTGTAGAAGTATAGTTAAATGTAATATCTTTCCATAAATCTAATGCTGTTTGTAGAGGTCCGCAAGTTTTTGCTGCATCGCGTAAAATTTGTGGACCTTCTGCAACATAGTCACGACCTTCATTTCTTGCAATTACCATCGCTTCTAAAGCTACACGATTTGCTGTTGCACCAGCTTGAATACCATCTGGATGACCAATAGTACCACCGCCAAATTGAAGTACTACATCATTACCTAAGTAATCTAGTAGTTGATGCATCTGACCGCAGTGAATACCACCTGAAGCAACAGGAGTTACTTTACGTAGTGATGCCCAATCTTGCTCAAAGAAGATACCTTGAGGTAAATTCACTTTTAAGTATGGTTCTAGTAAAGTGTTATAGAATCCTTTAATCATTAAAGGATCACCTTCTAGTTTTCCTACAACAGTACCAGCATGAATATGATCTACTCCTGCCATACGCATCCACTTACAAATAACACGGAAATTCATTCCATGAATTTTTTGACGAGAGTAAGTTGAATTACCTGCGCGGTGTAAGTGTAAGATCATATCATTTTTACGTGCCCAGATCGCCATTGTTTGAATAGCAGTATATCCAATTACTAAATCAATCATGATAATAACTGTACCTAATTGCTTAGCAAATTCAGCTCTTTCGTACATGTCTTCCATTGTTGCTGCTGTAACATTCATGTAATGTCCTTTTACTTCACCTGTAGCAGCAATAGAGCGATTTACAGCTTCCATAGAGTATAAAAATCTCTCTTTCCAACGCATAAATGGTTGAGAATTAATATTTTCATCATCTTTAAGGAAATCTAAACCACCTTTTAGACCTTCGTATACTACTCTACCATAGTTTTTACCGGATAAACCTAGCTTAGGTTTTACTGTTGCACCTAAGAATGGACGTCCAAATTTATCCATACGTTCACGTTCTACAACTAACCCAGTCGCTGGACCTTGGAAAGTTTTAAGATATGCTACAGGAATACGCATATCTTCAAGCCTTAATGCTTTAACTGCTTTAAATCCAAATACATTACCAATAATAGAAGCAGTTAAATTAGCAATAGATCCCTCTTCAAATAAATCAATATCATAAGCTATATATGCGAAATATTGGTCAGAAGTATTTGGTACAGCATCTACTTTATATGCTTTTGCACGATATAAATCGCAAGCTGTTAATAAATCTGTCCATACAACAGTCCATGTTGCAGTAGATGATTCACCTGCAACGGCTGCAGAAGCTTCTACTGGATCTACTCCTGGTTGTGGACTAACTCTAAACAGAGCTAATATATCTGTATCTTTAACTACATAGTTAGGGTCCCAGTATCCCATTTTTGCGTATGGAATTACACCAGATTCATAACGTTCGTTTTTAATCCGTGTCCGTTCTTCTACAGAGTTAGACATTTATTCCTCCTTGAGTTTAAGGCAGTATCATTATATATAAAGTTAGTCTTAGTATTAAAGCATTGAAGTTATAGAAGAAAATAATTAACTATAACAATGAATTTAAGCTAACTTTAAATATAAATTTATCATTATATTGTTATCAAATAATTGTAGTATTATTTATTAATATGATAATTTTTATTAATATATTATTCATACTTATATTTTTCTATAATTTTTTGAATAAATTACTGATTTTTATGTTAAGATTACCTATAGCAAGGGATAAAAATTGGAGAAGCTTATTTTGTCTATTTTACAAGTTGTTGATTCTTCGTTTAATTCAGAAGTTATAGAATGTAAATCTATTGTCTTAGTAGATTTCGGTGCTACTTGGTGTGGACCTTGCAGAATTATAGCACCTATCATTAGTGAAATTGCTAATGAGTACAAAAACGTAGTTAAAGTTGTTAAGGTTAACACTGATTCTAATCCTAGTGTTGCAACTGAATATGGTATAAGGAGTATTCCTACGTTTATGATTTTTAATTACGGAGTAAAAGTAGATACGATTGTAGGATCTGTACCTAAGTCAACTTTAGTAAGTGCATTGAATAAATCCTTAAAAATAAAATAGTTGCTGTATGGTATATAGTAGTAATGAACAAGCTCTTATTATAGTTGTTAAGTAAGTTAGAATAATTTTTAAATCTAAAATATTTATCTTTATTATCTAATTATTATAAATATGTCAAAAATTTGTGTTTTGTCCGGAAAGAAAAAAAATAATGGTTATCAAATATCTCACTCGCATATTAGAACAAAAAAAAAACAAGAGGTTAATTTACAATATAAGAAAATTTGGTCTATAAAAAAAAATTCTTGGATAAAGTTGAAAGTTTCAACTAAAGTAATAAAATCTTTACATAAAATAAAAATATAAGAACTAAGTAATGACAATTTAATAAATGTATGTTAGAATAAATACAATTATCTAAATAGATTTTCTTTGTATGCATTAAACATATTAATATATTAAAAGTTACAATTCAAATTAGCTTAGAAAATATAAATAAGTAGATAAATAAATACAAGAGTAAAGGAATAAATAAATATAAGGATTACGCACATGACATCTAATCTAAAAAACATTGATATTGATAAATACAATGAAAACGAATTTGATTATAATACAGAATCTTATATGTATAACTATAATACTGAAGAAGTAGACATATCTAATAATTCATCACATATATGTTTGAACGAAGCTATTAATTATTACACAGAATGTAATAGAAGAATTTTAAATTCTGATAATTAGTAATAATATTTTATTTGTTTTTTACGAGTAAAGAATAGTTAAAAATTTAACTATAGCATAGTTTAATTTATATACTTTAAAAAGTTCTATAGATCTTGCTATGCTTTTTATTTTAAGTTATTCATTATCCAAGTAATTGTAAATACTATGCTAGTATAGCTCAATTGGTAGAGCAGCTGATTTGTAATCAGCAGGTTATGGGTTCAAGTCCCCTTACTAGCTCTGATTAAATAATAGATATAAATTATTATATTCATTATTTTGTAATTGTTATCAATTATAATTTAAGAGAGACCTAAATTTTGTATATTCGGGATATTAGCAAGTAATAAGTAAGCAAATCCAGCACCACCTACTGCACCAACTAAAAATCCTGCTGTAAATTGACTCCATCCATTTGATGTCTGTAATAGATCTTTAGTGTCTTCTTTTATATTTGCAAAGGAAACATTTCCATACATAGAAAGACAAGCAGTTAAAATTACAATTAAACCAACTGTAGATAAAAAACCAGATAATAATGCAATATCAGTATTTCTTAACGGTCCTAATTTATCAAAGGGACCAATTAAAAAATACCCGTGTGACATACCTATTTCTAATCCTCTTAGTAGAGGAGATAATCCTCTTCTATAAGCGGGTAAATTACTTAATAGGTTTTTTGTAAAACTTGATGTGCTAATTGGTGTTGATAAGTTACCTACAAATGGATCGTTGTTATAAGGTTGTATAAAATTAGTCATAATCCTGTTTTTTCCAGAAGAATCGTTGATTTATTTGTTATAATTATTAATGATAACAAACATTGGAAAATTAGATTAAAATATTAACAGAAATTTAATCTATATATATTAGATACTGATAAACTTTATTTAGTTATATTTAGATGAGTCAAAATTATTATAAAGGAGGTTATACCAAGATGTCTATATTAATAAGTTACGTATTATTTATACTATTTTTTATGGGCTTAGCGGTAAGCTTATACTTTGGCCTACAATTTGTAAAGTTAATTTAATTACTAATAAAACAATAATAACAAGTAAGTAGATAATAAATAATTTGATATTGTTTATTATTTACGTTTTATAATTATATAGCTATATATTGCATAAATTAAATAATTAAGTCACTTATACTTATCTAAAACTAAATAAAAATTTAACGATAATATGGAAAAAATAAAAAGAGATAAAATTTTAGGTTCACGTAGATTTAGTAATTATTGGTGGGCTACTATTATTTTATTAGGTAGTACGAGTTTTGTTTTAATAGGAGTTTGTAGCTATTTAAATATATCAATTAATCCATTGAATTATAATAATAATTTTCTTTTTATACCTCAAGGTGCAGTTATGACATTTTACGGAATAACAGGGATATTAATTAGCACATTTATATGGTACACTATATTATTAGATGTAGGTAGTGGATATAACGAATTTAATAATGTTACCGGAATAATAACTATTTTTAGATTAGGATTCCCTGGAAAAAATCGTATCCTAAAATTAGAGTATAAAATTCAAGAGGTTTCTTCTATAAAAATAAATATTCAAGATGGTATTTCACCTAAAAGAGAAATTTACTTAAAAACCAAAGATCGTAGAGAAATTCCACTAACTAAAGTAGGCAGCCCTATAAATTTATCAGAAATTGAAAAACAAGCTAAAGAAATATCAACTTTTATAAACGTAAATTTAGAAGGTTTAAACTAGTATTTGTTAAATACAAATTAATATGGTAAAATGAGTGCAACTCACTTGAGACATGCGGGTATAGTTTAGTGGTAAAACCTTAGCCTTCCAAGCTAATGATGCGGGTTCGATTCCCGCTACCCGCTTTACGAATTTAATTGAAAAAATAAATGAATGCATCTGGCTGGATTCGAACCAGCGGTGTCCTTTTAGGATGGCGGATTATTAGAGTAGACTTTTGTAAAAGTCGCTCATACAAAACCGTACATGAAACTTTCATTTCATACGGCTACCACTTATAAGAAATAAATTAAAAAGAGTCAAAGTTCATTATATTATAATAATTTATGTATAAATTCACATAGTAATTTAAATTAACGATCCTTCTTATCTCATTCAAATTATTTATTTTCTTTTGATAAGCATATAACAAAACATTAATAAATTTATGACAATCTTTTATTAGACTAAAGAAGAAAAAAATATTAGATTCTTTACAGTATCTTAAGTATATTCTAATCAAATAATATACAAATTTATTTCTATAATTAAATATTCTAATTAATCTAAATTTATCATGTATTTTGTCGTAGATAGAAAAACTTATTTGCTTGGTAATTTCTGAGCTTATATTATTTATATTACTAAGAATAGATTTGTTAATACTTCTTTGTAAGTTTTGAGTATTATATTTTTTTAATTGTGTTTTAAAAAAAAACCAAGACTTATCTAAAGACAAAATATTTAAAATTAAATCGGTTAAGTTATAAGAACTTACAAATAAATTTTTAATTTTGTTAGGTTTAGATATTAAACACTGCTGCAAGCTTATATCACTTATACTAAATGATGAATAAGTGTAACCTGAATAAAAATAATTTATTATTGACCTATTCATGGATCTAGAGAGTTGTAACTTATTAATAATAACTCGAATAAAATTATTATTAAATAGAATATTGTTACAGCTATTAGATAAATTGCTTAACCCATATATTGAATAAATCTTGTAGTCATTACTCTTAATAAGAGATTGAGAGATATCTTTTTTTAGCTTAGCTTGATAAACAGGTAATATAGATAAATAAAGAAGTTTATTCTTTACTTCTGTATTCAAAATCAATAAATTTGTGTTTAATATTAAGTACTTGTAAAAAATTATTTCTACTGCTTTGTAAATAATATGCTTATCGTAAAACAAATAAGAATCTCTAGAGTACAAATAGTATGCTTTAACTCTATCTAATGTATTCTTAATAAGAATTAGTTTAGCTTCATTAGAGTTAATTAAATATTTTTGTAACTCATATACATAATAGATATCATGTTTTTTAGAAGCTATATATATTTGTCTTTGTATCATTAATATACGAATATATATACGTGCAAAAGAAAATTTTCGTGGATATATATTAATATTTACCAATTTATAAGTACTTTTGACTATTTATTATGTGTAATCTATTTATAATATAAATTTACACAATATTTACTTTTTTTAAGATATATTTTATTTATAAGTACAATATGTTAGTGAAAAAATAAATAATTTTTTACTTTTTATTGCTTCTTTCTAAATAGTTATTTTGAGTAATATCGTGGAGATATTAATTTAATAATTGCCTTTTGATTTTTAGATTATTTTTATCAATTGTATTTATATGTATATTGCAAAATTTTATAAATACAAATAATACTATTTAGTTACCCCGTTCCATATTTTTATTAACTGTCGACTTAGACTCCGTTCTATATATTAGGTACCACTGTTAAGAATCATACTTAAATTAACTCACAATAATTAAGTTTAAGGGCTAAAATTTCATGAACCTCATAAATTTTCATGAAATTTTAATTACTAATACTTTTTACAAAGGTTCGTTTTTCTAGTCATATCAACACTTTATTTAGTCTGCTTTATTTCAAAGTATTTAAGGCTTATATACAATCAAATTGACTAAATTATTATATTCATGATTCTGAATAGTCAGATTTAACCAACAAAAAAATATAGTTAATTAAGCAAATATATTGCATTATCTTCAGTTAGCTATTGGTTTCTTATTTGAGTTGAACCTTTAACACCCGAAAACGGGTCGCACATGAGTCCGCTGCCTTCGGCCTCTCGGCCACAGATGCATATATATAATTAAGATAATATTAATAAAATAAAATTCAAAAGTAAACAATATATTATTCATTCATATTATGATAAGTCGCAACAGCAGAAGGCGATATTTTATTCAAATACCTAAAGATCCAATATTTAAAAATTGTATCAAGAATAACAGGAAAAGTTGATATGAAAATAAAGATAAAATCTCTACTTTCTGGCAAACCTAGATGTCTAAGAATAGCTTCAATAACAATTTCCCACCCATGAGGAGAATGGAAGCCAACAAAAATATCTGTGAATAAAATAATTAAAAATGCTTTTGCAGTATCACTAAGTCCATAAATAGATTCATTAATAAAAGATCTTAGTATAGAAAATTGGCGCTTATTTATAATTAAAATTGATATAAAAATTATAATTGACATTAAATCAGCTAAAATATTCTTAATAGCATCTGCGCTTTCTTTTGAATATTCTAAAGCTATCTCTAATGCTTTATCTGAAATTTTTTGTTGTGCCACATCTAATGAGATAGAATCTAATTTACCTATTAAAATTTCAAAGTGCAATTTTTCTTCAAAACGCTGTAAATCAGCAAAAGCCCTTTCTTCTTGTGAATGATTAATAAAAATTTGAGAATTACCTTTATTCCAAAAATGATTAACAACTGGATTAAGTACAAAAGTTTTCGATACTTGATTAACCAAAATAGGCATAACAAGTAGAATAAGTATATAACGAACAGATGTAAGAGTTTGATACTTAGCAACCTTAAATTCTTCTATTGCTTCAACTTCTGCATTGGGGTTTAATTCTTGTTTAAATCGATCAAAAAGTTTACTCATAGAATGCGGTATGATACTAGTTTTTTCAAAAGCTAGTTGATTAATTTTTTTTAAATTCCAATACTTCATGTAAATTAATTTATAATAATAATTTGATGTGTTATTCCAAATTTTAATCATTAAATGTAAAATAATAGTAAATATTACTTACAAATTATTGCAAGTTTAAATCAATAATTTAATATTAAATACATATGTTATGTGAGCATGAAAAAATTGTTACTAACTAAACTTGAAATAAGGCAATTATTTTGAATGCAGATTTTTTTACTGAAAACTTTGCTGGTGAGTGGTTTACTCAAGTAAGCACTTATCTTTTAAGAAGGAAGATACATAAATTAAACTTAAAAGAATTATACATTATTGTTAATTATACAAAAAATAATAGTTTTATAGAAGATAAAACTGATCAAAATGTTTTAATTAATGTTTGTATACAAGAATTAAGTAAACAATTAAGAATTCATAAAGCGGATTACTTAAATACTAAAATAGACATTAAACTTAAGCAAATAGAAAATAATTTGCTTAAAGCTAACTATACAACTATTAAAAGTAAATATGTTTACGAAGAATATATATACTTAATACATAGTAATTTAATGTTTTCTATAGGAATACTGAAAAATAAATATAATTATAGTTACTATGGTATAACTATAACTTCATATATAAAACTAAAAAAATGAGATTTACCTATATTTAAATAAACATATATAATTTATAATTATAGTAATTAAATAAAGATAATACACATTACTATAATTACTAGTTATTTAAATTGTTAATAGCGCTATTCTAAATCTTTTCGATTTGGATTACGTGAAGGATCATTAGATAAGAAACCAAAGAAAAACAAAGAGATAAAAAATACTACTGTTGTATATACTAAAATTTTCAGAGTTAACATTATGAATAACCTTAATTTTTGAAATGAGATGTTTAGATTTAGTATACATGAAAGATACTAATTAATTAACAAAATTCAAAGTTATTTTAACAATTATTACTTTATCGATTAAAAATATATAGAAATTTTATAATTTAAATGATCATTTTACCCATATACTTTATAAATAAAGTAATAAAAAAAATCATAAAAATTTATACAATCATTGTGTAAACATTTTATAGTACTCTAGTAAATATATAGAATATAAAATTTTTTGAATTTTTATAAATTTAGTGAAGAACAAAAAAAATTTAGATGATACAATAAAGTAAACCATTTAATATTATGACGTAATAATTGACTTAAAATATATGATAATAAATTGTATTCGTCTAAGTTATGATGTATTAAAAATATCGTAAATTAGTTAAATAAAAAATCAAAAATTAAAACTATCTGCATCACAGTAAAAATTATAATTAATAATTTTTCAGAATTCATATATTTAAATATATAATACCAAGTTAAATATATAGATACTTATTATTCAATCTGTATAAAAAGAATAAGATATTGTATTCAATACGATCCCAACATGGATTATTATGTCAATATATTTAAATCTATCCAACTAAATTATATAAGTATAAGTAGGTTAATTTATAAATATGAAACAGTTGTAAAATTTCAGTTCACAGGTAGAATACAATAAAATTAACTTTAAAGAAGACTAAAATAATCAAAAGTTAGTCCTATTAATGTTCTGATCATTCAATATTTCATAATTTAATTCTTTAAGCTTTTTCATTATACGTCTAAAATACTCTTGTAAATAATTTTCTAATGATTCTATATCTCGAATATCTAATTTTAATATGTACAATATTTCTTTCATAGACACACATAAATCATAATTTATAGATAACATTTCTGTAAACGCTAATCTTGTTGAAACATTCCATGTCCATTGAAAAAAACGAGTTAAGTACATTGTAAACTTAAGTAAGTAAATTGGAACAGTAGTAATTTTAGAACGTTTACCAGAAATTTTTTCACATAGTTTAATAATATCAGAAGAAGTCCAAGTTTTCAGACCGACTAATGGTAAACTTTTGTTGATAAACTGTGAAATAGATAAACTTTTAATGGTAATCATTGCAATATCTTGAGTATTAATGTAGGGAACAGATGATGATTCTGCAGTGATCCATACAGACTCTTGATCTAATATAGGTAAAGCATATTGAGGTATAAGTCCTTGAAAAAAACCAGATAAATTAAAAATAGTATAATTAACTTTAGAAGCCCTAAGACGATGTTCAATTAATATCTTTAAACGAATCAATGGTATTTTACTATAACTATTAGAATTTAATAAAGAAAAAAATATATAATGATTAATGTTTGCTTTAATAGCCGATTCAATTAAAATATATTTTGCCTTTAAATCAATTAACTCTATGTTATATAAATCATTAGGCCTTGTAGTTGAACAATCAATGATTGCTGTTGTCCCACATAACGCCAAAGGGATTGTTTCTGGAAGAGTTAAATCACCATAAACTAACTCAGTTCCCCATTCTTTTAAGAAAGAAGCCTTACGAAAATTTCTAACTAAACATTTTACCTGAAATCCTTCGTGTAAAGATTTTCTAACAATTTGTCTACCTAAAGTGCCTGTACCACCAACAATTAACAGACTCATAAAATATAATAATAATAAAGTATAATATAAACTATTTTAACATAGTGTATTAACTATAAATATAACATATTGACAAAAGCATGAAATTTATTACTGATGGGTAGAAAGGGACTCGAACCCTTATAACTATGTTGTCATATTTTGAATATGATGCGTATACCAATTTCGCCATCTACCCATATTTTAGACTATAACTAATTAAATTCTAATCTAACTAATCAAATATTTCAAATGATCCATCGAAATAATTTTTTTATAGCAAGATACTCATATTCACCTATAACTCAATATCACAGAATTAAACCATACTTTAAAGTTCATTATATATTCAGTGTTTTACTATTTGCACCATACATAAACTCTAATCATATAATAAATTTTATATTAATAACATTTTCAGTCGTAGAAATAAGTGGTTTTAGAAAGTTATTATATTCATCTAACTTAAACAAAGTAAAACTTATTGTTTTAGTTATATATTACATAACATTCATGAATCAATCGAAAATTTATTATAATACAAATTTTCACAATGTTCATAAGAAATTTTTTGTATTAAAACTAACGTATTTTTTAAAAACTTCTTTATTGAATCTACACAAAAACACTGTAGATCTTAAACATTATTTTATTTTGCTTAGGATACCAAATTATATACTAAAGCTAATATTTATATATATCATGTTCAACAATGGACTAAATATTTTATATTTATGTACAAAATACGAAAATATTGTAGAAATAATTATTGTTAGCTTAAATAACATAAAAAAAAACTAAAACTTCATTGTAAGGACTATATAATACATTTATTTCTAGGGTACGTGTTTTTACAAGAGCTATCAATGTGTCTAATTAACACAAATTTTGGGGTACAAATAAAAAATATTAATTTATTGAACAAAAATAAACATAACTTGTATATTATTATAATTAAATATTTAAAAATGTTAGTAAATAATCAAATCCATTACAGCTTAGTCTTATGGAATAGAAAAATAATGTATAAAAATTTTGACTACTTTACAATTTATGATTAAACAGATAAAAAACATAAGTAAAACAAGTTTAGGAATAATTATGTTATATTAATACATAAACAAAATAAAATAAATCATTATGTATAAACAGAAAATAAAATGTGTAATAATATAACTACAAATAATTACTTAGATAACTTAATAAATAAACCGTACGAGTATGGATTTCATTCAAAAATTGAGTTAGAATATTTCCCTAGGGGCTTAAATTCAGACATAATTAGGCTAATATCTACAAATAAACAAGAACCTCTATATCTAAAAGAATTTAGGTTAAAAGCATACAAAAAGTGGATAAAAATGAAAGAACCAAAATGGGGAAAATTATTCTATAAAACAATTAATTACAAAAACATCGTATATTACTCTGTACCTAAAATAAAAAAAAGTATAAATAGCTTAGAAGACGTAGACCCTGAAATCATCAGTACCTTTGAAAAATTAGGCATATCTTTAGATGAACAAAAAAGACTAACGAATGTAGCAGTAGATGCAGTTTTTGATAGTGTATCTATTGCTACAACATTTAAACAAGAATTGGCATCTTCAGGTGTAATATTTTGTTCAATTACCGAAGCAATTCAGCTTTATCCAAATCTAATTAAAAAATATCTAGGATCTGTTGTTCCAGTAGGAGACAATTTTTATTCTGCATTAAATTCTGCAACATTTACCGATGGCTCTTTTTGTTACATACCTCCAGATACAAAGTGTCCGTTAGAATTATCAACTTACTTTCGCATTAACAATAAAGAATCAGGGCAATTCGAAAGAACATTAATTATAGCAGACTCTAACAGTTATGTAAGTTACTTAGAAGGATGTACTGCACCACAATTTGATACAAATCAACTACATGCAGCAGTAGTAGAACTAGTAGCATTGGATAACGCGACTATTAAATATTCAACGGTACAAAACTGGTATTCAGGTGATCATAAAGGTAATGGCGGAATATATAATTTTGTAACTAAAAGAGGAATGTGTATAGGTAATAATTCGAAAATTTTATGGACACAAGTTGAAACAGGATCAGCTATTACTTGGAAATATCCTAGCTGTATTCTATTGGGAAATTATTCAATTGGTGAATTTTCTTCTATAGCTCTGACTAATAATTATCAACAAGCAGACACTGGAAGTAAAATGATACACATAGGCAAATATACTCGAAGTAAAATTATATCTAAAGGCATTTCAGCAGGTAGTTCTATAAACAGTTATAGGGGTCTTGTAAAAATGGGTGTAAAAGCAAGTTATTCTAGAAACTATTCACAGTGTGATTCGCTAGTCCTAGGGAATAAATGTAAAGCTAATACTTTTCCTTATATACAAGTAAAAAACCCATACTGTAAAGTTGAGCATGAAGCTTCAACGTCAAAAATAGGAGAAGAACAAATATTTTATTTTCTTCAGAGAGGTATTAATGTAGAAGAGGCTTTAAGTCTTATGATTAATGGCTTTTGTAAAGAAATACTAAACAGTCTACCTATGGAATTTGCAGTTGAAGCAGACCGCCTACTTAACTTAAAACTAGAAGGAACTATAGGATAAAATTCATATAATCTCATAAATACTAAGAACATGTTAGAAATACAAAACTTGCAAGTAAACATTAAAGACTTAAATATAATAAAAAATTTAAATTTCTCAATAAATAAAGGAGAAATTCATGCCATAATGGGCAAAAATGGATCAGGTAAAAGTACATTAGCAAAAGCAATAGCAGGTCATCCAAGATATAAAATTACTCAAGGAAAAATTATTTTCAAAAACGATGATATAACAAATGAAGACCCAGATATTAGATCACATAAGGGTATTTTTTTAGGTTTCCAGTATCCAGTAGAAATCTCGGGTGTAAGTAATATCGATTTTTTAAGATTAGCTTACAATTCTAAACAAAAAACTTTAAACCAAGAGGAATTAGATCCTCTATCATTCTTCCAAATGATAACGACAAAATTGAAAGCTATTAATATGGATGATTCATTTCTCAATAGATATGTTAATGAAGGTTTTTCGGGTGGAGAAAAAAAGAAAAACGAAATTTTACAAATGTCATTACTCAATACAGAACTATGTATTCTAGATGAAATTGATTCAGGATTAGATGTTGAAGCACTTAAAAATATATCTGAAAGTATTAATAATTTTGCTAATACAAATAATGCAATACTAGTAATAACACACTACGAAAAACTTATTGAATATATTAAACCACAATATGTACATATAATGAAGGACGGTGAAATCGTGTATACAGGTAATTATAAAACAGCTAGTTTAATAGAAGAAGAAGGCTATGATTTTTTTTTAAATAATGGTCAAATATCAAGTAAACGAGAATAGCTTTAAAACTATCCTCATTTTATAAATAAATTAAAATTTAGTTATAATACTAAAGTAATATGTTATTTTTATACGGAAAATGCTTGCTGTATGTCTTGAATAGATTGTTTTAACAAATCTTCAGATTCCGGAGTTAATTTCTTAGTACTACGAATACTTTCACCAAATTCCGGTTTAGAATTCTGTAAATCTTCACGTAAAGCTTTAACAAAATCTTTTACTTTAGTTAGCTCTATATTATCCAAATAACCATTAACGCCTGCATAGATTATAGCTACTTGATCCTCAACAGCTAGAGGTGAGTTTTGAGATTGTTTTAAAATTTCTCTCAATCTTTGACCACGTGCTAGTTGATTTTGAGTAGCCTTATCTAAATCAGAAGCAAATTGAGAGAACGCTTCTAATTCAGCAAATTGGGCTAGTTCTAATTTTAACTTACCAGCTACTTGCTTCATAGCCTTAATTTGAGCAGCAGAACCTACACGTGAAACAGATATTCCCACATTAATTGCAGGTCTAATGCCAGAATTGAACAAATCTCCAGAGAGAAATATTTGACCATCTGTAATAGAAATAACATTTGTAGGAATATATGCAGATACATCTCCTGCTTGTGTTTCTATAATGGGTAATGCAGTCATACTGCCTCCACCTAGATCACTATTTAATTTAGCAGCTCTTTCCAATAATCTAGAGTGTAAGTAAAATACATCTCCAGGATAAGCTTCCCTACCGGGTGGACGACGTAGAAGTAAAGACATCTGACGATAGGCCTGAGCTTGTTTTGTTAAATCATCATATATAACTAAGGTAGCCTTACCTTTATACATAAAATATTCAGCTAAAGCTGCACCTGTATATGGAGCAATATACTGTAAAGTAGCAGGATCATCAGCATTGGCAGCAACAATAATAGTATATTCTAAAGCACCTTTTTCTTCTAACGCAGAAACAACTTGAGCAACTGAAGATGCCTTTTGACCAATTGCAACATAAACACAAATAACGTCCTGTCCCTTTTGATTTATAATTGTATCTAGTGCTACAGCTGTTTTACCTGTTTGCCTATCACCAATAATTAATTCACGCTGCCCCCTACCAATTGGTATCATGGCATCAATTGCTGTAATACCAGTTTGCAAAGGCTCGCAAACAGATTGACGACCAATTATACCTGGTGCATAAGATTCTATTAATCTAGTTTGATCAGAACTAGGAGAGCCTTTTGCATCAATAGGATTTGCTAGTGGATCAACAACTCTACCAAGGAATCCATCACCTACTGGAATCTGTGCAATCTGACCTGTAGACCTTACAGAACTACCTTCTAAAATATTTCTTCCGTCACCCATTAAAACTACACCAACATTATCGCTTTCTAAATTTAGAGCAATGCCTATAGTTTGATCTTGATCTTCAAATTGTAACAATTCTCCGGCCATTACTTCATCCAAACCATAAACCCTTGCAATGCCATCACTTACCTGCAATACTGTGCCAATGTTAGCAACTTGTATTTCTTGATTATATTTATCAATTTGTTGACGTATAATGTTACTAATTTCGTCTGGTCTAATGTTTACCATATTATTTTGTGATTTATAAATTTGAATATATAATACTAATTAATTTGCATTTAAATAAAGAGATATTTTATTTAATTTACCAGATAGACTAGTATCGATTATTTTAGAACCTATTTTAATCACGAAACCTCCTATAAGACTTGGATTTATATTAACAATTAATCTAACCTTACTGCTCCGCGTCATTAATTTAATCTGTTTAGTTAGAGCTTCCACTTGTGAATCATTTAAATCAACAGCAGAAGAAATTTCAGCAATAACAATAGATTCTAAACGATAATTTAACTCTAAGTACTTCTCTATGATACAGTCTAAAGAGTTAATACGGCGCCTATCAACCAAAATATACAAAAAATTTAATATCGAATCATTAACTTGATTAGCAAATAAACTTTTAAGAATTTCTTTTTTTACTGTGCCATTTATTACAGGATTAAATAAAAGTTCTCTTAATTCTTTTGATTCAGATAAAATCGTAGAGATTGACGATAAATTTTGAGTAAAATTATCTAGTGAACTATCCTGTTTTGCAATATCTAATAAAGCTTCAGCATATGGCAAAGCTATATTAGACATTAAATTTTTATTGCTCATAAACTAATTTTACCTTCTAACTGTTTTATATTCTTATCTATTATTTGAGTTTGTATTACAGACGTCATCTGACTTTGCAACTCTATGCTCACTTTTTTAATAGCTAAAGCAGTAATTTGCTGTTGAATCTGCAGTCTAACCTGAGTTTCAGCAAATTTAACACTTGCCTTACTCGACAATGTTAATTTATCAATATCAGATTTACCTTGTTCTAAAATAGACTGCCTAACCTTTTTAGCTGTATTTTCTGCTTCTTCAATAATTTGATCTATAATAATTTGAGTTTGTGTTAACTGTTTTTCAGCTTCATTTAAACGAATATTAGCTTGCTCTAAACGTTCTTCAGATTCACGAATAGCAAATAGAACTTTATTTTGTCTTTGAAGCAAGATAGAACCTAAAAACTTTCTTAATACATAAATTAGACCAAATAATAGAAGAAAAATATTAAGTACATTAGCTTCTAAAAAATTAGAATTAAAACCGATACCAGTATTTACTGATTGCTGGCCCAACAGTTGAAAAATATTCATTTGATAATTTATATGTTTAATTTTAAGTAAGTGTTTATTCTTTAATTTTCCAACAATTTTCCTTTAATCTGCTCACTTAAAATACCTACTTGAATTTCTAAACTTTTTAGTGCTTGTTCCTTTTGTATATTCAATTCTTGATACGCATCAATCAACAATTGCTCTGCATCTTTTTGTGCTCCTTTAATTTTTTCTGAAACCACTAATTGAGCTTCTTCTTGAGCATTTTTTATAATACTCTGCGCTTTTTTACGAGATTCAGCTAAATTAAATTCATATTTCTTAGTCAATTCATTAGCTTTAACTAACGATGCAGAAGCACTAGTTAAACTATTTCGAATATATTCTTCCCTCATATCCAGAACATCACTGACTGGTTTATAAAATATAAAATTTAAAGCAACAGTTAAAGCAAGAAACTGCAAGGCCATTAATGGAAGAGTCGCATTAAAGTCAAATAATCCACCACCTGATTCAGTTTCAGATATTTGACTAAATAAAATTTGTAATGTGAACATTATAAGCTATTCAATAGTTTAATAAATTAAAAATGTTTAATAATAATCTAGCATACATACAAAAACTTAATTTATTTAAAATAAATTAAGTTTTTGCAGAAAATTAACTTGTATATGGGTTAGCAAACAATAAAGATAAAGCAACAACTAAGCCATAAATTGTTAAAGATTCCATGAAAGCCAAACTAAGTAACAATGTACCTCTAATTTTACCTTCTACTTCAGGTTGTCTTGCGATACCCTCAACAGCATTAGCAGCAGCACTACCTTGACCGATACCAGGACCAATAGCAGCTAAACCAACGGCTAAACCAGCAGCTACAACTGACGCAGCTGAAATAATTGAATCCATAATGACTTTGTGTTTTTATTAAAAATAGAAAATTAACATGTTTCAGTTTGCTAAATTTATGATTAATCAATAAAAATTTAAATATTTATAAATATTTTTAAGTTATAACACTTGAATAAACATAATTAGCAATATTAATCATCCCCATGGCCTTCTAATGCTTCACCTATATAAGCAGCAGATAAAGTAGAAAAAATTAAAGCCTGGATTGAACTTGCAAACAAACCTAAAATCATAACTGGTAATGGAATTATTATTGGTACAAGTAGTGTAAATACTGAAACAACTAACTCATCCGCCAATACATTACCAAATAACCTAAAGCTTAATGAAAGTGGTTTTGTAAAATCTTCAAGTATATTTATGGGCAGAAGTACAGGAGTTGGTTCAATATATCGAACAAAATATCCTAAACCATTTTTACTAATACCAGCATAAAAATAAGCAATAGAAGTTAGAAGAGACAAAGCAACCGTCGTATTGATATCATTTGTAGGTGCAGCAAGTTCACCTTCAGGTAACATAATTAATTTCCATGGTATCAAAGCACCAGCCCAATTACTACCTAATATAAATAAGAAAATAGTAGATATATATGGAACCCATTGTCTATACTCATGCTCACCTATTTGATTTTTAGCTATATCCTGTAAAAATTCTAAAACAAATTCCATAAAGTTTTGTAATTTATCTGGAACTCGATCCAGTTTTCTTGTCCCAAATACAGATAAAACCAATAAAACACCTATCACAAGCCAAGAAACAATAAATACCTGGCCATGAACAGAGTAACTACCTATATTCCAATATAAGTGTTTACCAACTTCCACAGAAGACAGGTTAATAAATTCTAAAAAATTACAATAATTATTTTGATACATATTGACTTTACCATAAATCTAAAATACAGTAGCTAATTATAAAACAAAAATTAGTATTATAATCATAATACCATTATAATTTGAAATACAATTATATAAATTATATAAATAGTCATTTATTTGCTATCATACTAGAAACTTCTTGACTAAAATTACTATTTTTAGTTACTAAACCTTCTCCTAAGATAAATCTTTCAAAACGTCTTACCCGAATATTTTCACCTAATAAAGCAATATGTTGTTTGACTAATTCTTCAACAGTTATTTCAGACTTTTTAATAAAGTTTTGGTCCATCAGAGATAACTCTTGCAACCTTTTTTCGAGTCTTCCCTTGGCTATTTTATCCTTTACATCTAATGGCTTCGATAAAATATCTTCCCTTTGCATTTGAATTTCACGTTCATATTGCTTTACTTGATCGGGTATTTGCTCTTTAGAAACATACTGAACTGACTGACAAGCAGCAATTTGCATAGCAATATCTTTAGCCAACTGTTGAAATATAGATTGCCTTGCAACAAAATCAGTCTCACAATTTAATTCTACAAGAACTCCTATTCTAGAACCAGAATGTATGTAACTTTCCACTAAGCCCTCGGTAGCAACTCTACTAGCTTTTTTATCAGCAAAAGCTAAACCTTTTTTTCTCAAACTTTCTATGGCAACTTCAATTTGACCACCGGAAGCTTCTAGCGCTCTTTTACAATCTGTCATCCCAGCTCCGGTTTTACTACGTAATTCTTTAATACTCTCTGTAGAAAATTTTTTCTGCATAGGTCAATTATAATATAAATTTAATAATAACATTTTTTTAATACCGAGGGTATTGCAAATAATCAATCTGTTGTTTTACAGAGAACTTTGCCCATCTAAAATAGCGTCAGCTATCTTAGATATAATTAGCTTAATAGATCTAATTGCATCATCATTTGCAGGTATAGGAATATCAACTATCTCAGGATTACAGTTGGTATCTAGAATACAAACAGTGGGTATATTTAACTTAATACATTCTTGAATGGCTGTAGTTTCTTTTTTTTGATCAACTACAATAACTATATCAGGTAGTTTTTGCATATCTTTGATTCCGTATAAATGTTTACGCAACCTATCTAATTCTTTACGTACCATAGAAGCCTCTTTTTTAGGTAATGTATCAATTAAACCTTCTACATCTTTTTTTTGCAATTCATTAAGCCTATCTACTCTTGATTTTATTGTTGTCCAATTAGTTAGCATACCACCAAGCCATCTTTGATTAACATAAAAAGAATTACATCTAGTAGCTTCACGAGCAATTATACCAGCAGCTTGACGTTTTGTACCAAGAAATAGAAATGTCTTACCAAGTGATGAAGACTTTTTAATAAATTCGTAAGCTGTAGTAAGTAATTGAGATGTTTGTACAAGATCTATAATGTGAACACCATTACGCTCAGTGTATATATAAGGAAACATTCTAGGATTCCATCTTCTAGATTGATGACCAAAATGGACACCAGCTTCTAACAATTCTTCGAGTGAAACTATTGACATAAATAATGAATTAAAATATAACGATTGAACTTTAACTTACTAATAACAACTAATTTTATAATATAGATATAATAACACAAAAGACTTAACTCAACTTAGTTATAAATCAAAACCAAGGTAAATTTATTTAAAGTAAAAAAATTAAAAATAAATTCTTAACAATAGAATCTATTGATCTGATTACGTTAATCAAACTTAATAAAGCATTTATTAAAATATAATCAATCGTTTGATCATTTATAAAGTTTACAATGTTAATCAGTATCTTTATGATGTATTACTCTATCATCTACAATAATATCTTCAAAATTATTTTCTGCATTAAAACAACTCAAGTCACTAACACGTTTTTTTGATTTAATATCTTGACTTATTTTAGAATAAATATCTTGATGAATTTTTTTTGAGTTATATGTATTAAAACCTGTACCTGCTGGTATCAAACGACCGATAATAACATTTTCTTTAAGACCCTTTAACCAATCTAAACGACCATAAATAGCAGCCTCCGTTAAAACCTTAGTTGTCTCTTGAAAACTAGCTGCAGATATAAAACTATCAGTATTTAATGAAGACTTAGTAATACCTAAAAGTACTGGGTAATAAGAAGCTTGTTTTTTACATACAGATATAAGAAATAAATTAATAGACTGAATTTTTTGTAGATCAACTAGTTCTCCCGGTAAATATTCAGTATCACCACCATTTTCAATTTTAACTCGAGAGGTCATTTGTTTAACAATTACTTCAATATGTTTATCAGAAATATAAACTCCCTGAGATTGATAAACCAACTGCACTTCTTTAATTAATAACAACTGTATATCAATAAAACTTAAATTAGCAGCATTATAAACATTTAAACCTTGATTTAAATATAACCTAAATTTATATTCCAAAATTGAATGTGGATTAAAACTATTATCTTTCTTTTTTCTAGCCTCTAAAATTTCTTCTATTCTTGGTAAACCTTGGACGATATCACCTGTTTTAAACCTATCAAAAATTAAAGTTGCAATATTTTCTCCCCTTTGAATTAAGCTATTATCAATTACATGTATAAGAGATCCACGAGAAATTAAATATGGTTGCCCTATACGTAAAGTAACTTTATTGTTTTCCACTGAAATGACTTTACCGGAACAACTAGAAAAAATATTATTAGCTATTTCATCACCTGCATATACCCAACCATCTAATTTCACTTTAATTGAATTATCATTAGGTATATTGAAAAAACATGTATTAGATTCACCTACAAGTAGTATACGCTGGCTATGCGCTTTCTTTTGTTCAATATATGCAACTTTTCCAGAAATTGAAGAAAATATATTCGTTTGTGAAATAATTGAATTTGATTTAATATATTGACCATCTTGAACTAAAATGGAAGTTTTAGTGTATAAGTTTTGATTTTTATCAAAATAAGAATCTTTAATAGTTAGGAAATCAGCTATTATAAACTTAATTAAAAAACTATTTTTTTTATTTATTTGATTAAAAACTTGAAACTGCATATAACACTTTAATAAAGAAATACTATCTTTTAGCTCAACAATTAAATGCGTAGAAAGTAAATTAATACCTACCACTGATCTAATTCTTTCTCCGTCTTTAAAATAAGTTCTCCTTACCAATTTAAGATTAACCTGATCTGTAGCAAATGAATTATCAGAAAATTTAAGAAACAAATTTTTCTGGGGTACAGAATAAATAATTACAGGCCTTAGTAATAAAAAATGCTTATCTATATAAGAAACATATTCCCAGTACACCAATTTAATTGTAGTTAACCTATCTAAAAGATATTCTCCTGGTCTTAGAAAACCTCTATATTTTTTGAGTGACTGATATTCATTATATAATATTTCATGTAATTGACCAGGTTTTATAATAATTTCTCTAATAATTCCATCCTTCTCAATCACTTCAAGAAATCCAGAGTTGTTTGCAAAAATATTTTGTAATATTTCAGTACCAGATTCAATGAAATATAAATTATGCACGAGTAATAATGACGAATCTTTGTTCACAACATGAGTTTCTTCAGGAATCCATAAAATATAACCTAATCCATGAATATTATAAAAATCTTCATCATTATTTCTAGATACTGACAAATCTAAATACTTAACAATACCACCGCTAACTGTTTTATAGGCATTTGAAATTAGATCACCAACAACTTGTTGATGTAAAATTCTCTTATTGGGTTGAGATTTCAGAATAAACTTATCACCTGTATCAGTTTCAAGAAAACATTTTCTATAATCACTATCATTATCAATATAAACTTTTAAGTTAGTATATAATTTTGATGATGTCACTAGGAGTAAGCGAGAAAACATTAATTTATCTTTAATTACATATACCTTACCATCATGATCACTCAGTAATTGAGTAGTAGCTAACAAACTATTTTTTTCTACTACTTGATTACTACTAACTAACAAATTAGTCCCTGAAGGTAGATTGTAAACCTGTCCGGATAAAACCCAGATAACCAAACTACTACTTAATTCGTTACCAAATATTTCTTTGTCTAATTGATTATTACTAAAATATATACTTCCAGAAAAAGTAGCCACAACAGATTTTCTTGCTTTTTCAGTCGACAATTTACCACTTAAACTATATTCTGCTAAAATTTGATCACTTATAACATAACTATTATCATCAACTAGAATAAAGGATCCTTTAGGAATATGATATAACTTACTCTTACCTTCTAATGCAGTAATAGTGATAGAGCAATCAGAATTCACTAAGTTTACATAATCCCCATGCCTATTTCTAGTTCTAGTAAAATTAATATTTTTAGGATATTGTAATAACCCTTCAATATCAGATAAGATACTCTGAGATAATTCACCAGTAAAAACACCACCTGTGTGAAAAGTACGCATTGTAAGTTGAGTCCCAGGTTCACCTATAGATTGTGCTGCAATAATACCAACAGCTTCACCAAGATCAACTAATTTTCCATGGGCTAAGTTCCAGCCATAACATAGCTGACATACAGAACGAGTAGACATACAAGTCAACGGAGAACGAACCAAAAGACTGGATAAACCTAAATCAACTATTTGTTTCGCTAATAAACTATCGATTGTTTGATTTATACAACCAATAATTTTTCCACTTTTACTATCAACTATATTCTCAGCTAAAGTTCTACCTACTAAAGCCTGTTGTAATATAATTAAACTTCTATTGTTATCAACCATTTCTTCCAATAAGATACCTTTAGTCGTGTGACAGTCGTACTCACGTACAATAATATCTTGAGCCACATCAACTAAACGACGTGTTAAATAACCAGAATCAGCTGTTCTTAGAGCAGTATCTACTAAGCCTTTTCTCGCACCATAGGATGAAATAAAATAATCAGTTATAGTTAAACCTTCACGAAAGTTATGAAAAATAGGTAAATCAATAATTTGGCCCTGTGGATCCGCCATCAAACCACGCATACCAACTAATTGCCTAACTTGAGAAATATTAGCCCTAGCACCAGAAAAGGCCATCATGTAGATAGAGTTTAATGGATCAGTATCTTTAAAATATTGAATAACTTCTTGCTTTAAATTTTCACTGGCATAATTCCACGTATCAATAACTTTCTGAAAACGTTCTACAGCAGTAATTTCACCCCGCTCATAACGTTGATCAGTTAATTGTATTGACTCTAAAGTTGTATTTATTAAATTTTGTTTACTTGGAGGAATACGCAAATCTTCTAAACTCAATGATATACCACCCTTAGTAGCATAAAAAAAACCTAATTCCTTAAGTTTATCAGCCATATTAGAGGCACGAGCAGTTCCAAAACTCCTAAAAGCCCAAGTTATTAATTTTTTTAATTCAGATTTATCAATAACTTTATTAAGGAAAGGAATATCTAAGAAGGAATTTTTCATATTTATATTAAAATCAAACAGATTATAAATTTTCACACAATAAGGATTCATGTATTGCATCATTAAATAAAATACGTCCAGTAGTAGTTCGAATATACTTTACTAAAGTACAACCATCGTTGTTAATTTTAATTATTCTATCAGGATAATATACAAACTTATTAGAATTTATATCAAACTCTGTTTTAAGTGGCAATACATCCAAATCATAAAAAGAATCAACTGTACCATCAAAACGTACCCATATAAATGAATGAATATCTATTTTTCCATTCGTATATGACATAATAACATCTTGAAAACTAGAAAAAAAATGACCTTCACCCCTAGTAGATGACGGATTACTAGTAGTTAAATAATAACATCCTAAAACCATATCTTGACTAGGCATAATAATAGGTGTTCCTGTAGCTGGAGACAAAAAATTATGTGGTGCCAGCATTAATAATCTAGCTTCTGATTGGGCTTCAAGTGATAAAGGTACATGAACAGCCATTTGATCCCCATCAAAATCAGCATTGAATGCAGGACATACTAAAGGATGTAATTTAATAGCCCTACCATTAACTAGTATTGGTTCAAAAGCCTGTATACCTAAGCGATGCAGAGTAGGAGCTCTATTAAGCAGTACTGGGTGCCCATGAATAACTTCCTCGAGAACATTCCAAACTAAAACATCATTTCTTTGTATAAGTTTCTTAGCAGCTTTAATGTTATTAACCAAACCTTGGACAATTAAACGATGTATTACAAAGGGTTGAAATAATTCCAAAGCCATTTCTTTAGGCAAACCACATTGATGTAATTTTAAATTAGGACCAACAACTATAACAGACCTACCAGAATAATCAACTCTTTTACCTAACAAATTTTGTCTAAAACGCCCTTGTTTACCTTCTATAATATCAGATAATGATTTCAGAGGCCTATTATTAGAACCAACAACAGTTCTACCGCGTCGACCATTATCCATCAATGCATCAACTGCTTCTTGTAACATTCTTTTTTCATTACGTATAATAATCTCAGGTGCTAAAATAGCTTTTAATCTAGCTAAACGATTATTTCGATTAATTATACGACGATAAAATTCATTTAAGTCAGCTGTGGCAAATCTTCCTCCATCTAATTGCACCATTGGCCTTAAATCAGGAGGGATAACAGGTATAACAAAAAAAACCATCCAAGAAAGTTCTGCACCTGTAGACACAAAATTTTCTAATAAACGTAACCTTTTCATCTTCTTACTAAACTTTGCTGAAGACTGTTTATGTAACTTTGGTGGATTTAAAGCTTCTTCCCTTAATGAATGAATACTATTTTTCAAATCAATATCTTTTAATAATTGATAAATTGCTTCAGCACCTATACCTACTACTACATTAAAAAAGTCAGTTGACTTACTATATAATTTATCCTCTATAGATCTCCATTCATAACCTTCGAGTAATTGTTTATAATAAAGCTTACCAGAATCACCTGGATTCAAAACTACATAGGAATGAAAATATACTATTTTCTCAACATCTTTAACAGTTAAATCTAGAGCTAAAGCAATATAACTAGTGCTACCTTTTAGATACCATACATGAGTTACTGGAGCAGCAAGCTCAATATAAGCCATCCTATGTCTTCTAACCTTAGACTCAGTAATTTCAACTCCACACCTTTCACATACAATACCCTTGTAACGAAACCTTTTATATTTTCCACAATGACACTCCCAATCTTTAACGGGTCCAAAAATACGCTCACAAAACAAACCATCCATTTCAGGTTTTAAAGTTCTATAATTAATAGTTTCAGGCTTAGTAATCTCACCAACTACTTGTCCATTTGGGAGGGTTCTCTCGCCCCAAGAACGTATTTTATCTGGCGAAGCTAAACTAATTTTAACATAATCAAAGTAATTATCCATCTGAGTCATTAATATAAATCCTTAGTATAAAATACGTCTTTGACCACAGGTAAGTCTAAGTAAAAATTATAATCTGACATATTACTATTATTATCTTGATTAAGTTCTAGCCTATGAACAGAAATATCTAATCCTAATGACTGCAATTCACGCATTAGAACTTTAAATGATTCTGGTGTACCAGGTTTAGGAATAGGTTTACCTTTTACGATGGCATTCAAAGCTTCATTTCTACCATGCATATCATCAGATTTTACTGTCAATAATTCCTGTAAAGTATACGAAGCACCGAATGCCTCTAAAGCCCAAACCTCCATTTCACCTAACCTTTGGCCTCCATGCTGCGCACGTCCTCCTAGAGGCTGTTGAGTTACTAACGAATAAGGACCTGTAGAACGAGCATGTATTTTATCATCAACTAGATGGACTAATTTTAACATGTATGCTTTACCAACTGTTATAGGATTATCAAAAGGTTCTCCTGTTCTTCCATCAAACAACTGAATTTTACCTGGATGCATGACATTAAATAACCAAGGTTTATTACTAAAAAGACTTGCTTGCTTTAATTTATTATTAACTAAAGCACGTGAAGCTTCTGGTCCATACATTTCATCAAAAGGTATAACTTTAAACCTTTTTGACATGTATTGGCCAGCGAGACCTAGCAAACACTCAAACAACTGACCAACATTCATTCTTGAAGGTACTCCTAAAGGATTTAACATAATATCAATAGATGTACCATCAGGTAAAAAAGGCATATCTTGTACAGGTAAAATCCTAGAAATAATACCTTTATTTCCATGTCTACCCGCCATTTTATCACCTACTTGAATTTTTCTTTTTTGAGCTACATATATACGTATAATAGAATTAGTTCCCGGAGGTAAATCATCACCATTCTGTCTTCTAAAAATTTTAACATTAACAACCCTACCTTTAGCGGCATTTGGTAATCTTAAAGATGTATCTTTAACATCTCTTGCCTTTTCACCAAATATTGCCCTTAACAATTTACCTTCAGGCAATTGATCTGATTCTCCCTTAGGAGTAATTTTTCCAACTAAAATATCCCCTGAGTCAACCCAAGAACCAACAGTAATAACGCCATTTTTATCTAATAATGATAAAGAAGCATCACTGATATTCGGTATATTACGCGTAATTTCTTCGTTACCTAATTTTGTTTGACGACATTCAACTTCATATCTTTCTATATGTATCGATGTATATAAATCATCATAAACCAGTTTTTCACTAATTAGGAATGCATCTTCATAATTATAACCTTCCCAAGGCATATAAGCAACTAGAATATTTTGACCCAAGGCAATTTCTCCAGAATCTGTAGAAGCTCCATCAGCAATAGTTTGTCCTTTTAAAACTTTTTCACCAGGCCACACTATAGGTCTCTGATTAACACAAGTATCTTGATTAGAACGATAATATTTCTTTAAACGATAATGTATAGTTCTATTATCAGAATCTTGTATACCTATCTTAGTACCTGATACGTAACTAACTAGTCCATCATTTCTACTAACAACAACTACGCCTGAATCGCGAGCAACTTTAGATTCCAAACCAGTACCAACTATAGGCCTATTAGGATACAATAAAGGAACAGCTTGTCTTTGCATGTTGGATCCCATTAGTGCCCTATTAGCATCATCATGTTCTAAAAAAGGTATTAAGGAAGTAGCAGCAGATATTACTTGTATAGGAGAGACCGCAATATATTCCACTTGATTACTAAAAGAATTTGTAAATTCTTGTCTATATCTGATAGGCACTACTGAATCTCTAATGACATTATCAGAATCCAAAATTATATCTGCTGGAGCAACCTTAAGTTCATCTTCTTGATCAGCTGTAATATAAAAAATTGGATTACTTTTAATTACTTTTCTATTTTGAACTCCATAACAAGGTGTTTCTATAAAACCATATTTATTAACTTTAGCATAAATACTTAAAGAACCAATTAAACCGGCATTAGGTCCCTCAGGTGTTTCTATGGGACAGATACGACCATAATGACTAGGATGTAAATCTCTAACAGCAAAACCGGCACGATCTTTATTTAATCCGCCAGGACCTAAGGCACTTATTCTTCTCTTATGAGTTAACTCAGATAATGGATTAGTTTGGTCCATAAACTGAGATAGTTGACTAGAACCAAAAAATTCTCTTATAGAAGCTATTAAGGGTTTAGGGTTAACTAAATTAGATAAACTTAATGACTCTAAATCACAAATTACCATACGCTCACGAATAATTCTCTCTAAACGATTAATACCTATTCGAATTTGATTTTGAAGTAATTCTCCAATAGAACGAATTCTTCTATTACCTAAGTGATCTATATCATCAAAAATTCCTATGTTTTGTTCTCTAATATTAATGAGGTAATCAACCGCAACAACAATATCTTGAGGACATAAAACTCTAAAACTTTGAGGTATTTTTAAATTTAACTTTTGATTAATTTTATGTCTACCAACTTCCCCTAAATCATATCTCCTATGATCAAAAAAACGTGAATATAGCATTTGTCTGGCAATCAACGGAGTAGAGGGTTCATTGGGGCGTAACTTACTATAAACTATTAATAGTGCTTCTTCATCAGTTAATTGTTCAACAGAGCTCTTTCCAACTTCCTTACTCAGTTCTTTTTGTTCATACAACAAAGACGCATGAACTAAGAAAATATATTTATTTAAGCGCAATTTGATCTCTTGCTTTTGCAAACCAATAGCTCTAAGAAAAACGTAAGCATTGATTTTATGCGTTTTATCAATTTTGATCCATATCTGATCTCTAGCATCAATTTCAAATTTTAACCATGATCCCCTATTAGATATAAGACTAGCACTATATACAGTTTTATTATTTTTATCAAGTTCTTTTTTATAATATATTCCTGGGCTCCTAACAATTTGATTAATTATTACTCGTTCAGTACCAGAAATAATAAAAGTTCCTCTATTTGTCATTAAAGGTAAGTCACCTATAAAAATTTGTCTTTTCCTGTATTTTTTATATCTATTAACACTGTTAAAATGACTTATATCCTTCTGCTTTTTGATAAATTCAGTATCTTTTCTTGTTAACTTAGATGGAAGATAAATTTGAGCACTGTAAGTTTTATCTCTACTTTTAGCCTTACGTACATTGTATCTAGGAAATTTTAGTTTGTAATCTTTACCAAAAAACCTTAGTTCTAGTTTACCCGTAGGATCAGTAACAACAGGAAAATATTCTAAAACTTCAACCAAACCTTTCTCCAAAAAGTATCTGAAACTCTTTATTTGTATCTCAGCTAAATCAGGTATTATTGATACAGCAATATTCTTGTGTAACATGAAAAACTCCATAAAACTAATGAAATAGACAAATTACATAAATAAACATATAAAATTTTAATGTGCAAATAAGTGAATTATAAAAAAAAATACAAACAATTTATAATCAGGAACATTTAGGCATCAATAAAATAAATAATTGATCTAAATTATTTATGTTAAACTAGTTAAAATTAACAAAATATCTAATAAGAATTTAATTAATTTTAGATACTACATAAAATCTAATTATTAAATAATAAAATAAAAACTATTTTAGCATTCTAGCTAGTCTGCCTTTTTTGCGAGCAGCAGTATTTTTGTGTAAAACTTTTCTTTTTACAGCTTTATCAATTCTTTGGTAAACCACAGATAAGTTATTTAGGCATATCCGTAAATTTTCAGAATTATTATCACCTAAGACAAGCAAATAGTTTTTTACAGCTCTTTTAATAGCAAGCTTATATTTTTTGTTACGATTTCGATTTCTTAATATAATTTGATGATTCTTAATATTAGATGAAGTTTGAGACATATTGTAAAAATTATTTTAATTTGCCAAGTACCTAACTTAGAACAGTATACATTATTATGATAATATAAACAATAGTAATGAATCTTACTAAAATAAGTAAATAGTTAATATGGGTAAAAGTAAAGGAAGTAGAATTACAATTACATTAGAGTGTGAATGCAAAAATAACAAGGTAAATAGCATTAATAAAAGAAAAAAAGGCATTGCAAGATACACAACGTCAAAGAACAAAAGAAACACACCAAATAGATTAGAAATTAAGAAGTTTTGCAGTTATTGTAACTGTCATGAAAATTTTAAGGAAATTAAATAAATTAATACATATAATTTAAATTTAAACAAATGAACATATATAAAAAAAAAGAAACTAGAGAAATTAATAACAGCAAAATAGATTATAAAGACATTGATTTACTAAGGAAATTTATTAATGATCAAGGAAAAATATTATCTAGACGATCAACAGGACTAAACTCTAAGCAACAAAAAAAAATCACTAAGTCAATTAAGCGAGCAAGAATATTAGCACTACTGCCATTTTTAAAACGAGACTAAGTAAAATAAATAGTAAGGATGAAATAAATAAAAGATTTCATCCAAAATATGGAAACAAATTTTATGACAATGTTTTTTTTCTAGGGACAAGCTCATAAGCATCTATCATATCATCTTTTTCCCAAAAATTATAATCACACATCAAACCACATTCGTGATCACACATTACTTGGGTAACATCATCTTTAATAACTTTTAAAGAACTTAGTTTACCCTCGTATACAGTTTGATCTTTACGATGCACAAAAATATGGCACATTTTAATTAATTTCCCTTCATTAACATAACAGCCAGCAACAACTCCCCTATTCATATTAAAAACTGTGCGTACAATAGCACGACCAATAAAAATTTTATCATAATTTGGTTCTATTAAATCTAACATAGTATTTTTGATATATTCAAATAAATCATATATTATTTCAAATTTTTTAAAAACTATATTATACTTCTTAATCAAACCAATAGTATTAGAAGATAAGTCTATATTAAAACTAAGTATCATAGAATGAGTCACTGCAGCTAATTCAACGTCGCTATTAGAAATAACACCAAAACTAGTTGATATAATTCGAAGTTTAACCTTAGATTGAGGAATGGAAATTAGTAAATCTATGACAGCTTCTAAAGAACCCTGTGTATCTGCTTTAATTAGCAACCTAACCTCTTTAAAATCAGGAATAATAACTTGATTTAAACTGTTATTAAATCCTTTAAAAAGATTTGTATTATTTTCTGAACTAGAATAATTAACACAATATTGTTTAGCCTCCTTATCGTTAGATACTACATGAAAAGCTAAACCTGCATTAGGTAAATTAGGAAAACCCAAAACTTGAACAATAGATGAAGGAGGAGCCAAAATAATTTTTTTTGACAATAAGTTAATTATACTTTTAACCTTACCATAAATACCAGATGAAACAACAATATCCCCTATTTTTAAAGTACCGTTCTGAACAACTAAATAAGCTATTGGTCCTTGCTGTCTATTTAAATAAGATTCAAAAATAGTGCCAGAAGCTAAAACGTTAGGGTTAGCAACAAAGTTTTTACTATCAGAAATTATACAAATTTTAGATAACAAAGTATTTATATTTCTACCAGTTAATGCACTTACCTGAACAACTTGAAGATCTCCTCCCCAATCTTTATGAACTAAACCGTAAGTTGCAAGATCATGTAATATAAAATCTATATCTTGGTCAGAATCATCAGTTTTAGTAATAACAACAATACAATTCAAATTCATTTTCTTGATATAATGAATTGCTTCAATTGTTTGAGGCCTTAATCCATCATCAAAAGCAATTACCAACAAAACAACATCAGTAATTTTAGCACCCCTTATACGCATATCTTTGAAAGATTTATGACCAGGTGTATCTAAAAAAATTAACTTATAAGTTTTTAAATCATGTTCAAACTCTGCTTCATAACCACGAATTGTTTGAGTAATTCCACCAGATTCTTTCACAACTAAGTTAGTTTTCAAAATAGCATCTAACAATGTTGTTTTGCCATGATCTACATGACCTAATATAGTAACTATTGGAGGACGTTTAATATTATTGGAAGATGATAAAGTATCTTGAGAAATAAAGTTATTCTGAGAATCATCATTAGAATCTAACAAAGTAAAATTATAACGAGATGCTATTCCTTTGGCAGTATCAACATCTAAAACTTGATTAATAGTAACAGAAATACCTTGATTTAAGAATAAATGAGTAATAATCTCTGCTTCAGGTATGCTTAGTTTTGAAGCTAATTGTTCAACCGTTAATGGATATTTAATAACAACTGATTTTTGTTCTGGTTCAGAGCTTAAGATATTATTTTGATTAACATTAGATGTATTCAATAAACTATAATTAGAGTTTGAATTTTCTAGCTTCGACTTATTTTTTTTCTTAGTTTTACTGTTTAATTTGCGGGATTTTAATAAAGATACATCTAAAGCATCTGTTGAAAATAAATCCTCTTTAGTTTTTACAAATATATCATTGTTACTTATATTATTAGAAATATTACGCTTCTTTTTAACTAATTTACTCTTATTTTTCTTATTCTCAACATCTTCTTGAGAAAAACTATTAACCCTATATTTTTTATCAAAACGATAAGAAACAGCTGTATTATTGTCGACGGGACTACTAAAAATTTGAGTAGATTCAGAAGGCATAACAGTATCATTTAGTTTAGTACTTAATAAACTAATTAACTTAGGTTTATCAAGACTTAAAACTCCATCAGAATATTCGAAAGAATGCGGGACAATATGTTTATAATAGCTTTCAGAAAGAAAAAAATAGAAATTCCGATAAACTTGAGAAATCATAATAGGAAATTTAAATATTTTATTTAATTGGATAAAATCTATACTGTATTAGAATGTTATAATTATATTAACAATAAAACCTTATATTCAACAGTATGTAGCTATACATATGCCTAGATTACAAAAAAACGACAATTTTATTGATAAAACATTTACAATATTAGCTGATATAGTACTAAAAATACTACCAACTAGTAAAGATGAAAAACAAGCATTTTATTACTACAGAGATGGAATGTCAGCGCAATCCGAAGGAGAATATGCAGAAGCACTAGAAAATTATTATGAAGCATTGCAATTAGAAGAAGATCCATTTGATAGGTCATACATTTTATACAATATTGGTTTAATATACAGTAGTAATGGTGAACACGTTAAAGCATTAGAATATTATCACCAAGCTCTAGAATTGAATTATAAACTTCCGCAAGCATTAAATAACATAGCCGTTATATACCACTACCAAGGAATTAAGGCAAATAATCAAAAAAAAATTAATGTATCTAAAGAAATGTTTACAAAGGCAGCTAAGTATTGGCAACAGGCTATCTATTTAGCACCTAATAACTATATAGAAGCACAAAATTGGTTAAAAACTACTGGTCGCGAATACAACTAAAAATATTTAAACCTAAATTAGATAAGTTATATATATAATAATAATATCTATTAAGACGAATACAGAAACTATGTTAATTAACAAAATAGTAATGAAAATAATCCAAAAGAATAATGGTAAAATCAATAGAGCAAGGGTCAGTAACACAAATAATTGGACCTGTACTAGACATAGAATTTCCAAATGGCAAATTACCTAAAGTTTTTAATGCTTTAAAATTAAAAGGACCTGATAATACTATTACATGTGAAGTACAACAGTTATTAGGAGACAACAAAGTAAGAGCAGTTGCAATGAGTTCAACTGAAGGATTAAAACGTGGAACAGAAGTAGTAGATACAGGAGAACCAATTACTGTACCAGTTGGAATACCAACACTAGGAAGAATATTTAATGTCTTAGGAGAACCAGTAGATAACTTAGGCGATGTTAAATCAGATGATTCTTTACCAATACATAGAAGCGCACCATCTTTTACACAGTTAGAAACTAAACCTTCTATATTTGAAACAGGTATTAAGGTAGTAGATTTACTAGCACCATATAGACGAGGTGGTAAAATAGGATTATTCGGTGGTGCTGGTGTAGGCAAAACAGTTTTAATCATGGAACTAATCAACAATATAGCTAAAGCGCATGGTGGTGTATCAGTGTTTGGTGGTGTGGGAGAAAGAACTAGAGAAGGTAACGACTTGTATGAAGAAATGAAAGAATCTAAAGTAATTAATGCAGATAATTTAACAGAATCTAAAGTTGCACTAGTATACGGTCAAATGAATGAACCACCTGGTGCCAGAATGAGAGTAGGCTTAACTGCATTAACTATGGCAGAGTACTTTCGTGATATCAACAAACAAGATGTACTACTATTTATTGACAATATATTTAGATTTGTGCAAGCAGGATCAGAAGTATCAGCATTACTTGGTCGAATGCCATCTGCAGTAGGATACCAACCGACGTTGGCAACAGAAATGGGAGCACTGCAAGAAAGAATTACATCAACAACAGATGGATCAATTACATCAATACAAGCTGTTTATGTACCAGCAGATGATTTAACAGACCCTGCACCAGCAACAACATTTGCACACCTTGATGCAACAACTGTTTTATCCAGAGGATTAGCTGCAAAAGGGATATATCCCGCTGTAGATCCCTTAGGATCTACATCTACTATGTTACAACCAGATATAGTTGGTTTAGAGCACTATTCAACAGCACAACAAATAAAGTCAACGTTACAAAGATACAAAGAATTACAAGATATAATAGCAATACTAGGTTTAGATGAATTATCAGAAGATGATCGTTTAACAGTTGCAAGAGCAAGAAAAGTTGAGAGATTTTTATCACAACCTTTCTTCGTAGCAGAAGTTTTTACCGGTTCTCCAGGCAAATATGTATCTCTAGAAGAGGCAATAAAAGGATTTCAAATGATATTAAAAGGTGAATTAGATGATTTACCGGAACAGTCATTCTATCTAGTTGGAAATATAGAAGAAGCTATTAGCAAAGCAGAAACATTAAAATAAAATTCACTAAATAAAAAAAATATGACAGTACAAGTACGTGTAATTGCTCCAGATACAATTGTTTGGAATGCAGAAGCAGAAGAAATAATCTTGCCAAGTAGTACAGGACAATTAGGAATTTTATCAGGACATATACCTTTATTAACTGCACTAGATATAGGTGTTATGCGTGTGAGAATAAACAAAGAATGGAAACCAATAATACTATTAGGAGGATTTGCAGAAGTTAAAGATAACAGGGTAACAATTTTAGTAAACGGTGCAGAAGAGATAAAAGAGATTAACTTAGAAGAAGCAAATAAAAGTTTAGAAGAAGCGAATAATTTATTTGAGGAAGCCAAGACAAATAAGGAAAAAATTGAGGCAACACAATCATTAAGAAAAGCAAAAGCAAGAATACAGGCAGCTACAATAATTAACAATTAATTAAGATATTATTATTATTAAAACATAATGTATTAACTTTATGTTTTAATAATTGAAAATTAACTTAGCAACTGAGAATTATATAGAACTAACTTAAACCTGAACAAATATAGTCAAAGTATAAACCCATTTCATTTCCTGCATCTGATCCAACCAAAGATGAAGTAACTTCTTTCATAGCTTGAATAGCTTGAATTGTAGCACCAATAGGAACTCCCAATGAATTATAAGTTTCTTTTAATCCATTTAAAACCCTCTCATCTAGTATAGATGGATCACCTGCTAACATACCATATGTGGAATATCTTAAGTAATAATCTAAATCTCTAATGCATGCTGCATACCTTCTTGTAGTATACATATTACCACCTGGTCTTGTAATATCGGAGTATAGCAATGCTTTAGCAACAGATTCTTTGATAATAGTAGCAGCATTAGCAGCTATTGTTGCAGCAGCCCTAACTCTTAATTCTCCTGTTTGAAAATAACCTCTCAATTTTTCTAAAGAGTTGTCATCTAAATATTTTCCTTGTACATCAGCTGTATTAATAACAGACGTAATAGCATCTTGCATAAAAATAATTTTCCTTTTTTTAATATAAAGAACAAATAAAGAAATAAAATCCGTATGTGTCAATAAATGAGCGTAAAAATCATTATTGCATTGCACCTAAAGTATAATCGAAATAAAAACCTGCTTCTGCTGAGTCCTCTCCAGACAATAAAGAACAAGCTATATTTTTCATACAACGAACCCCTTCAGCAACTCCAGAAATAGGTGTACCAAGTGAATTATACATTTCTTTAACTCCAACTAAACCTATTTCTTCAATTGGTGTTACATCGCCTGCAACAATTCCATAAGTCACTAATCTTAAATAATAATCAAGATCTCTTAAACAAGTAGCAGTCATTTCTTCTCCATATGCATTTCCACCGGGAGAAACTACATCTGTACGCTTTTGGAACAATTGTTGACCACCTTGTTTAACTATAAGTTCACGATTATCAGTCAATATTTGAGCAATTCTTAATCGTCTTTGACCAGAAAGAACAAAACTTTTAATTCTATCTAATTCTCCTGGACTTAAATATCTTGCTTCTGCATCAGCATTAACAATTGATTTAGTAACAATACTCATCAATAAAACTCCTCAGGAATGAATAATATGTCAATAATTAAAGACGTTTTTTTATCTAAAAACATAAAGTACAGAGATAAAAAACATTTACACTTTTAAACAAATAAAATGATAATAAAATTAACTCTTTTTCATTGATTCATAAATATTTTTTAAGAAAAAGTACTAAAGCAAGAAAGTTTCACTAACAATTAAGAATTAATATAATACATTAAAACTCAATTTAATAGCTTGATATAGATCTAAAGCTCGGAACTATAATTTTATTATTTTGCTTCGTAAAGGAATTATATAACTTTTCAGTATTGGGGAAATTAGCCGCTGGTAAAGTAGGAAAGCGACGATATGGAACTGTATCAACACCAAAAATTTCATTATATTCATTACTATTAACAACCACATAAATTAAACTAACTATACCCTGAGAAGCTAAAATTTGATTATAATACCTAATTTCAGCCTGATTATTAGGCGCTCTACCAAGAAAATGCTTTGTAGCAAACTCAATCACTTTAGTATTAGGACAAGGACTATAAAATTCCTTACGGTACAAATTAGAATAACCTAACTTTTCAACTAACTGTTTAACATTTAAATCTCCTACTAGAAAAGCTTTTTCTAAGTTAAAAAATTCATCTCCTACGCTAAAAGTATTTAAATCTCTTTCAAACAATTGGCGATAAACAGCACGTAAAACTTGATTTCTATCTAAAGTATCATTCGAAGAATCTATCTTAAAAATTTTAGATTGTGATCTTCTAGAACTAACGCCTTGATTAACCTTAAAACTAGTTGTGCGATTATGTTGAACTTCAGAAGAGCTTAATATACTCAACTCCTTGTTATTAATAGAAGCATTTAGGCCCGTAGAATAATTAAACTGGTTTAATGCTTTAGATGCAACTGACTTAGGAGTAAAATATCTTTCATAGGGTACTATAAAGTCACCAAAAGACTCACTATATTCTAAACTATCTAGAATAGAATCTATCATTATATAGAAACCTTGTTTGTAAGCAATATTAAAGTATTGATCTATTTCTTGTCTACCATAAGTAGGTCTACCAATTAATTTAATATGAATGTACTCTATGGCTTTACATAAATATAAGTTATCCCAATACAAAGACCTAAATAAAGAAGATTTTACTAACTGTCTCACAAATTCACGTACAGAAATTAAATTACTTCGGAATTGTTTTTCGCAGTTAAAAATACTGAGTAACTCTTCCTTGTACACAAATCTACCAAAAACTCTTATATATACAGCATTTACAATCTGATCTAGCGTCTGCGATTTATCTTTAGTATTAAAAACAACAGGACCTAAAACACCAGAAATTTTATTTCTAAGACCAGGACTACTAATTTGATTATATATACCTGGACCATATCTAACTAACAATCTTCTAGTATCCCTAACAAAAAACGAAGACTTTGTCTTAAGAGAAACAGTATTGTTTGGAAAAATAGCGCCAAACTGTATAGAAAATGGATCATTACTTAAACCATAAGGATGTTGATCAGGCAAATTAGATTTATAATCAGCAAATAAAGTAATAAACTCTGGTATCTTTCTAAAAACTGCACTATAATTGAATAATCTAATTTGAGGACCCCAATTTCTTGATTCTTGCGCTTCCTCACCTAAATTACGTATATAAGGAACCGTCTCTTCTCCAAAATAATCAGCATACTCTTCTGAATTAATTAAGTTATCAACTAAACCATCTAAACCTCTACTTGAAAGAACAGAAAAATATTTTTGAAACTCTTCTATTGAACTTAAACCTCTACCTAAGAAGTGTTTTAATGCTAATTCAACAACGCGACTATTAACAAATGGTTGATTAAACTGATATCTATATATTGATGATTTACCTAAAAAACGAATAAATTCTTTAACAGAAAGCTGTCCCGTCTTTAACTGTGACTCAAGATCATCAAAATTTAAGTTATATGCTTTAGAGATATCTCTTTCAAAAACTTGTCTATAACAAGCTTTAATAACTACTTGCTTTTCATAAACCGATAGACTACTTTTCATTACAAACTTTTGATTCAAGTAACCAGCCTGGCTATAAATTTGAGGTAAACGTAGACCTTGCACATCATTAGAAGACCTTTTACGAAATTTATCACTTAAACTAGAAGACTCAAATTCAGATATGACTACATTAAAATACTGCTGTACTATTTGTTTTGACTCTAGATCGCCTTCAAACAAATTAATAGATAATTTACGCATTTCACGTAGAGCAACAATTGCTGCAGCACTTGAACATGCGTTATCGATTAATTCCCTTAAACCACGTATATTAGTAGCAAGAATGTTAGTATCTCCAGAAATAATTGCATAGGTTAAATACCTTAAAAACCAATCCAAATCACGCAGAGATTTTTTCATACGTTTAGAGCCATAAAGAACTACGTTAATTGGCTTAAAACCTGGAGGGAGTGATTCACTAGCTTCAAACAGCGCAGAAGAAATATTATCTAAAAGATTATTTGATGCATTACCGGACAAATTTTGCAACATGTTCAAATCACTATCAATATTAAAATCTAAAAACGAAGCTTGAGGTCTCTCCAAATAAGATATAGGGGAACCACCAACAAAAATTTTATCGGCTGCTTTAGAAACCAAAAAATTAGCATTTTTAGTCAATAAATCCACTATTTCTAATCTTTTATTACCAGAGTTAAAAAACGATGTTAGCTGATTAAGTTCACCTAAAACCAAAAACCTATCTTGTTGCTCTGCTTGTAAAATACTTGATAAAGATAAAGTACGATAAAATTGTTGTTGTACTGACGGACTTCCACCACTAGCTTTGACTATCATAAAGATAAATATTCCTCATTTTATAAACTAAATAAAATACTACAATAACCATACTTAAAACTTAAAAAGTCAAAGCAAAAAGTATTTATATATATAAGAAAGAATTAATAATATAATATAATTAAATTTAAAAACTACCTTGAATAGAGATAAAATTTGTAATACTTACAAGTAAATGATTTCCAAACATAGGATGTTAGCAATGAAAAAAAAATACTACAACAAAAAAGATAAAAATTATATGCCCATAATTGAGCATTTTATAGAACTAAGGAAAAGAATATTCATTTCACTACTGGTATTTATAATAACACTAACAATATCGATAATATATTCTAAACGAATCACTCTCATACTTCAAGAACCGGCACTAGGAATTAAATTTTTACAACTAGCACCAGGAGAATACTTATTTGTATCAGTAAAAATAGGTATATATTCAGCTATTCTAGCAAGTAGTCCATTTAGTCTATACCAAATACTATTATTTATTTTACCTGGCTTAACCAAAAAAGAGAGTAGTTACATAGTACCACTATCCATTGGATCAATCATACTATTTTTTTGTGGTATCATTTTTGCATACAAAATTTTAATACCTATAACATTAAAATTTTTAATAAACTATGGATCAGATATAGTAGAACCAATATGGTCATTTGAAGAATACTTTAATTTTATAATACTATTGCTATTTAGCGTGGGAATATCCTTCCAAATACCGATACTTCAGATTGGACTTGGGATAACTAACATCATAAATAAAGAAAAAATGCTACAATCATGGAAATATATAGCTTTTATTGCAACAATTATAGGTGCGATTATAACACCATCTACAGACCCAATAACTCAAGCCTTAATGACTATCATTATACTCCTTCTATATTTTAGCGGTATATTTACTTTGAAAATGATACAAAAATAAAAATTTTAAATAAAAGTAGATATTTATTATCAAGAATAAATATAGAATGTTATTATAAATACAAAGAATAGAACAAAAAAAAATAACTATGAATACAAGTAACAAAAAATTATTAATAAAAAAATTAATATCAATTATTATAACATCTATTAGTTTAATAAACCTTCCAATAGACAATGCATATGGATTTCCTATATACGCTCAACAAGGTTATGAAAATCCAAGGGAAGCAACAGGACGTATTGTATGTGCAAATTGTCATATAGCACAAAAATCAGTATCTATTGATGTACCAAAATCTGTGTTACCTAACAGTATTTTTGAAGCAAAGGTTTCAATTCCTTACAATACTAATAACAAACAAGTCCTTGGCAATGGAACAGAGGGATCATTAAATACAGGAGCAGTACTAATACTGCCAGAAGGCTTTAAATTAGCTCCAAAAAAATTATTGAGTGAGGAACTTAAAAATAAAACTAAGAACTTGTACATACAACCATATAGTACTTCAAAAGAAAATATACTGGTAATTGGGCCTCTACCGGGTAATAATAATCAAGAAATAACATTCCCGATACTATCACCTGATCCTAGCAAAGATAAAGACGTATTCTTTTTAAAATACCCCATATATGTTGGTGGCAATAGAGGACGCGGACAGATTTATCCTACAGGTGAAAAATCTAATAATAATCCAATCTTTTCAAACACCGAAGGAAAAATTTTAAAAATTAATCCTAATGAAAAAGGTGGATACTCCATTGATATCAAAAGTAGCTATGGTGAATTAATTACAGAAGAAATCCCAAAAGGATTAAAAATAATAGTACAGGAAGGTAATAATATTTCTATTAATCAAAATCTAACTAGCGATCCAAACATAGGTGGATTTGGGCAAAATGAAACAGAAATAGTTTTACAAAACCCAACAAGAATTAAAAGCATGATAACTTTTTTCATAGGTGTAACCTTAGCACAAATTTTCTTCGTACTCAAAAAGAAACAGTGGGAAAAAGTACAAGCAGCTGATATGAATTCTTAAAAACACAGAATAAACACAATAAAAAATGATCTACGATAGTAGTCTTTTAACAACATCTACTATCTGTTCAGGATTTATAATTGTAGCTTTTTCTAAATTACCATTATAAGGAGTTGGAATATCCTGAGAAGATAATCTTACAATCGGAGCATCTAGTAAATCAAAATAATCATCATTAATTTGAGCAATAATCTCGGCTGCAATACCACCTGTTTTCATACATTCTTCAACAATTATTAACTTATTGGTTTTACGTAAAGATGAAACTATAGTTTGAATATCTATAGGTTTTAGAGAAATTAAATCAATAACTTCGGGATAAATATGATCTTTAGAAAGTAAGTTAACAGCTTCAGTAACATGATGCCTCATTCTAGAGTAAGTAACTATTGTCACATCATCACCATTATTAACTATCTCAGCTTTATTAAGAGGAAGAAAATAATCTGTATCAGGTACATCATCTTTTAAATTGTATAATAATACATGTTCAAATAAAATTACAGGATTATCATCACGAATAGCAGATTTAAGAAGGCCTTTTGCATTATAAGGAGTTGAACAAGCCACTATTTTTAACCCAGGTATAGCCTGAAAGTAAGCTTCTAGACGTTGTGAGTGTTCTGCACCCAGTTGACGACCAACTCCACCAGGACCTCTAATAACTAGAGGAATTTTAAAATTTCCACCTGAAGTATACCTTAACATTCCAGCATTATTAGAAATTTGATTAAAAGCAAGTAAAAGAAAACTCATATTCATACCTTCAACAACAGGTCTTAAACCAGTCATTGCAGCACCAATGGCCATACCCATGAAACTATTTTCAGCAATTGGTGTATCAAGTACACGAATATCACCATACTTTACATGTAGATCTTTTGTAACTTTATACGATCCACCATAATGTCCCACATCTTCACCTAGTACAAAAACAGATGAATCTCTATCCATCTCTTCATCAGTAGCTTCACGTAAAGCATCAAACAAAAAAATTTTACTCATAACTTTCTAATATATAGGAAATATTAATATTTATTAAAATAAAAGCAATTAATCTTCAACAAATAAGTAGCGCTTTAAATCATGGATACTAGGCTCTGGACTAGATAAAGCAAAGTCAACAGCATCATTGATTATATTTTTAGTTCGCGATTCAAGAACTTCTAAACTCTGTAGTGAAATTAGACCATGATCTATAATATATTTTTTCATACGTTTAATCGGATCACGAGCAAGCCAAGCATTTTTTTCTTGTCGTGATCTTAACTCGTCAGGATCAGCTAAAGAATGTCCACGGAAACGATAAGTCAATGCTTCTATTAGAGTTGGTCCATGACCAGATCTAGCTCTATCAATAGCTGAACTTGCAACACTTCTAACAGCTAACACATCCATTCCATCGACTTCTATCCCTGGTAAACCGAAAACTTGTGCTTTTTTATGTATTTCAGGTAATGAAGTTGATCGATGATGAGCCATACCAATTGCCCATTGATTATTCTCCACAACAAAAATAACAGGTAATTTCCATAAGACAGACATATTTAAACATTCAAAAAATTGACCATTATTAGTAGTACCGTCACCAAAGAAGCATACTGTTACATTCAATAATCCAGCTTGATTAAGTACTTGTTGCTTATACAAACTTTGAAAGGCAGCACCAACTGCAACAGGGATACCTTCACCTATAAATGCAAAACCTCCTAAAAAATTATGTTGTGCTGAAAATATGTGCATTGAGCCACCTCGACCTTTACTACAACCGGTTTCTTTTCCAAAAAGTTCAGCCATTAAATGCTTAGGACGAATACCCTTACTTAAAGCATGTACATGATCACGATAAGTACTACAAACATAATCACCAGAATTCAATAATTTAATTACACCACTCGATACAGCTTCTTGACCATTGTAAAGATGAACGAAGCCAAACATCTTACCTTTATAATACATTTGAGCACACATATCTTCAAAATAACGCCCTAATAACATATCCTCATATAACGATAAAATTGTATCTGAATCAATATCATTACAACTATTATTTATAGTAGAAATTACAGGCAAATTAACTGGACTGTTTGATTTACACATTATTTATTGAGCATCTCCTAAAATATTGTAATATGAAAAACAGCAAAATAAATTTATTAACTAATATAATTATATCATAGTTAGACAGACAAAAAAGTTGTAAAATAAATAATACGATAAAGTCTATAATAAATACAAACTAGTCTGAATATTAGGTAAACATACACAAAATAGATACTTAAATTAACAACAAAATGAATCAATATAATAATCTAAAATTTGCATCTATTGATATTGAACTCAGACAACTAAAGACAAATTTACAAGAAATGATTACTGCAGAACATCCTATACTTTATGCAGCAGCAGAACAACTATTTAATGCCGGCGGAAAAAGAATCAGACCAACCATTTTATTAATTATCGCTAAATTAATAGCAAATCAAGGAAAAATATCTAACGAACAGAAAAGATTGGCAGAAATCACAGAAATCATACACACAGCAAGTCTAGTCCATGATGACATAATAGACAACTCTGAAACAAGACGAGGAATAGAAACCGTTCACAATGTTTTTACTAATAAAGTTGCAGTTTTAGCAGGTGATTTCTTATTTGCTCAATCATCTTGGTACCTAGCAAATTTAAATAACTCAGATGTAATAAAAGTTATTTCTAAAGTCATAACTGACTTTGCAGAGGGTGAAGTACAGCAAGGTACAAAATCCTTTAACTATAAAATCTCTATTAGAAATTATATAGAAAAATCTTTTTATAAAACAGCTTCACTTATAGCAAACAGCTGCAAAGGAATTACCATACTGAGTTCACACAATTCAAAAATACAAAATAAATTCTATTTATATGGGAAACATCTAGGATTAGCATTCCAAATAATAGATGATATACTAGATATCACTAGCTCAACAAATAAACTTGGGAAACCAGCTGGATCAGATCTAAAAAATGGAAATTTAACAGCTCCCTTAATATTTGCACTAGAAGAAAAACCAGAAATAATTCAATTAATTAACCGAGAATTTCAAAGTCCAGAAGATATAAGAAAAACCATTAACTTAATTAAACATACTAAAGGAATACAAAAAGCAAAAGATTTAGCTACAGAACATATTCAATTAGCTGTACATATCATGAATAAGGAATATTCAGATAAGGAAATCAAAGATATATTAAGAATAAGTTACGATATATTAGATAGGATAAATTAACAGATTAACACATAGTATTTTATTGTATAACCTTAACTAAGTAACTAAAAAAATACAAATCAACAATAGCTAACTGTGAAATTATCTTACGATTTAATCCTATATTCTTCTTCTTTATAAGTGCTATAAATTTACTATAATTTATATTATATAATCGAGTAGAAGCATTAATACGAGAAATCCACAAACGACGGTTATTTCGTTTTTTATTTTTTCTGCCTACATAAGAATACTTAAGTGATTTAAGCACTTGCTGTTTCGCTGTACGAAATAGTTTAGAATGAGATCCTCTAAAACCTTTAGCCAACTTCAATATCTTCTTTCTTCTCTGACGGGCAACAAAGCCCCTTTTAATTCTTGTCATAGATTATTTAAAATTACCAGTCAATGTTAATTATTTATAAGGCAAGGTATAATTAAAGCTACCATTATCACAGTAATCAATTAGAATTGTTCTACGTAACTTTCTTTTTCTATTGCTAGATTTTTTTTGAAGTAAATGACTTTTACAAGAATAATGTCTCAAAAACTTACCACTAGAAGAAATTTTAAAACGCTTACTAACTGATTTACTAGTTTTTAATTTATACATATAAAAATTTATTATTTTAATAAGTAAATAAAACAATATTTAAAATTAGATTTATTTACTATACATATTTACTATAATTAACAAAAAACAAAAAAGTACTAAACTAATTTTTTCCGAAAACTATTAATTGAACTTGATAATAACATTAACATAATTTTAAATAAGTTTGAATTCAATTCCTGAAATATTTTCATGTTTAGATTGAAGGCCATATTTGCCTCTGCTATAACCTGTTCAATCTGCACCTGATTTAAAGGTATGTCATTTAAAGAATTACGATAATGATCCTTAAATAAATTTTCATCTTCAACAAGATGAAAATCATAAAAAGAAGTACCTGCATCATTTGGTAATTGCATAGCATTTTTAGCTATTTTTTTTAAAATTTGACCGCCAGACAAATCTCCTATATACCTAGTATAAGAATGAGCTATCAATAACTCGGGACTCATATGACCTATTTTATGTATTCTATCAATATAAATTTGCGTTGCAGAAGAAGGTTGTATAAAATCTGACCAGTTAGGACCATAATAATAAGTTAAATCTTCAATCAAACTGTTTTTTCTATATAATTTAGGAAAATATATATACTTAACAACCTCATGATTTTTGTTCCTTTCTATTTCTTCTTCTATAGCACTATAAATAAAAAATAGATTACCTACTAATTTACGATAAGAATTTTTATCAACAACCCCACCAAGAAAAGATTTTACAAAACTAACATTTTCAGCCATGCTATGAGATTTAGTTGTGCCTTTACGCAATTTCTGAGCTAAGTCAGTGGACATTATTATTTACCCCTCTTTCCTTTAATTTAAATTTAAGAAAACCAATATCGATACTTAAACAAGTATCTTAATATATAGTACATATATAATAAATAAAGTAAACTTTTAATTTATAGTATTATATTAAAAATTTTAAAGATTCAAAAATCAATCATATAGATTTAAAATATTCTTTAGAATCAGTTGGTGTATTTTTTATAGTAGCATTTCCAGGTTGCCAATTGGCTGGACAAACTTCGTCTGGATTACTCTGAACATACTGTATAGCTTGCAAAGTTCTTATTGTTTCAGATACACTTCTACCAAAATCTAAGTTATTAACTAGAGAATGTTGAATAATACCTTGTTTATCAATAATAAACAAACCCCTTAAAGATTTACCTTCACTATTTAAAACATTATAAGATAAACTAATTTGCTTATTTAAATCAGAAACTAAAGGATATTTTAAGTCTCCAACTCCCCCTGAATCACGATCAAGTTGCATCCATGCAAGATGACAATACTCACTATCCACAGATATACCTAAAATTTCTGTGTCTAGCGAATAAAATTGATCATATATTTCACTAAATGCAATTATTTCTGTAGGACAGACAAAAGTAAAATCTAATGGATAAAACAATAAAATTACATACTTGCCTAAATAATCAGATAATTTAACTTGTTTAAACTCCTGTTCATAAACGGCAACAGCAGAAAAACCCGGAGCCCTATCTCCAACTTGAAGAAAATTCTTAGTTAACATATTAATATTCAATTAGTTTTTAGTAATTTTAGTAAATAGAATTTTATTATGTAAAAAAATAAATGATAATACTCTATGATGCCATTATACAAAAATTAGTAAGGACTTTAGCATAGAAAATTAATTTATATCTACAAAAACTTCTATTACACAATAGCGGGGAATGGATTTGAACCATTGACCTTCGGGTTATGAGCCCGACGAGCTACCAGACTGCTCTACCCCGCGACCCATATAGTCTACAATAAAAAATACACTATTTAAAGCAACCTATAACAAGAAAGAAAAAATAAAAAACTAATAATTAATATAAAACAAACATACTTAATCCTTACAAGACCAGGCATTATTTGATAAAATCCAACTAAACGATCTTGAGTCAAATAATCAGGAGTTTTAACCCATACTTGACCATCGTACCAACCAGATTCTTCATAAAAAATGGTTGCACTCAATAGTCTTTTAAGAATATAAGACCAACCTAAATAAAGTCTAATAAAAACACAAAGTAACAATAAACTAGATACAACTAAATTAAGAGAAAGTATCTTAAAAATGCTATAATTATAGACAAATGGCAGCAAAAGAGATCCCATAACAAGAAAAAGAGTAAAAAAAATCAACAAAAAACCATATATAAAAATTTTTACTCTTGATAATGACCAAGAAAAAAGACAATTTTTTTTCAAGGATAAATACTCATTCAGAGGCTGTTGATCAAATGGGACAGGACAATTACTTTTATCAATAGTCATAAATCTAAATTAACTAATACAATTGATGTAAAAAGGTCATCGACATTTTATTAACTTACTTGAAACAATAAAACTAATACTGATATAAAAAATAGAAAAGCACTAAAAGCTATTATTTTTTGCATTAAAGCTTGATTATAACCTGAATTAAATAATTTACTTTGATCAAGAAAACCAGAAACATTCTTTTTAACCGGACTAAAAAAAAGTATTAACACAATAGTTAATACACTGATACAATAAAAAGTTAATCTAACCACTATAAAAAAAATTAAAACCTTAAATTCAATAGCCCAAAATTTTAAGTTAATTGAACTGAAATACTCCGAGATAAATAACATTCATAATAAATAAAAAAACTCAACTATCTGAGAATAATAGTTAACTTTTTTATTTATGAAAACCTATAAAAGTAATGAAAAAATAAAAGAATTAATTAGTTACAATAATATCAATCTCCTTGTATCTTTAAAAGTACAAAACCTAAAGCCAAACCAATAATAATCATAAATGAACTAATTAAAGCAGTCGATAATATTTCTGATAACATACTAACAATCCTTATTTAAATTAAAAACCATTTCTTCCCCAAACAACTAATGCAATGGAAAAACTAAAAATAGCTAACAAAGATCCCCAACCAAAACTAATAATATCCATTAGAGCTTCCTCCATAAATAAATAATAACTAGATTTATTATAGTAATATAATAAATTCAACGAAAATTATGTATAATTTAAAGTTTAATAAGTAATTTTAGAAAATAATATGATAAAAAGCTAAAGAAATGTAAATTTTTTAAAATTATGAACTGTAAAATTAATACTTAAAGTTAGTATACAAATAATTAACTATACTCAAGTACAATAGTAATTTATAATTAAATATGCAAACTACTGCAAAAAAAACAGAATATAATACTCAGGAAACTTTATTAACACCTAGATTTTATACTACTGATTTCAATGAAATGTCAAATTTAGACATCTCTCTAAATACAGAAGAATTTGAAGCACTACTCAAAGAATTTAGGGCAGACTATAACAAAAAACATTTTATACGAGATGAAGAGTTTAACAATTCATGGAATAGCTTAGCAAATGAAAAAAAGGCAATATTTATAGAATTTCTTGAAAGATCTTGTACGGCAGAATTTTCTGGTTTTCTATTATACAAAGAATTATCAAGAAGACTAGAGAAAAGCAATCCTATACTTGCCGAATGCTTCTTACTAATGTCAAGAGATGAAGCAAGACATGCAGGCTTTTTAAACAAAGCTATAGGTGACTTCAACCTATCACTTGATTTAGGATTTCTGACAAAAAGTAGAAGATATACTTTTTTCGCTCCTAAATTTATTTTTTATGCTACTTATTTATCGGAAAAGATTGGCTATTGGAGGTACATAACAATATACAGACATTTAGAAAAGTACCCTGAACACCGAGTATACCCTATATTCAAGTTTTTTGAGAATTGGTGCCAAGATGAAAATAGACACGGAGATTTCTTTGCTGCTTTATTAAAATCACAACCACAATTTTTAAACAACACAAAAGCTAAATTATGGTGCAGATTTTTTTTAATTAGTGTTTTTGCAACTATGTATCTTAATGATTTTCAAAGATCAAATTTTTACGAATCAATTGGACTAGATGCCAGACAATATGATATTCAAGTTATCAGAAAAACTAATGAAAGTGCTTCTAGAATTTTTCCCATTGCCCTTAATATAGACAAACCAGAATTTTTCCAGTACTTAGATATATGTGCATCACAAAATAAAATGTTAATAGAGGCAGAAAAACAAAATATCAATATTATTCTAAAAATTTTAAAAAAGATAAAAATATCAAGCATTTTAGTTGCAAATTTAATTAAATTATACTTAATAGAACCAATAGAGTCACCCTCTGTAAGTTCAACAATTAAATAGATAATCAGTCATATTATGAGACTAAAACAAAAATATTAAGCTTTATTTCTTTTTATTATTTTATATGAAAAAATACTTAATATATTATGTATTAACTAATAAAATAAAAAGAATAGAGAGAAAATAATTATGAGCAATACAATAGATTTTAAAATGCCATCACCAACTTTTGGTGGCAGCACAGGAGGATGGTTGAGATCAGCGGAGGTAGAAGAGAAATATGCTATTACATGGAACAGTAAATCAAAAACTGTATTTGAGATGCCAACAGGCGGTTCAGCAATCATGGCAGAAGGAGATAACTTATTATACCTAGCCAAAAAAGAACAGTGTCTCGCATTAGGTTCGCAACTGAAAAATAAATTTAAAACCACTAACTTTAAAATTTACAGAATTTTTCCAAACGGAGAAGTTCAATATTTACACCCTAAAGATGGAGTATTCCCGGAAAAATCAAATGAGGGAAGAATTGGCATAGGCAACATAGGTCACAGTATAGGAAAAAATGATAACCCTATAAACAAAAAATTTACGGGGCAAGCTACATACGAATAAAAATTTTAAGACTATAGACTAAAAATTTGTAGTAATAGTCTTTTTTTGTTATATTAATCCTAGTAACTCAATAAAAGGAGAGGTGGTAGAGTTGGTTTATTGCGTCTGATTTGAAATCAGATGAACTGAAAAGTTCCGTGGGTTCGAATCCCACCCTCTCCGTTACTTTCAAATAAGTTAAAAATTTTATGCAACATTTACGGCCTGTTCAATAAACTTTACAGCTTGATTTAAAGTCGCTATTTTTTCAGCATCTTCATCTGGTATCTCTATATCAAACTCTTCCTCTATAGCCATTACTAGTTCAACTGTATCCAGAGAATCAGCACCTAAGTCATTAGCAAAATTAGCCTCTAAAGTAACTAATTGTTTATCAACACCTAATTGAAGAGAAACTATATTTCTTACCTTTTCAAAAATATTTAAGTCCGTTTCTTGAGATGACATAAAAAATCCTTAAATGCAAATTATAAATAATGTAAATGAGTAATAAAAACCTGTATCTATACAATAAAAATATAAAAACCAATTAATAATACAAAAATTGACTCAAGAAGGATAAATAATTAAAATTGAATTAGTACCTGTACTATTAATTGAATACTTCAAATTATACATATTAATTAACTTACGCTGTAAATTTCTTGAAGAAAGATCTTGAGCTAAAAGCTGCACAGATTGCTTATAAGTCAAAACAATTTTTTCTATAGCATATCTCACTTCACACAAAGCAAAAAATTCTTGAGAATTTTTGTTCACACATAGTTGTATCCAATCAGAATAAGATAAAACGGGATAATGCGCGATTTGTTTCAGGGCTCTAATAATATTATTAGTATTATTTTTATGAATAGTATAAATTACTATATGCTTAGATTTAGCAATTTCACGGATTTTACTATTTTGCTTAATATATGCTCTAAGACCTAAAATATAGTCTGCTCTTAGGATATCTCTGGTCAAAGTTATAGATAACTTCAAAACGTTAATAGTAGTTTCTACTTGTTGAACATTAATACCATAAACATAAAGTACAATTTTAGAAAAACCTTTATTACGATATTGTAATCCTAAATTTCTAGAAAAATTATAAGAACTACTATTAATATTAAAACTATTACTAGCAAAAAACTTAGAATTAGAATTCTTTAAAAACCTATTAAAGTTTTGATTTTGAAGACTATATAAATTAGGTATATCTATCAACTTTGATTGATTTTGAATATTTAGAGAGGAGTTCAAGTTATTGTTGTAAAAAAATCCCGTAGAATTAGAATTTTCATAATCAATAGATACAGAGCCATCACCATGAAGTTTACGACGTTCGAGACATAGTAAAGATCCTTGAAGTATTAAATCAACAAATTTATCTACTTTTTCATGAACAATCCAAACATTACGTTGATGAATTTCAACAACAATTTGAAAAGCTGGCGCAGTTTTTCTTTCGAGAACACTCTTTTGAGAACCTCTTCTCTTAGCCTCATCATCACCTAAAGTAACATACTGTATACCACCTATAAGATCTGATAATGTAGGATTCTTAATAATACTTTCTAAATAATTACCATGAGCCGTGCCAACCAACTGAACACCTCTTTCTGCTATAGTTCTAGCAGCCAAAACTTCTAATTCTGTACCTATTTCATCAATAATAATAACTTCAGGCATATGATTTTCAACAGCTTCAATCATTACTTGATGTTGAAGCTCAGGTTTAGTAACCTGCATTCTACGCGCTCTTCCTATTGCAGGGTGAGGAATATCTCCATCACCTGCTATCTCGTTAGAAGTATCTATAATTACAACTCTCTTCTCCATCTCATCTGCCAATACTCTGGTAATCTCTCTGATAGCCGTTGTTTTACCAACTCCTGGTTTACCAAGCAAGAGGATAGATTGACCATTATACAGCAAATCTCTTATCATACTAGCCGTACCAAAAATAGCTCGACCTACCCTACAAGTTAAACCAATAATATTACCTTTTCTATTTTTAATTGAACTAATTCTATGAAGAGTAGATTCAATACCAGACCTATTGTCCCCACTAAAATTAGGTATTTTCTTTATACAATAATCTAAGTCATACCAAGATATATGTGTAGTGGAAAGATATTCTGGACCATCTGGAAACCTAGCTTCGGGTCTTCTACCTAAATCCATAACAATCTCTATTAAAGACTTTTTATTTGGATGACTATATAAAGTTTTCTTTACAAAATCAGGCAGTATATCTAAAAGTTTATCCAAATCATCTGCTATTAACATTAAATAAAATGAAGAATAATTGTAAAATACAAAATAGTAAACATATTGTAGTTATAATTATATCCTAAAAAGATGAAAACAAGATATTAATTAAAATAATGAAAAAACGAGTTATATCAATACAAAAAATACCATATAATATTAAAAAAAAATTGTTTGGCATTTATACAAACCTATATTCTTGGCAGGCTATAAAGAAATTTCAACTAAATACAAAACACCTATTATTGAACTACCTGACAAGAAACGAATATGGGTGTTAAAATATGAAATAAAATATAAAAAAAAGATAAATATTTATAATAATTATAACTATAACACATATTATGACAAGTTTAAACAATATAAAAACTCTTATAAATTCTATAAAAAATAACAACGTTGAAAAAATAAAAGTTCAGCAAAAAAATACCAAAATATTTATTAATAAAACCAAAAAACACTTTATTAATATTTATAACTACTCAAATAAAAATGAAGAAGTAATCATATCTAATGTTAAAGAAAATAAAACAAATCTAAACATAGAACAAATTACAAAAGGCACAAGTCAAAATAAAACTGTTAAAACAAAGTCAGTTGATCAATCAGTAACATATTCTACAATTATTTCTCCAATGGTTGGTACTTTTTATAGATCTCCTGCACCGAATGAATCACCATTTGTAGAAATCAATAGTATAGTAAAAACTAAACAAACAGTTTGTATTATAGAAGCAATGAAACTTATGAACGAAATAGAAGCTGAAGTACAAGGAGAAGTGGTAGAAATATTAGTTAAAGATGGAGATATAGTAGATTGTGGACAAGCACTAATGAAAGTTAAAATGATATAGTAAAAAACACATTTTAAATATTGTTAACAGATTACAACAAGTTCTATAACTAACACTATAATAGTGATATAACATAATAAAAACTCGCTCCCTATTATACATAGGATAATAACAACCAAACTTAAGTTAGTAATAAAAAAATTTATTTTGGAAAATTTAAGTAGGTGAGTGTTTTATTAACTGTCTGATTTACAAAATAAAATACAGAGAGGAGAATCTCAATGACAACTAGCTCAAAAGAGCAAGAAAAAAATAAAGTCAAAGTTAGCGTAGATAAAAATCCAGTTACAACCTCTTTTGAGAAGTGGGCTAAACCTGGACATTTTTCAAGAACATTAGCAAAAGGACCTAATACTACAACTTGGATATGGAATCTACATGCAGACGCACACGACTTCGATAGTCATACAAATTCACTAGAAGACATATCAAGAAAAATTTTTAGTGCACACTTTGGACAACTAGCAATTATTTTCTTATGGCTAAGCGGAATGTATTTTCATGGTGCTAGATTTTCTAATTACGTTGCATGGTTAAACAATCCAACATTAATCAAGCCAAGTGCACAAGTAGTATGGCCTATTGTTGGACAAGAAATTTTAAATGCAGATGTAGGTGGAGGATTTCAAGGTGTTCAAATAACATCGGGTTTCTTCCAACTTTGGAGATCTTCAGGGATCACAACAGAGCTTGAGCTATATGCAACAGCAATTGGTGGCCTATCTATGTCTGTTTTGATGGTATTTGCAGGATGGTTTCATTATCACAAATCAGCACCAAAATTAGAGTGGTTCCAAAACGTAGAATCTATGATGAATCACCACCTTGCAGGTCTATTGGGACTAGGATGCCTTGGATGGTCAGGACATCAAATACATATAGCATTACCAATAAATAAACTGCTAGATTCAGGTGTATCACCACAAGAAATACCATTACCACATGAATTTATTGTTAACAGAAGTTTAATGAGCGAATTATATCCTAGCTTCAGCAAAGGAATATTACCATTCTTCACACTAAACTGGAGTGAATACTCAGACTTCTTAACATTTAAGGGTGGTTTAAACCCAATTAATGGAGGTTTATGGCTAAGTGACATTGCTCATCACCATTTAGCACTATCTGTAATGTTTTTAGTAGCCGGTCATATGTATAGAACTAACTGGGGTATTGGTCACAGCATGAAAGAAATCTTAGAAGCTCATAAAGGACCATTTACTGGAGAAGGCCATAAAGGTTTATATGAAATATTAACAACTTCGTGGCATGCGCAACTTGCAATCAATTTAGCGATGATGGGATCTTTAAGTATAATAGTAGCTCATCACATGTATGCTATGCCACCATACCCTTACATAGCTACGGATTATGCAACTCAATTATCTCTATTTACTCATCATATGTGGATAGGTGGCTTCTGTGTAGTGGGAGCAGGTGCACATGCTTCAATCTTTATGGTTAGAGACTACAATCCAGCACAAAATTATGACAACGTTTTAGACAGAGTAATAAGACATAGAGATGCCATTATTTCTCATTTAAACTGGTTATGTATCTTTCTTGGATTTCACTCATTTGGATTATATATACACAATGACACAATGAGAGCATTAGGAAGATCACAAGATATGTTTTCAGATACAGGCATACAATTACAACCTATTTTCGCACAGTGGATACAAAATATACATACACTAGCACCAAGTAATACTAGCCCTAACTCATTAGCAACAGCTAGTTATGCTTTCGGAGGTGACACTATTGCAGTAGCGAACAAAATTGCAATGATGCCAATTAAACTTGGTACAGCAGATTTTATGGTACATCACATACATGCATTTACTATACATGTAACTGTATTAATCCTTGTTAAAGGGTTCCTATTTGCTAGAAATTCACGACTAATTCCAGATAAATCAAACTTAGGTTTCCGCTTCCCTTGTGATGGGCCAGGAAGAGGAGGCACATGTCAAGTATCAGCATGGGATCACGTTTTCCTAGGGCTGTTTTGGATGTACAACTCACTATCTATAGTTATCTTTCACTTTAGTTGGAAAATGCAATCAGATATATGGGGAAGTATTAAAGGAACAGAAATTTCACATATTGCAGGAGGTAATTTTGCGCAGAGTGCAATTACAATTAATGGATGGTTAAGAGATTTCCTATGGGCACAAGCATCACAAGTAATCCAATCTTATGGTTCAGCATTATCTGCCTACGGTCTAATATTCCTAGGAGCTCACTTTGTATGGGCATTCAGTTTAATGTTTTTATTTAGCGGAAGAGGATATTGGCAAGAACTAATTGAATCAATTGTTTGGGCACATAATAAAGTCAAAGTAGCACCTTCTATTCAACCAAGAGCGTTAAGCATAACACAAGGAAGAGCAGTAGGTTTAGCTCATTACTTATTAGGAGGAATAGGAACAACTTGGGCATTCTTCTTAGCAAGAATAATATCACTAGGATAAGGATAAAACAACATGGCAACAAAATTTCCAAAATTCAGCCAAGGGTTAGCACAAGACCCTACAACGAGAAGAATATGGTACGGGTTAGCGACAGCACATGACTTTGAAAGTCACGATGGCATGACAGAAGAAAACCTATATCAGAAAATATTTGCATCTCATTTTGGACATATAGCAATCATCTTTCTATGGACCTCTGGTAATCTTTTCCATGTAGCATGGCAAGGTAACTTTGAGCAATGGGTACTAAATCCAACCAAAACTAAACCTATAGCACATGCAATATGGGATCCACACTTTGGACAACCAGCAATTAAGGCATTTACAAAAAATGGTTCAAATTATCCAGTAAATACTGCTTTTTCTGGCGTATATCATTGGTGGTATACAATTGGAATGAGAACAAATAGCGACCTATATAATGGAGCAATATTTTTATTAGTTCTATCCACAATAATGCTATTCGCTGGATGGCTACATTTACAACCAAAATTTAGACCAGGACTATCTTGGTTCAAAAATAATGAATCCAGACTAAATCACCACTTATCAGGTTTATTTGGTTTCAGCTCACTAGCGTGGACAGGACATTTAGTACATATAGCAATACCGGAATCACGTGGTCAACACGTAAGATGGAATAATCTAATAGAAGTTTTACCACATCCTTTAGGATTAACACCATTCTTTACAGGCAAATGGTTTGAATATGCATCTAACCCAGACAGTTTAAATCATACATTTAGTACAAGCGACGGAGCAGGAACAGCTATACTAACTTTCTTAGGTGGCTTTCATCCACAAACACAATCTTTATGGCTAACAGATATGGCACACCATCATCTAGCAATAGGAGTCATATTTATTATTGCAGGTCATATGTATAAGACAAATTGGGGTATTGGACATAACTTAAAAGATATACTCGATGCACATAAACCCCCAAGTGGTAGATTAGGTGAAGGGCACAAAGGTTTATTTAACACAATCAATAATTCACTACACATTCAATTAGGATTAGCATTAGGTGCATTGGGAACTGTTACTTCACTTGTAGCACAGCACATGTATGCTTTACCACCCTATGCATTTATGTCAAAAAGCTTTACAACAGAAGCTGCACTATACACGCATCATCAATATATAGCTGGATTCTTAATGGTAGGAGCATTTGCACACGGTGCAATATTTTTTATCAGAGATTACGACCCAGAAGAAAACAGAAATAATGTATTAAGTAGAATGTTAGAACATAAAGAAGCAATTATTTCACATTTAAGCTGGGTTAGCTTGTTTTTAGGTTTTCATACACTAGGCTTATATATTCATAATGATACAATGCTAGCATTTGGAACACCAGAAAAACAAATACTCATTGAACCAGTATTTGCACAATGGATACAAGCTAGTTCAGGAAAAGCACTATATGGATTCAATGTACTTTTATCATCTTCCTCAAATATAGCCAGTAAAGCAGGGGCTAACATATGGTTACCTGGATGGCTAGAAGCAATTAATGATAACAAAAATTCACTGTTTTTAACTATAGGACCAGGTGACTTTTTAGTGCATCACGCGATTGCATTAGGATTACATACAACAACACTGATATTAGTTAAAGGTGCTTTAGATGCTAGAGGATCAAAATTAATGCCTGACAAAAAAGACTTTGGCTACAGTTTTCCATGTGATGGACCGGGCCGTGGTGGCACATGCGATATATCAGCATGGGACGCATTTTACTTATCAGTATTTTGGATGCTAAACACTATAGGATGGGTAACATTCTACTGGCACTGGAAGCATGTAACTATCTGGCAAGGCAACCCTAATCAGTTTAACGAATCATCTACTTACTTAATGGGATGGCTAAGAGACTATTTGTGGCTAAACTCATCACCATTAATCAACGGTTACAACCCATATGGTATGAACAATCTATCAGTATGGGCTTGGATGTTCCTGTTTGGACACTTAGTTTGGGCTACTGGATTTATGTTCTTAATTTCATGGCGCGGATATTGGCAAGAATTAATAGAAACACTTGCTTGGGCACATGAAAGAACACCATTAGCAAACTTAATTAAATGGAAAGATAAACCTGTAGCTCTATCGATTGTACAAGCAAGACTAGTAGGTTTATCTCATTTTTCAGTAGGCTACATATTAACATACGCAGCATTTGTCATAGCGTCAACAAGTGGAAAATTTGGCTAAAATAACATAAATTGAAGTAAAAAAGATTGTATCAATTACAATCTTTTTTAATATAAGTTGAAATTAACAATAGTATAAACTAAAATAATTTTATCTTTTTAGTTAATTAATCAATGAAAAACCATGGCCAAAAAAAGTATGATACAAAGGGAAGAAAAAAGAAAAAAACTTATACAAAAATACCGAGAAAAAAGAACAAAACTTAAAAGTTTAATAAAATCTATAGACAATTTTGAGAAACACATTGAACTACAAGAAAACTTACAGAAATTACCAAGAAATAGTTTAAGATGTAGAAATAGAAATAGGTGTTGGATGACTGGAAGAAGCAGAGGTTTCTACAGAGACTTCGGACTTTCTCGACATGTTTTTAGAGAAATGTCGCACAACTGTTTATTACCTGGGGTAAGAAAATCAAGTTGGTAATACAAACAAAGTAGATAGAAAAACACTCTAAGTAAAATAATACTTAGAGAATAATCTTATAAAACTAAAACAACAAAAATTTAATTCAAATCTAACTAACCAAATCTTGCCTATAAACCAAATTGATTGCCTCTACGATACTGTAAGTAAGCAGCAACCAATAGACCAAATAGAGTAACAGGAATTAAGCCTAATACTATCCCTGATAAAAGAGGTTCAACCATATTAAAAATAACTAATATAAAAAAGATAATAATAATAAACTAAAAATGAACAAAGGACAAACCAGATAATTCAGCATTAACTAATTACCTAAAACCAACAGCAGCTTGCCAAACAAATGCAAGTAATAAGAAAAAGATTGGAATTATAGGTAATATATCTACCAGTGGACGAAATATTACATATGCTTCCGGTAATTTGCTAATAGCTATAGATGTAAGCATAATACCTCTTATATTAAAATTAGGGTTAAATAATTAACAATTAGTAAAAATATATGATAGACACATTATTTACTCCATATTAATCTACAATAAATATAATGATTTGTAGTATTTATTATAATAATACGCAATATATATACATAATTATATAAATACGAAGTAAATTTACAAATAATTTAATATATAATACTTTATATGAATTACTATATTATATTATTATATTATAGAAAATAAGATAATTAAAGGAAATTAGTTATGACAATCGTTATACAACTACTAGTACTAGCCTTCGTTGTATTATCAACTATTTTAGTTGTAGGAATACCTGTAACACTAGCATCACCTGGACAATGGGAAAAATCAAAAAACTTGATATACACTAGCATGGGAATATGGGTAGGATTAGTTTTAGTAACAGGTATTCTCAACTCCTTTGTTGTGTAATTAAGAGTAGAATAGTTGTAACCTATTCTATATAAAAATTATAGAAACTTGACAATTATTTAAACATTTGATATTTATTGTTTTAATCGAAATTGTCAAAGCGGGTATAGCTCAGTGGTAGAGCGCAACCTTGCCAAGGTTGATGCCGCGCGTTCGAATCGCGTTACCCGCTTAACAAGTAACAAAACTAAGCCTCTTTAGAATTAGTATCAATAACTGTATCATCAACAGATTTTGAATCTTGAGGTTGAGGTGTATCATAAGTATTTTTACCAATTTCCATCATCAGCTGCTGTAACTCAGACTGAGCAGATTTAATATTATCATATTTATCTTCTGATATAAATTGCTTTAATTCAGCTATTTTGTCTTGAACTTTTTTCTTACTTGCTTCATCAATCTTATCGCCTAACTCATTAATCTGATTCTGAGATTGATAACAAAGCGAATCAGCATTATTCTTTAAATCAATTTGCTCACGCTTCTGCTTATCCAAAATAGAATTATCTTCAGCTTCTTTAACTAATTGCTCTACCTCCTCTTTAGGCAGAGTAGAGGCACCTGTAATAGTTATAGACTGCTCTTTACCTGTACCTTTATCTTTAGCCATAACAGACAATATACCATTAGCATCAATATCAAAAGTAACTTCTATTTGAGGTACACCTCTAGGTGCAGGCATAATGCCATCCAATCGAAATGTGCCTAAACTTTTATTATCTTTCGTAAATTCTCTTTCTCCCTGTAAGACATGAATTTCAACATTAGGCTGATTGTCAATTGCTGTTGAAAAAACTTCAGATTTTTTAGTAGGAACAGTTGTATTACGAGATATAATTTTTGTCATTACACCACCAAGAGTTTCAACACCCAGAGATAATGGAGTAACATCCAATAATAATATATCTTTAACTTCTCCAGCCAAAACACCAGCCTGGACAGCAGCACCTATAGCAACTACTTCATCTGGATTAACACTTTGATTTGGATCTTTACCAATATAATCTTTAACTAAAGTCTGAATAGCAGGTATTCTAGTAGAACCACCAACTAAAACAACCTCATCGATATTAGAAGTAGTTAACTGAGCATCTTTTAAAGCATTACTAACAGGTACTTTACACCGAGAAATCAAATCAGAACATAAATCTTCAAATTTAGCACGAGTAATATTTTTTTCCAAATGTTTTGGACCAGTATCTGTAGAAGTAATAAAAGGTAAATTAATATCAGTTTGTAAAAGACTAGACAACTCCATTTTAGCTTTCTCAGCAGCCTCAGTCAATCTCTGCAAAGCCTGTCGATCCTTACTTAAATCTATACCTTCATCATTACGAAACTGATCAACTAACCACTCAACTACTTTACGATCAAAATCATCTCCACCCAAATTAGTATCACCAGAGGTTGACAAAACTTCAAATACACCATCTCCAACTTCTAAGACAGAAACATCAAATGTACCACCACCCAAATCAAACACTAAAATAGTTTCATTATTTTTTTTATCTAAACCATAAGACAAAGAGGCAGCTGTTGGCTCATTGATAATCCTTAAAACATCCAAACCAGCTATTTGACCTGCATCCTTCGTTGCTTGCCTTTGTGAATCATTGAAATAAGCAGGTACAGTAATAACAGCTTTAGTAACTTGTTGACCTAAGTAAGTACTTGCATCTTCTACTAGCTTTCTTAGAACCTGAGCTGAAATTTCTTCAGGCGCAAAACTTTTATTTAAAGCAGGACAATCTAACTTAATATTACTATTTTCTTTATTAACAAGATAAGATAATTGACTGATTTCGTTAGCAACTTCATCATATTGACGTCCAATAAATCTCTTAACAGAATAGAATGTATTCTCAGGATTCATTACAGCTTGTCTTTTAGCAATGTTACCAATTAACTTATCTTGCTTCTTAGTATAAGCAACAACAGAAGGAGTAGTTCTTAAACCTTCTTTATTAGATATAACAGTTGGTTTGCCACCTTCCATTACAGCAACAACTGAATTTGTTGTACCTAAATCAATTCCTACTACTTTAGTCATTGAAAAACTCCATTGTAATTATATAAAAATTTGTTCTCAGTTAATTTAACATATAAAAATTAAATCAGAGTAGTAATTACCGAATAAAACATGAGCTACATAAAATTAACAATGCAAGGTTGAAAATTAAATCAAATTACAAGATAATAGGTAAAGAAATTATAGAAATTATAGATTTTAGGGGTTAAACAAAAAGTAATGTCTATAGGAATGATAGGTAAAAAAGTAGGTATGACACAAATATTTAGTGAAGAAGGATTATCAATACCAGTTACAATACTACAAATTGGTCCTTGCACAATTACCCAAACTATACAAGAACCTGAAAATAAACACACTAGAATTCAAATAGGATACGAGTATGTAAAGCCAAATAAGATAACAAAAGCAAAAATAGGACACTTTAAATCAAAAGACCTACCATGTTTCAAATATCTAAAAGAGTACAAAGCAAATAATAAAGATTCTATAAATATAGGTAAAAATTTAAACGTAGGTGAGCTAAAAGTTGGAAATTACATAACAGTATCAGGCTATAGTATAGGAAAAGGATTTAGTGGATATCAAAAAAGACATCATTTTAGTAGAGGACCAATGTCACATGGGTCCAAAAATCATAGACAACCCGGATCTATAGGTGCAGGTACTACACCTGGAAGAGTATTTCCTGGTAAAAGAATGGCTGGACAACTTGGAAATAAAAGAGTCAGTATAAAGAATTTAAAAATCGTAGAAATTAATCAAAATAACAATACCTTAGCTGTACAAGGTTCAGTACCAGGAAAAAAGGGCAATCTTATTCAAATATATAAACGTTAATCTATGACTATTATAAAAACTATAACATACAAAGTTGAAAATAACGGTAATGAAGTAAATTCGGAAACAATTAGACTAAAAATCAACGAAGATAAAAAAAAGCAAATGTATTGTATACACAGATCAATAAAAAATCAGCTTAAAAATGGTAGGATAAGAAATGCAAATACAAAAACAAGAAGTGAAGTAAGAGGTGGAGGAAAGAAACCATGGAAACAAAAAGGAACAGGTAGAGCAAGAGTAGGATCTACGAGATCACCTCTGTGGAGAGGGGGAGGAGTAATCTTCGGCCCTAAAAAAGCTATATATACATCTAAAATTAATAAAAAAGAAAAAGATTTAGCAATTAGTACATTACTATATAACAAAGTATCTAAAACGAAAATATTAGATTGTTTAATTAATATAACAGAAAAACCAAAAACCAAGAATGCATTAAAAACATTGAGCAATATCAACATAAACGTAAATAAATACAAAAACATTCTAATTATTGTAGAGAAAAAAACAAAGCTAATATATCTATCGTTCAGAAACATATCTAATATTGAATTAATAGAAGCAAAAAATTTAAATATATTATCTCTACTAAAAGCAGAAATTATAGTTATAACACGCGAATCTTTAAAGATAATTAACATAGAATAAATTTAAATGAATCAAAAAAAAACCACTAGTAATCTTATAGATATAATCAAGTATCCAAGAATAACAGATAAAACAACAAAAGATATAGAGAACAACGTATACTGTTTTCAAGTAGACAAGGACAGTAACAAATGTGAGATAAAAAAAGCGATTGAAAATGTATTCGACGTAAAAGTAGAAAAAATTAATACAACAATGTCACCCCCTAAAACTAAAACCATAGGCAAATTCAAGGGAAAAATTAAAAAGTATAAAAAAGCCATAGTCAAACTTAAAAATTCATATACAATTAATTTATTTGAAAACAGCTAATTGAAACAATATAATATACAAAATACATATGGGAATTCGTTTATATAAAGCATATACACCAGGAACCCGAAACAGGACTGTATCAACATTTAATGAAATAACAAAAAAATTTCCTGAAAAGAAGTTAACAAAAAGAATAAAATCAACACAAGGACGCAATAATAGGGGCATAATAACATGTAGACATAGGGGTGGTGGACACAAAAGAAAATACAGATTTATTGATTTTAAAAGAGATAAATTTAATATATTAGGAAAAGTAACAAGCATAGAATATGATCCTAATAGAAATTCAAGAATTGCATTAGTCAACTATCAAGATGGAGAGAAAAGATATATTTTACATCCAAGATCACTGAATATAGGACAAACTATTATATCAGGCAAGGATATACCAATAGAAATAGGTAACTCCCTACCACTTGATAAAATACCATTAGGTACTGCTGTACATAATATAGAAATTAAACCCAACAAAGGTGGACAAATAGTAAGAGCAGCTGGAACATACGCACAAATTGTGGCTAAAGAAGGAAACTTCGTAACACTCAAATTACCATCTAGTGAAGTAAGAACTGTCAATAAAAAATGCTATGCAACAGTTGGACAAGTAGGAAACATAGATGCTGGTAATATAACAATAGGTAAAGCAGGTAGAAAAAGATGGCTAGGTAGAAGACCAAGAGTACGTGGAGTAGTTATGAATCCAATTGATCATCCACATGGTGGAGGTGAAGGTAGATCGCCTATAGGAAGACCAAGACCTGTAACACCATGGGGAAAACCAGCATTGGGACAAAAAACTAGAAAACGAAAAAAATATAGCAATAAATATATACTACGTCGACGCAAGTAAACAACAAACTAATTTAATGCAAATTACTAATTATGTCTAGATCATTATTTAAAGGACCATATGTTGATTATAAATTATTAAATAAAATCAATAAACTCAATAACCAAAACAAAAAAGAAACCATAAAAACATGGTCACGATCATCTACAATTATACCAAATATGATTGGTCATACTATAGCGTTATATAATGGTAAACAGCATTTTCCAGTATTTATATCAGAACAAATGATAGGACATAAATTAGGAGAATTTGTACCAACAAGAACATTTAGAAGTCACATCAAAAGCGACAGAAAAACAAGAAAATAACATATGACAAACTATACAAACGAATCTCATGCAACAGCTAAGTATGTTAGAACATCAACAACTAAATCAAGAAGAGTACTTAAACAAATACAAGGAAAAAACTATCATGAAGCTAAATTAATACTAGAATTCATGCCATATAAAGCATCTAAAATTATTATCAAAATCTTGGAATCAGCACTTAGCAATCTTAAACAAAAACAGTCTGATACCATCAATAAGAAAAAAATTACCATTACAAATGCATTTGCTAATAAAGGACCAACATTGAAAAGATTTCAACCTAGAGCACAAGGTAGAGCATTTCCAATACACAAACAAACATGTCATATAACAATTAAAATAAAAAATTAACTAGCCAATTATGGGACAAAAGACACATCCATCCGGTTTTCGCATAGGAATTACAGAATCACATAAATCTTCATGGTTTTCAAGTATGAAAAAATACCCTCAAAATTTAGAAGAAGATTATAAGATTCGATCACATATAGAAACAAACTTAAGTAAATCAAGTATATCTCTAATTAAAATTGACAGAAAACTTGATCAAACAGAAATAAACATATATACAGCTAGACCAGGTATTATTTTAGGTAAAATGGGTAACGGTATTGATATTCTTAGGGAACAAATCAACAAAAAATTAAATAATCCTAACAAAATACGAATAAACATAATTGAAATAAAAGAACCAGATAGAGAATCAACACTCTTAGGACAATGGATAGCTCAACAACTAGAGAAAAGAATAGCATTCAGAAGAGTGATAAGACAAGGAATACAAAGAGCAAATAAAGCCAATATCAAAGGTATTAAAATACAAATTTCAGGCAGATTAAATGGAGCAGAAATAGCTAGAAAAGAATGGGTGCGTGAAGGAAGAGTACCGTTACAGACTTTAAGAGCAAATATTAACTACACTTATACACGGGCACAAACTATATATGGTATATTAGGAATTAAGATATGGTTATTTAGAGGTGAACAAACACAATTATAATTCTTTACAATATTGCCTAATCAAAAATTAAAATTACATTCAATACATAAAAATAAAGTAAATAAGATTTATATGTTAAGTCCCAAAAGAACAAAATTTAGAAAACAACATCGTGGGCGCATGAAGGGATATGCAACCAGAGGAAATAAAATTATATTTGGAGAATTTGGCTTACAAGCAACTGAACCAACCTGGTTAAGCTCAAGACAAATAGAGGCAACTAGAAGAACTATAACAAGATACGTCAAAAGAGGAGGAAAGCTATGGATCAGAGTATTTCCAGATAAACCAATTACAGCTAGACCTGCTGAAACTAGAATGGGATCAGGTAAAGGAGCGCCTGAATATTGGGTTGCAGTTGTTAAACCAGGCCACATCATATTTGAAATTTCAGGTGTATCTAGAAATACAGCCGAACAAGCAATGAAATTAGCATCTTACAAATTACCAATACAAACAAAATTCATTATCAATACAAATACAAAATAAGCAAATATATATAAAAAAATAAATATGAAAAAACGTAAAAAAACAAACAAAATAGTACACACCAAAACTCAAGAAGACATAATTGTAAAACTAAAAAAAGAATTAATTTTTGTGAATATTAAACGTAAAACCAAACAAGAGATTAAGCCACATTTAACTAAACAAATTAGAAATAAAATATCTAGAATCCTTACTCTAGGTGAAACAAAAATATAAAGAATAAATACGATATGGCCAATAAAGCAACAATTGGAATTGTAATAAGCAACAGAATGAATCAAACAGCAATAGTTATTGAAACAAAACCAACTGCACATAAAAAATACGGAAAAATTATATCGAAAACAAATAAATATTACGTAGATGATCCAAATAATGAATGCCAAGTAGGAGACAAAGTACAAATAGAAGAAACAAGACCCTTAAGTAAAAATAAACGCTGGAAAATAATACAACTAATGAAACAATGATACAAACACAAAGCTACTTAAACATCGCCGATAATAGTGGTGCACGCAAAATCATGTGCATACAAATCTTAGGAACTAATAATCCTAACTATGCAAAAATAGGAGATATTATTGTAGGAGTTGTCAAAGATGCATCTCCTAACATGCCAGTTAAAAGATCAGATATTGTCAGAGCTGTTATTGTCAGAACAAGAAAAGCACTTAGACGCACAGATGGCATGAGTATTCGTTTCGATGATAATGCAGCTGTAATTATAAATAAAGATAATAATCCTAGGGGTACAAGAGTTTTTGGACCAATAGCAAAAGAACTAAGAGACAAAAATTTCACAAAGATTATATCATTAGCACCAGAGGTGGTATAAGACATGAAAAAATACAAAATTAAAGCCAAAAAAGGTAATAAAGTAAAAATTATATCAGGAAAATACAAAGGACAAATGGGAATAATTAAGGAAATATTACACGAAAAAAACAAAGTGATTATAAAAGATATAAATATTCAAACAAAACATATAAAAGTAAAGCAATCTGAAGAACAAGGAAGCATTAAACAAGTAGAAGGACCAATACACTATTCAAATATAAAAGTAGTGTGAAGTAAAAATAATACAAATTAAGCAAAAATATGCAAAACTCATTAAAACAAATATACGAAGAGAAAATTTGCCCTGAGTTAGTAAAGGAGTTTCAATATAAAAACATTCATGAAATACCAAAAATAGTGAAAATTACCATCAACAGAGGAATAGGAGAAGCTGCTCAAAATGTCAAAGTTATAGACAAAAGTATTGAAGAAATTACTTATATAACAGGACAAAAACCAGTCATTACAAAAACAAAAAAATCTATAGCTGGCTTCAAAATAAGAGATAATATGCCAATAGGATTAAAAGTAACACTAAGAAAAGAAAAAATGTATGATTTCTTCAATAAATTAATCAATCTATCTTTGCCAAGGATTAGAGATTTTAGAGGTATAAGTAATCAGCAGTTTGATGGACGAGGTAATTATAATCTAGGTCTTAAAGAACAAATAATATTTCCTGAAATCAATTATGAACAAATTGATCATATTAGAGGAATGAATATTAATATAGTAACTACAGCAAAAAACGACAAAGAAAGCCTAGCTTTACTAAAAAAGTTCGGTATGCCTTTTAAATAAAAAACATAATTTAAACCCCACCAAGTATATTTACTTATGATAAATGATATTATATCAGATACCTTAACAAGAATAAGAAATGCAAATTTAGCAAAACATCAAATAGTACAAATACCAGCAACAAAGATGACAAGAAACATCGTTAAAGTGTTAAAAGAAGAAGGATTTATATATCAATTTGAGGAAATAATTGAAAACCTTAGAAATTATATAGTAATATCATTAAAATACAAGGGGAAAAATAAGCAGCCCATTATTACAGAATTAAAACGGATAAGTAAACCTGGTTTAAGGGTATATGCTAATCATAAAGAACTACCTAAAGTACTTGGAGGCATAGGTATAGCTATAATATCTACATCTCAAGGACTAATGACAGACAAATATGCAAGAAAGTATGGTTTAGGCGGAGAAGTCATTTGTTACATATGGTAAATTTAGAATAAATTAAATAAATAACGTATAAATTCTTATATAACATGTCAAGAATAGGAAAAAAAGTAATTATCATACCAGATACAACAGAAATAGAAATCAATAATTCAAATATATGCGTGAAAGGATCTAAAGGGGAACTATGCTACCAACTGCCAAAATCAATATCAATAAAACAACAAAAAAATCAACTTCAACTAACAAAAAATGACGAAACCAAGAAAACTAGAGAATTATATGGTTTATCACGAAGCATAATTAATAATATGATTTTAGGAGTATCAAAAGGATTTGAAAAAAAACTAGTAATTCAAGGAGTAGGATACAGATCTCAAATCGAAAACAATAATTTAATACTTAACGTCGGATATAGCCATCCTGTATGTATAGAACCACCAAAAGGCATTGATATTAAAGTGGAAAACAATACTAATATTTTTATATCGGGGATCAACAAAGAAACAGTAGGACAAACGGCAGCAACAATTAGAAATGTTAGACCTCCTGAGCCATATAAAGGTAAAGGAATTAAATATGAAAACGAAATAATAAGAAGAAAAGTTGGCAAAGCAGGGAAATAAAAAACAAGAAATATAAAATGCATAAAAGTAAATCTAAGAGACATAAAGTTTACATATTTAAATCAAATAAACATATCTATGCACATATCATAGATAATCACACAAATCAAATACTAACTAGTAGCTCAACTTTATCGAAAGAACTAACAAACAATACAAAATACACTAAAAACTGTAAAACAGCAGCACTTGTTGGTAAAAATATAGGAATAAAGCTAAAAAAGTTAGGAATACAACAAATAGTTTTTGATAGAGGTAAAAATATATACCATGGACAGATAAAAGCCCTAGCAGATGCAACAAGAAAAGAAGGAATTATTTTTTAGAATCTAAAAGTCATGAAAAGAAAAAGTACACGGAATAAAGAAGAAACAAATTGGGAAGAAAAAGTAGTACAGGTTAAAAGAGTTACAAAAGTAGTAAAAGGTGGTAAAAAACTCAGCTTTAGAGCTGTATTAGTAATTGGTAACGAGAATGGGCAAATAGGTGTTGGCGTTGGTAAAGCAAGTGATGTTATTGGAGCAGTTAAAAAAGGCGTGACAGACGCTAAAAAAAATATAATAGATATTCCTCTAACACAATATTATTCCATACCACATCCAATCCATGGGACATCGGGTGCTGCTAGAATTATATTAAGACCATCTGCAACAGGTTCCGGGGTAATTGCTGGAGGATCAACTAGAATAGTACTAGAACTAGCAGGTATAAAAAATATACTTGCTAAACAACTAGGATCCAAAAATACTTTGAATAACGCTAGAGCAACACTAAATGCATTGAGCAATCTACGAACTTTTAACGAAACAGCTGAAGATAGAAATATTAACCTCGAAAGACTATATCAGTAAAACATACCCACTAAGATGGAATATAAAAATAAATTAACGACCAAAGTAATAATTACAATCATTATTCTATTCATATCGAGAATTGGAATTTTCATACCTATACCAGGTATAGACCATCAAGGATTTAGTAATAATCTTGTAGATAATAAAATTATCAATTTTTTAAATATTTTTTCTGGCGGAGGTTTTTCTACCATAGGTGTTTTTAGCCTAGGTATAATACCATACATAAATTCATCAATCATTACAAAACTATTAGTTAAACTAGTACCACAATTAGAAGAAACACAGAAAAATGAAGGAGAAATAGGTAAACAAAAGATAATTCAAATAACGAGATATTTTACTGTAATATGGGCAATAATTCAAAGCTTATCAATCTCAATATGGATTAAACCATATACATTTAATTGGAATAACTCTTTTATAACTGATCTAATCATAATATTAACTACAGGATCAATAATAATGATGTGGTTTTCAGAACTAATAACAGAATATGGAATAGGTAATGGAGCCTCATTAATAATATTTCAAAATATTATTTCAAATATACCTAAAAACTTAGGTAATTACAGTAACATTAATACTTACAGCTTGCTCACAATAACATCGATAAGCACATTATGTATCATAATTTTAATGGTAAACATATTAATACAAGATAGTAAGAGAAAAGTTAACATTATTTCAACTAAACAATTAGGAGAAATAAATAACTTAGGAGAACAAAACTATATTCCACTTAAGTTAAATCAAGGCGGAGTAATGCCAATAGTATTTGCATCAGCAGTAATTGCATTACCACAATATGCAATGTATAATATAAGCCAACAAGAGTCATGGATTAGAACAATTATAAAACTGATATTAACAAATAATGTTATATATCTTTCGATATATTCTATACTTATAGTGATATTTAGCTTCTTTTATTCATCAATTATACTGAACCCTGAAGAAATCTCAGAAAACTTGCAAAAAATGGGCGCCAGCTTACCAAATATTAGACCCGGACAAGAAACAGTTAAATATTTACAAAGGATTATTAATAAACTGACATTAATAGGGTCATTATTTTTATTTTTTATAGCGCAATTACCATTTATAGTTTCAAAAACTACACAACTAAATATATTCCAAGGTCTAGGAACAACTTCATTATTAATACTAGTAGGTGTCGCAATTGATACAGCAAAACAAATTCAAATATATATAATTTCTGAACAATATGATAATATGATGGAATAAATAAAAAATTTTTAATCAATCATTTAAAAGTCAATATGAAAATAAGACCATCTGTAAAGAAAATGTGTGAAAAATGTAGAATAATAAGAAGACACAGAAAAGTAATGGTTATTTGTGAAAATCCTAAACATAAACAGAAACAAGGATAAACAGAAAGAATAAATAAATGGAGTACTTATGGCTAGAATCGAAGGTGTAGATCTACCTAAAAATAAAAGAATTGAAATTGGCTTAACACATATTTACGGTATCGGCATATCAAGATCTAAAGAAATTTTAGAAAACATTAACTTAGATAAAAATATTAAAGTTAAAGATCTAAATGACGAACAAATTATTTCTATGAGAAATATACTGAGTAATAATTACGAATTAGAAGGGAACTTGAAAAGACTAGAATCAATAAACATAAAGAGATTAATGGAAATAGGATCGTACAAAGGTAGAAGACATAGACTAAGTTTACCACTTAGAGGACAAAGAACTAGAACAAATGCAAGAACAAGAAGAGGTACAAAAAAAACTATAGCCGGTAAAAAGAAAGCTCCGAGAAAATAAAAAAGATAAAATTTACTAGAGCAAAAATATAAAAATGGCAAGACAAATAAAAAAAAGTCAGAACAAAAAAAGAAAAAACATAGTTAATGGAATTACACATATTCAATCTACCTTTAATAATACAATTATTACAATTACAGATTTACAGGGAGAAACAATAACATGGTCTTCATCTGGAAACAGTGGATTTAAAGGAGCGAAGAAAAGTACACCATTTGCAGCACAAACAGCAGCAGAAAAAGCTGCAAAATCTGCTTTAGAAGCTGGCATAAAACAAACAGAGGTACTCATTAATGGACCAGGTGCTGGTAGAGAGACAGCAATTCGGGCAATACAAGCAACTGGCATAGAAATAACATTAATTAAGGATATTACACCCATACCACATAATGGATGCAGACCACCAAAAAAACGTAGAGTTTAGAAAAAAACTATAAATACTAATAAGTAAAAACAAATACATGACTCATTTTCAAATAGAATGCATCGAGTCAAAAACCAAAGGTGCAAGAGAACAATACGGACACTTTGTTTTAGAATCACTAAAAAAAGGACAGGGAATTACTGTAGGAAATTCACTTAGAAGAACTATATTATCTGATTTAAAAGGAACAGCAATAGTAGCTGTTAGAATAGCAGGTGTAAATCATGAATTTTCAACTATTACAGGAGTTCGTGAAGACGTATTAGAAATAATTTTAAATTTAAAAGAAGTAATCTTAAAAAGCTATAGCACAGAAGCACAAATAGGAAGAATTAAGGTACAAGGACCAGCAATTGTAACAACAGGATTATTTGATTTACCACCAGAAATTGAAATAATAGACCCTAAGCAGTATATAGCAACAGTATGTAATAATACTATATTTGAAATGGAATTCAAAATTGAACAAGGACACGGATATCGTTTAGTCGATAAAGGAGTAGACAATAAATCTATAGACTTTCTACAAATTGATGCAGTATTTATGCCAACTAAAAAAATTAACTATAGAATAGAAGAACAAAAAACAGACTTAACTGAAACAACAGAAAAATTATTTATAGAAATATGGACTAATGGAAGCATATCGCCACAAGAAGCAATTAGTGAAGGAGCAAAAATATTAACAAATTTATTTTATCCACTTACAAACATTAACTTTAAAATACAAAACAACGAGATTGAAAATAAAGAAAAAAAAATTAACCAAATCTTAATAGAAGAATTGCAATTATCTGTACGTGCTTATAATTGCTTAAAAAGAGCACAAATTCATTCAATTGCAGATCTACTGGACTATTCACATGAAGAATTACTAGAAATAAAAAACTTTGGACAAAAATCAGCTGACGAAGTAATCGAAGCACTAAAAAACAAACTAGATATACATCTACCACAAGAAAAAATTTAACATGAAGCAACAGAACAGAATAAAAAATATAAATAAAACATTTACAAAAGGGATAACCGTAAACTTAACATGGTATCTTGTAGATGCAAAAGAAAAAAATTTGGGTAGACTAAGTAGTAGAATCGCACAAATACTAATGGGAAAAGATATCAAGGAATATGCACCATTTCAAGAAAGTAACAAACAAATCATTATAATAAATTCAAAATATATCAATGTAACAGGAAAAAAAGATAAACAAAAAATTTATAAAAGACATTCAGGAAAACCTGGTGGACTAAAAGCAGAGACTTTTAATAAACTAAAAACTAGAATACCAAATAGAATAATAGAACATTCAATCAGGGGAATGCTACCTAAAAATAACTTAGGAAGAAAACTATTCAAAAAACTAAAAATTTATTCAGAGAATCAACATCCACATGCAGCACAAAAACCAATAGAGTTAAATATCAAATAAAACTATATGTTAAATCCACAACAAAATAAAGTTATATATTCAGGGACAGGGAGAAGAAAGACTTCTATAGCAAGGGTACAAATTATACCTGGATCAGGAAAACTAATCATCAATGGATTACCAGGAGAATCATATTTACAATTCAGTCCAAATTACTTAAGAATATCATGCACACCATTAAACGTATTGGGACTAAACAAAGAATACGACATATATGTTAAAGCAGAAGGGGGAGGACTGACGGGTCAGGCAGATGCAATTAGGCTAGGGTTAGCAAGAGCATTATGCAGCATTAATCCAGAAAACCGACTAATGCTTAAATCCGAAGGACTTCTTAGTAGAGATGCAAGAATAAAAGAACGAAAAAAATATGGATTACGTAAAGCAAGAAAAGCCCCACAATATTCTAAAAGATAATTATATTATTAATATAGTAATAATTTTAATTCATCATAATAGATAAATAAAGTAACTTATGGCAAAAAAAAACATTCATCCACAATGGTATAAGGAATCTAAAGTTTACTGTGATGGTAAGCACATAATGACAGTAGGTTCAACAAGAGAAATCTTGAATGTAGATATATGGTCAGGTAATCATCCCTTTTTCACTGGGTCACAAAGAATTATAGACACTGAGGGAAGAGTTGAAAAATTTATGAAAAAATATAAGATTAAATAACACTATTTCATAACAAGTTTGACACCAAACTATACAATATTTATAATATAGAAGATATTCAAAGCTAAATAGAAAATGCCAACAATCCAACAGTTAGTAAGATCAGAGAGAAAAAAAGATAAGAAAAAAACTAAATCTCCAGCATTAAAATCTTGCCCACAGAGACGAGGAGTATGCACTAGAGTATATACAACAACACCAAAAAAACCTAATTCTGCATTACGTAAAGTAGCTAGAGTAAGACTAACTTCAGGTTTTGAAGTAACTGCATATATACCTGGTATTGGACATAATATTCAAGAACATTCAGTAGTACTAATCAGAGGAGGACGTGTAAAAGACTTACCTGGAGTTAGATATCACGTAGTGAGAGGAACATTAGACTCAGCAGGAGTAAAAGATAGAACAAATAGCAGATCAAAATATGGAGCTAAAAAACAGAAAAAGTAGGTAAAATAAAATAAGTATATGTCGAGAAGAAATATAGCCAAAAAAAGAGTTATTCATCCTGATGCAATATATAACAGCAGATTAATTAATATGTTAACAGTACGCATATTGAAAGATGGAAAAAAAGGACTAGCACAAAAAATTATATATAAATCACTGGATTTTATATATAATAAAACAGAAGAAGATCCACTGAAAATACTTGAAAAAGCTGTACGCAATACAACACCATTAGTTGAAGTGAAAGCTAGAAGAGTAGGAGGATCGACCTATCAAGTACCTATGGAAGTAAGAGCCTATAGAGGTACAAATTTAGCTCTAAAATGGATCACAAAATTCGCCACAGATAGAACAGGAAATAGTATGTCCATCAAATTAGCTAACGAGATAATCGATGCTTCAAATGAGAATGGAAATGCAGTAAGAAAAAGAGAAGAAACACATAGAATGGCAGAAGCAAACAAAGCTTTTGCACATTATCGCTATTAAAAAAAATAATAAAAGGAAAAATAAATATGGCACGTGAAAAATTTGAGAGAAAGAAACCGCACGTCAATATAGGTACAATAGGACATGTAGATCATGGAAAAACAACACTTACAGCAGCAATATCAGCAACATTGGCTGCAGCTAATCAAGGACAAGCAAAAAAATTTGATGAAATAGACGCAGCACCAGAGGAAAAAGCCAGGGGCATTACAATTAATACTGCACATATTGAATATGAAACAGAAAATAGACATTATGCACATGTAGATTGCCCTGGACACGCAGACTATGTAAAAAATATGATAACTGGTGCAGCACAAATGGATGGAGCAATACTAGTAGTATCGGCTGTAGATGGAGCTATGCCACAAACAAGAGAACACATACTACTAGCAAAACAAGTTGGAGTACCAAATATCGTAGTATTTTTGAATAAGCAAGACCAAGTAGAAGACGAGGAATTAAGTGAATTAGTGGAATTAGAAGTAAGAGAACTCTTAGAAAAATATGATTTTCCGGGAGACACAATACCCTTTGTAGCAGGGTCAGCATTACGTGCATTGGAAATAGTAACAGAAAATGGAAGCACACAACGCGGAGAAAACGAATGGGTAGACAAAATTCACATGTTAATGGATGCTGTTGACTCATATATACCAACACCACAAAGAGATATCGAAAAAACTTTTCTTATGGCTGTAGAAGATGTATTTTCTATAACAGGACGAGGAACTGTAGCAACAGGAAGAATTGAAAGAGGGATTATAAAAGTAGGAGACACAATTGAAATAGTAGGATTACAGGACACTAGAACAACAACAATAACTGGACTAGAAATGTTCCAAAAAACGCTAGACGAAGGCATGGCAGGTGACAACATTGGTATACTTCTAAGGGGTATACAAAAAGGGGATATACAGAGAGGTATGGTTCTTGCACAACCAGGAACAATTACACCACATACAAAGTTTGAAGCTGAAGTATATATTCTTACAAAAGAAGAAGGGGGGAGACATACTCCATTTTTCACAGGATATAGGCCACAATTTTATGTAAGAACAACAGATGTAACTGGAACAATAAGTGAATTTACAGCAGACGATGGTTCTACAGCAGAAATGGTAATGCCTGGAGACAGAATTAAAATGAGTGCAGAATTAATACAACCAATAGCTATAGAACAAGGTATGAGATTTGCTATTAGAGAAGGAGGCAGAACTGTCGGAGCAGGAGTAGTGTCAAAAATACTAAAATAATAGCAAATAATGTAAAAAATATGGAAAATGACAAGACAAGTAAAATCAGAATTAAGTTAAAAGCATATAATCCAATACTGCTAAAAACATCTTGTGAAAATATTTTAAATACAACAAGCAGGACTGAAACAAAAGCCATTGGTCCTATATCAATACCAACTAAACGCAAAATATACTGCGTATTAAGATCACCACACGTTGATAAAGATTCACGAGAACATTTTGAAATAAGGATACATACTAAAATTATAGACCTAAATCAACCATCTACCCAAACAATTGATGCACTGATGAAACTAAACATCCCTGCCGGAGTAGATGTAGAAGTAAAATTATAAAGGACATATTTAATCATTGAGTTTGATAAAGTTGACTATTTAATTAATAGTATAATAATTTTATCAAACTTACAAAATAATTAATATAAGCCCTCTTCCTGATGAGTCTTAATAGAACAATCACTTCTTGGATAAGCAACACATGTTAAAACAAAACCTTCACTTATTTGATCTGCATCTAAAAAAGATTGATCTGACTGATCTACTTCACCTTCAACGACAATTCCCGCACAAGTAGAACACGCACCAGCACGACATGAATAAGGAAGATCAAGACCTTCATCTTCTGCAGCATCTAAAATATAAATACCTTCATCACATTTAAGATTTATTTCAGCCTCGTCATCTGTTATTAAAGTTACATTGTACTCTGCCATCAAATTATCTCCTTAATAAAAATTATAAAACACACTATAAACATTTATATGCGAAATCAATAAAACAGTATACAACAAAAAAATGTATTCTAGTGTATAAACTTAAAAAAATATCTTAAGCTAATTATATTAAAGCATAAAATTCAAGATAAATAAAAAAATAATACCTAAATCTGATAAACATTCTATTAAATTGCAAAATTATATAAATACTATAGGCGATATAGTAAACAAAAATTATTTAACAAGATGAAGTAAATAATTAATACATAAATCTAAATGCTTAATATACTACTTCGATAAGCAGTAATAAAACTAGAACGTATAATAAACTTGAAATTATGAAACAAATAATAAATTTAAAACCTCAAAAAAAAATATATATCAACAAAAACAAATCTATTAAATATACAGAAATAAATGCTATAGTTAATAGACTTTACCTACAAACTTACAGGAGGCCTTCAAGTATAATAATTCAACTAATACAGCCACTACTTTGGTTAATATTATTCGGAGCACTTTTCCAAAATGCACCAATAAATTTATTTAGCAATGACAGTATAAATATAAAATACAAAGAATTTTTAAACCCAGGAATTATTATATTTACAACATTTAATGGTGCAATTAATTCTGGTCTACCAATTATATTCGATAGGGAATATGGATTTCTGAATAGAGTTTTAACATCACCTATAGTCAACAAAAAATCGTTAATATATTCATGCATCATACATACTTGTTTAATCACTAATTTACAAGTTGTAATTATAATACTTTTTAATACATTTCAAATAAAAAACATACCTACAATATATGAACTAATTACTATACTCATAACAAGTACATTAATAATTACAAATACGTCTGGTATTAGTATTTGTAATGCATTTATTTTGCCAGGTCACATTGAGTTTATAGCTTTAACTACATTATTCATTAATTTACCAACACTATTTATAAGTACAGCACTAGCACCACTATCATTTATGCCATACTGGTTACAAATTATAGTATGCATGAATCCACTAACATATGCTGTTGAAATAATCAGACAAAGTAAATTAGTTGGATTAATATCACTCAATACACAAATTATTGATACTATATGGTTACAAATACATGTTAAAGAAAGTATAATTATCCTACTAGTAGTAAATATAATTAGCTTTATATTGGTCAATAAAGTTATTAAGTATAAATACGATTAAATTATATAAAAAATGTTATACTATACTTTAATATATATCAAAAATAGTTACTCAATATAAATGACACGTAAGAAAAGCAAATTATTGGAATTTTACAAAAAAAGGAGTGATGTCACCCTATGGCACTACCATGGTATCGCGTGCATACAGTTGTTCTAAATGATCCTGGACGCTTAATTTCTGTACATCTAATGCATACGGCATTGGTATCAGGATGGGCAGGATCAATGGCCCTTTATGAATTAGCAATTTTCGATCCATCAGATCCGGTCTTAAATCCAATGTGGCGACAAGGCATGTTTGTAATGCCATTCATGACTAGAATAGGAGTTACAGATTCATGGGGAGGCTGGAGTATTACTGGGGAAAATGTATCTAATCCTGGTCTATGGAGCTTCGAAGGTGTAGCAATAACGCATATAGTACTTTCAGGGATGCTATTTTTAGCATCAATATGGCACTGGGTATACTGGGACCTAGAACTGTTCAGAGACCCAAGAACAGGTGAACCAGCATTAGATTTACCTAAAATTTTCGGTATACATTTACTTTTATCTAGCTTACTATGTTTTGGCTTCGGTGCGTTCCATACAACAGGACTATTTGGACCTGGAATATGGGTATCTGACGCATACGGAATTACAGGCAAAGTACAACCAATTGCACCAGCATGGGGACCAGATGGATTTAATCCCTTTAACCCTAGTGGAGTAGCATCTCACCATATAGCAGCAGGTACAGTTGGCATATTAGCGGGATTATTCCATTTAACAGTAAGACCACCTCAAAGATTATACAGAGCATTAAGAATGGGCAATATAGAAACGGTACTCTCTAGCAGCATTTCAGCTGTTTTTTTTAGCGCATTCGTAACGTGTGGAACAATGTGGTATGGATCTGCAACAACACCAATAGAACTATTTGGGCCAACTAGATACCAATGGGATAGTGGCTACTTTCAACAAGAAATAGAGAGGAGAGTAGAAAACTCATTAAACGAAGGATCAACACCAGAAGAAGCATGGTCAAAAATACCAGATAAATTAGCATTCTACGACTATATAGGCAATAATCCAGCAAAAGGTGGACTCTTCAGGGCAGGACCAATGGATAAAGGAGATGGAATAGCAGAAGCGTGGTTAGGACATCCTATATTTCAAGATAAAGAAGGAAGAGAATTAACTGTAAGAAGAATGCCTGCATTTTTCGAGACATTTCCAGTAATACTTGTAGATAAAGACGGTATAATTAGAGCCGATATACCATTTAGAAGAGCTGAATCTAAATATAGTATTGAACAAGTAGGGGTCACAGTTAATTTTTATGGTGGCAAACTAAATGGAAAAACATTTACAGATGCACCAAGCGTAAAAAAATATGCACGTAAAGCGCAACTTGGTGAAGTATTTGAATTTGATCGAACTACTCTAGAGTCGGATGGCGTTTTCAGAAGTAGTCCGAGAGGATGGTTCACTTTTGGCCATGCAAATTTCGCTTTAATATTCTTCTTTGGCCATTTATGGCACGGCTCAAGAACTATATTCAGAGACGTTTTTGCTGGAATAGGGGCAGAAGTTACAGAACAAGTAGAGTTTGGAGCATTCCAAAAACTAGGTGACAGAAGTAGTAAAAAACAAGGTGCAGTATAAAAATATCTTTAGTTGTAGTTATTATATTAAAATCTTATAGGACAATAAAATGGAAGCATTAGTATATGTATTTTTACTAGTTGGAACATTAATGGTAATCTTTTTCGCAATATTTTTTAGAGACCCACCAAGAATAGCTAAATAAAAAATCTATATTATAATTAATAAGAATGCAAAATTTTTATTTGCATTCTTATTAACATAAATAAGTCTTTAGCCTGAAATATAAAAAATTTAAGAATTACTCTTCATGTTCTTCAAATGGATCTCTTAATTCTTTGGAAACAGGACCAAAAGAAATATATATAGAATAACCCGTAACACCAAGCAATAAACTTAAAATAAAAATACTAAGAACTGTTGCAATTTCCATTAATTAACTATAAATAGAATAAATTTACTTTTATAATATGATTATAAATCTTATTAATTAAACAAATCTATAGAAAATATCATGGCTTTAAGAACTAGGTTAGGAGAAATATTACGACCATTAAATTCTGAATATGGTAAAGTTGCTCCAGGATGGGGAACTACACCTATTATGGCAGTATTTATGCTATTGTTTTTTTTGTTTCTACTAATCATTTTACAAATTTATAATTCTTCACTAATATTAGAAAATGTAGATGTGGATTGGGCAACTCTAGGCAGCTAATCTAATCATGTAAGGACAAGCATCAAAAATGAAATGTTATAAAACAACATAAATTATTTATTATGCTTGTCCCCATACAATATAAAAACTAATTAACTACAATTAACTCATTTTCACTAAAATTATTGCTATTAACCCCACTATAAGTACATTTAACAAAACGAACCAAAACAGGATACTTTATACCCTTATCAACTTTAACAATAACACCTGTATCTTGATACCAATAGGACTCTTTTCTTAAAACTTTAACCTTAGAACCTTTCTGAAACATATATAAATAATACTTAAAAAACAAAAGATCATTCACTTCTATAATAATCTATAAGTTAATATAAAAATTATTTTAAAATTATTTTAAAAACTTTTGTAAACTATTTTTTCACATAAGAGTTGCCTATAAAATAACAAAGATGTTACATTCATGTAAATAATTTTTTTTTAAGGATCACTAACAATGAAATTTTCTTGGAAGAACTTATTACTATGGTCTTTGCCTATCATTGTAATATCTTTTTTTATTTGGCAAGGCTTATTCGCACCAGTTACAAACAACAACAATAATAATATTGCTAGTTCGAGAATGACGTACGGAAGATTTCTAGAATATATAGATATGGGATGGGTAAAAAAAGTAGATTTATATGAAAATGGACACACAGCTATCATAGAAGCAGTTGGACCAGAATTAGGTAATAGAATTCAAAAAATCAGAGTTGAATTACCTGTAACTGCACCTGAACTTATCACCAAACTCAAAAATCAAGGGATAGATCTAGATGCACACCCAATAAAAAACAATACAGCTATATGGAACCTTATAGGAAATTTATTCTTCCCATTACTACTAATAACTAGTTTAACACTATTATTTAGAAGATCAAACAACACAACAGGTGGACCAGGACAAGCTATGTCTTTTGGTAAATCAAAGGCATTATTTCAAGTAGAAGCAAAAACAGGGATCATCTTCGATGATGTAGCAGGAATAGATGAAGCTAAAGAAGAATTTGAAGAAATAGTAACATTTTTAAAAAAACCTGAATACTTTACTTCAGTTGGAGCGAAAATTCCTAAAGGAGTATTACTTATTGGTCCTCCAGGTACAGGTAAAACATTATTAGCCAAGGCTATAGCTGGCGAAGCCAATGTTCCTTTCTTTAGTATATCAGGATCAGAGTTTGTTGAAATGTTCGTAGGAGTAGGTGCTTCAAGAGTAAGAGATTTATTTAAGAAAGCAAAAGAAAATGCACCGTGTATAATATTTATAGACGAAATAGATGCAGTTGGAAGACAAAGAGGAACAGGTATAGGAGGAGGTAATGATGAACGGGAACAAACACTAAACCAATTACTTACTGAGATGGATGGCTTTGAAGGCAATACAGGTATAATTGTAGTAGCAGCAACCAATAGAGCCGATATTTTAGATTCAGCATTATTACGCCCTGGAAGATTCGATAGACAAGTTAACGTAGATATACCTGATTTTAAAGGTAGATTAGCAATTTTAAATGTTCACTCTAGGAACAAAAAAATAGACCCTAAAGTGTCATTATCAATTATAGCCAGAAGAACACCTGGATTTTCTGGTGCAGATTTAGCAAACTTACTCAATGAAGCAGCAATTTTAACTGCAAGAGAAAGAAAAAATAGAATCACATTAAAAGAAATAGACCAAGCAATAGACAGAATAATTGCAGGAATGGAAGGAACAGCTTTAGTAGACAGTAAAAGCAAAAGACTTATAGCATATCACGAAGTTGGACACGCTATCATAGGCACAATGTTAAAAGACCATGAAAATGTACAAAAGGTCACATTAATACCTCGAGGACAAGCAAGAGGTCTAACTTGGTTTACGCCATCTGAAGATCAAAGTCTAATATCAAGGTCGCAAATTAAAGCAAGAATCATGGGTGCATTAGGCGGAAGAGCAACTGAACAAATTGTTTTTGGAGAATCAGAAATTACAACTGGAGCTGGAAATGATTTACAACAAGTAACATCAATGGCTAGACAAATGGTAACACGTTTTGGTATGTCTAACATAGGACCATTATCTCTAGAAAACGAAGGCTCTAATCCATTCTTAGGTAGAGGAATGGGCAATACGAATGATTACTCGGATGAAATAGCAATAAAAATAGATCAGCAAATAAAAAACATTGTAGAAGAATGCTATCAAAATACAGTAAAAATTATCAAAAGCAACAGAATAATTATAGATAAATTAGTAGATATTCTTATAGAAAAAGAAACCATTGATGGCGATGAATTTAGGAAAATTATTAAACATTATACTGAGATACCAGAAAAAATTTAAATACCATAATTTATATTTATAGGCATATTTCAACGAGACTGACGGGATTCGAACCCGCAACTTCCGCCGTGACAGGGCGGTGCTCTAACCAATTGAACTACAGTCCCAAGATTACTAACAATAGTAATTTCTATTTCACAAAAATGTCAACTACAAATTAAAAGGAGAAGAAGGGATTCGAACCCTCGGTATAATGATAATTATACAACAGATTAGCAATCTATCGCTTTAAACCTCTCAGCCACTTCTCCAAGTATAATTACCAAAAACTTTTAGATGGCTCAGGCGGGACTTGAACCTGCGACCTTGGGCTTATGAGTCCCCTGCTCTAACCAACTGAGCTACTGAGCCAGTAATACCCAAACACAAATATAACACGCAATTAAAAAATAAACAAACTTAATACTATAAAACAATCATTGAACCAACTCTATCATACGTCAATAACTCATGCAATAAAGAATGCTTAATACGACCATCAATAATATGAGCTGACTTTACATTACCATTTAAAGCATCTACACAGCATTGGACTTTAGGAATCATGCCACCAGAAATGACATTATTAGATTTCAAAGATTTTATACTCTCTAGATTAAGATCCTTAATCAAAGTAGAAGAATCATTTAAATCCAAAAGAACGCCTGGTATATCAGTTAATAAAACTAACTTTTCTGCTTTAATAGCAACAGCAATTGAACTAGCAATAGTATCTGCATTGATATTATATTTATTACCACTATAATCAGAAGCAACACTTGAAATAACAGGTACAAATCTATTAGATAATAGTAAATTTAAAAGTTTAGGATTAACTGAATCCACGCGACCAGTCAAGTTAATACTAGAATCAAACATAGAAGACGCAGTAACTAAATTCGCATCTTGACCAGATAAACCTACAGAATTAATACTATTTTGATTAAATAAAGACACTAATTGTTTATTAACTTTACCGACTAAAACCATTTCAACAATCTCCATTGTTTGTGAATCAGTGATTCTAACACCATTTTCAAATAAAGGTTTAATATTTAACTTATTTAACCAGTGATTAATAAACATACCTCCACCATGAACTAAAACAATATTAATACCCAAATAATATAACAAAGATAAATCTTTAATTACCTGTGACTGTAAAGAGGAATCCTGCATAGCCGAACCACCATATTTAATAACAAAAGTAGAACCAATATACTTATTAATTAAAGATAAAGTATCATTTGAAAAGTAAAAACGATCAGTCATAGAGTTATTTGACATTTAAATATTTCTTTACTATTAATAATGAATTTAATAATAAAATAGATTAAAGATAAACATAAACAATATAATAAAACATTATGTCAAGTTTTTGGGAAAATTTAGATAAATTTCCAAGATTTTTAATAAGCGTATTAGCGGGGTTTTTCTTGACGACTTTTAAGACATTTTTTAAGCAATTAAAAAACACAAAAAGTAAAATTAGTTTGATAGTCGTAATAACAATTATTATAATAACTACGTACACTATAATAAAGAAAATGACTGGTATAGAATAAAAAATTAGACATATATAATATATATATATATCATTTTTGGGAGGTTTATGTTTTCTTCAGGTTTTGTAACTGGTTCTTTTGCTCTTCTTGATAGTTTGATTAGAAATGGTACTTCATATATTTTTGGTTATCCTGGTGGAGCTATACTACCCATCTATGATGAGTTGTTTGATTGGGAGAAAAGTCATTTAGTTAAACATATTTTATGTAGGCATGAACAAGGTGCTGTTCATGCTGCTGATGGTTATGCTAGATCTTCTGGTAATGTTGGTGTTTGTTTTGCTACTTCTGGCCCTGGTGCAACCAATTTAGTCACTGGTATAGCAACTGCTCAAATGGATTCTGTTCCAATGGTTTTAATAACTGGTCAGGTTGCTCGTCCCTTTATTGGTACTGATGCTTTTCAAGAAGTTGATATTTTTGGTATAACTCTACCTATAGTAAAACATTCCTATATTGTTAGGGATCCTGGAGACATCAGTAGAATTGTTTCTGAGGCCTTCTATATAGCAACTCATGGAAGACCTGGACCCGTTTTAATTGATTTTCCTAAGGATGTCGGTTTAGAAAAATTTAAGTATCAATTTTTTTCTAGACTTAGTGTCTCTTTGCCAGGTTGCAAACCTACTATACCAGTTAGAAAAAAATTATTTCCAAAGTTTTTAGACTTAATTCAACAGTCTAATCAGCCTGTTTTGTATGTTGGGGGGGGGGCCATTATTTCTAACGCTTCAGATTCTATTAAAGAATTTTCTGATTTATTTCAAATACCAATTACTACTACACTCATGGGTAAGGGAATTATCTCTGAAAATGGTACATTGTCTTTAGGTATGTTGGGTATGCACGGTACTGCTTATGCTAACTTTGCAGTTAGCGAATGTGATTTACTTATTGCTTTGGGTACACGTTTTGATGATAGAGTTACTGGAAAGCTGGATGAATTTGCTTGTAATGCTCAAGTTGTTCATATTGATATTGATCCTGCTGAAGTTGGTAAAAATAGAATACCGCAAGTTGCTATCGTTGGTGATGTTAATAATGTTTTGACTGAATTCATTTCTTATGTTTCTTCTAGTACCAATTTTATAGAGAATAAAGATAGAACTAGTTCTTGGAATCAGAGAATTTATCTTTGGAAGCAACAGTATCCCTTATTAGTGCCAAAGAATGTTGATTTTTTATCTCCACAGGAGGTTTTGGATAGTATTACTAAACTTGAACCGGATGCTTATTTTACAACGGATGTAGGTCAGCATCAAATGTGGGCTGCTCAATTTATTAATGTATTGCCTAGACATTGGATGTCTAGTGCTGGTTTAGGTACTATGGGTTATGGTTTACCTTCTGCTATAGGTGTACAAATAGCTCAACCAAATAACAAAGTTATCTGTATTAGTGGTGATGCGAGTTTTCAGATGAATTTACAGGAACTTGCTACTATTTCACAATATAATTTACCTATTAAAATCATAATTATAAATAATAAATGGCAAGGTATGGTTCGTCAATGGCAACAAGCTTTTTATCGCGAGAGATATTCTCATTCCAATATGGAAAAAGGTTCACCTGATTTTGTTAAACTAGCACAAGCTTTTGGTTTATTTGGACTTAAAGTCGAATTTAGAAAAGATCTGGATAATATCTTAAAGCTTTTTAGTGACTATAAAGGACCAGTTATTTTAGATTGTAGAGTAAGAGAAGAAGAAAATTGTTATCCAATGGTTGCTCCAGGTAAAAGTAATTCTCAGATGATAGGTTTATCTAAGAGTAGTTATTCTAGTAACACTAATTCTAAGTTACATTTTAACGCATAAAAATTATTGATTTATAATGTGTATGTTTATTTTTTTGTAGTCTATTTTTAAAATTAAATTGGGCCGGGTTGGATTTGAACCAACGTAGGCTAAGCCAGTGGATTTACAGTCCACCCCCATTAACCGCTCGGGCACCGACCCTTATATTTTTTCATCTATATTCCAGTAAATTGTACTAAATTTTTTTATAAAAATCAAATAATGTAAATAGTATTTATTGGATATTTAGTTTTTATTTAGGTTTATTTATTTTTTGGATACAACTGGATTTGAACCAGTGTCTTTCACGATGTCAGCGTGATACTCTGACCAACTGAGTTATGTATCCTTATATTTTTTGCTATTTAAATTTTTGTTTTAATCTAGTTGCTTTTCCTGATCTATTGCGTAAGTAGTAAAGTTTAGATCGTCTGATTTTAGATTTGCGTATAACTTCAATATTTATTATTTTAGGTGAGTGTACAAGATATATTTTTTCTACACCTATATTTTGTATTATTTTTCTTATTGTAATAGTGTGGTTTAATCTTGTGTTTTTTTTACATATAACAACACCTTCTGATATTTGTATTCTTTCTTTATTACCTTCCTGTATAATTTTTTTTACTTTAACAGTATCTCCAATATCAACTTTAGTTACATTATCTTTTATGTATTTTTTCTCAAGTTGTTGTATTATTTTATTATATATAATTTTATTTTTAATCATTTTGTGTTTGTTTTTTCTTTTACATATCTATTCTATTTAAAATTTGTTTAGTTAGTCAACTATTTTTTATTTTATTTTTTTTATTCTTGTGCTATAATTTTATACTATCAAAGGTAACTAAATTTTTCTGTTTCTAATGTTTGTATGTTTGAACGCTTTACCGAAAAGGCTATTAAAGTTATTATGTTGGCTCAAGAAGAAGCAAGAAGATTGGGACATAACTTTGTTGGCACAGAGCAAATATTATTAGGTTTAATTGGTGAAGGTACTGGTATTGCTGCTCAAGTACTTAAGTCAATGAATGTTAATTTAAAAGATGCTCGAATTGAAGTAGAAAAAATTATTGGACGTGGTTCAGGATTTGTTGCAGTTGAAATTCCATTTACACCAAGAGCTAAAAGGGTTTTAGAGCTATCTTTAGAAGAAGCAAGACAACTTGGACATAATTATATTGGTACAGAGCATTTATTGATGGGATTAGTTAGAGAAGGAGAAGGTGTAGCTGCTAGAGTTTTAGAGAATTTAGCTGTTAATGTTTCATCTATTAGGTCCGAAGTTATTCAGATGCTAGGAGATAATGCTGATGCAAGTGCATCAGGTAGTACTAATGTTCAAACTAGAAGCAAAACACCTACCTTAGAAGAATTTGGTTCTAATCTTACTGAACTAGCCGTAGAGGGGGTTCTTGATCCAGTTGTTGGTAGACAAAAAGAAATAGAAAGAGTTATACAGATTTTGGGTCGTCGTACAAAAAATAATCCAGTTTTAATAGGCGAACCAGGTGTTGGCAAAACAGCAATTGCAGAAGGTTTAGCTCAAAGAATTGCTAATAGAGACATTCCATCAATATTGGAAGATAAATTAGTTATTACTTTAGATGTTGGTTTACTTGTTGCAGGTACCAAATACCGTGGTGAATTTGAAGAACGCTTAAAGCGTATTATGGATGAAATTAAGTCAGCTAATAATGTTATTTTAGTTATAGATGAAGTGCATACTTTAATTGGCGCTGGTGCTGCTGAAGGTGCTATTGACGCAGCGAATTTATTAAAACCTGCTCTGGCACGTGGAGAATTGCAATGTATTGGTGCAACTACATTAGAAGAATATCGTAAGCATATTGAAAAAGATGCTGCCCTTGAGCGTCGTTTTCAACCAGTTTTGGTTGGTGAACCAAGTGTTGAAGAAACGATTGAAATTTTGTTTGGTTTGAGAGATAGATATGAAAAGCATCATCAGTTAAAGATGTCTGATGAGGCTTTAGCTGCTGCTGCTAAGTACGCTAATCAATATATTTCTGATAGATTTTTGCCCGATAAAGCTATTGATTTGATAGATGAAGCTGGTTCGCGAGTACGTTTATTAAATTCTCAGTTGCCTCCAGCAGCACGTGAATTGGATAGAGAGTTAAGAACTGTACTAAAAACAAAGGATGAAGCTATAAGAGCTCAAAAATATGAAAAAGCAGAGCAATATAGAACAAGAGAAATGGAAATAAAAGCTCAAATTGCTGCTATTGCTCAAAGTAAAACTTCTGAACCGGATCTCAAAATAGATGATCCTATTGTGACTGAGGATGATATTGCGGAAATTGTTGCTTTTTGGACAGGTATTCCTGTTACTAAACTAACTAAGAGTGAATCTGAAAAATTAATGCATATGGAGGAAACACTTCATGGTCGTATCATTGGTCAGGAAGAAGCTGTTGTTGCTGTTTCTAGAGCCATTAGGCGTGCTAGGGTTGGATTAAAGAACCCTAATCGTCCTATAGCAAGCTTTATTTTTTCTGGCCCTACTGGTGTTGGTAAGACGGAGTTGACTAAGGCATTAGCTTCATATTTTTTTGGTGCTCAAGAAGCTATGGTTAGATTGGATATGTCTGAATATATGGAAAGACATACTGTTTCTAAGCTTATTGGTTCGCCTCCTGGTTATGTAGGTTATAGTGAAGGAGGATACCTCACAGAAGCTGTCAGAAAAAGACCTTACACAGTAATTCTTTTTGATGAAATAGAAAAAGCTCATCCTGACATTTTTAATTTACTTCTTCAGATTTTAGAAGATGGTAGATTGACTGATGCTAAAGGACGTACTATTGATTTTAAAAATACCTTGTTAATTATGACTTCGAATATTGGCTCAAAAGTTATTGAAAAAGGTGGGGGTAGTTTAGGTTTTGAGTTAGGAGAATCTGAAGTAGAATCTCAGTACAATCGTATTCGTTCTCTAGTTAATGAGGAATTAAAGCAGTATTTTCGTCCAGAATTTCTAAATAGATTAGATGAGATTATTGTATTTAGACAACTTAGTAAAGAAGAAGTACGTGAAATAGCTAATTTAATGTTAAATGAAGTTTTCGATCGTATTAAGCAGCAAGATATAGAATTAAGTGTAACAGAGCGATTTAAAAATAGATTAGTTGATGAGGGTTATAATCCAAGTTATGGTGCTCGTCCTTTACGTCGCGCAGTAATGCGTTTATTAGAAGATAGTTTAGCAGAAGAAGTCTTAGCTGGTAAAATTAAAAGTGGTGATAGTGCAGTTGTAGATGTTGCTGATGATGGTCAAGTCAAAGTTCTTTTGGGTGATAAATTAGGTGTATAGTATATAGATGATTGACAGATGAATATATGTATTTTAAAAACTTTTTAATTATATATATTCATATTCTCTTACAAATTTTTGATTTTTAATATGCCAGGAACCAGACTTGAACTGGTGACACGAGGATTTTCAGTCCACTGCTCTACCTACTGAGCTATCCCGGCTAATACATAAGATTATTATATGATATTTATTGATTTATTACTACATATTTTCTTAGATTTATTGCTCAATGTAACTAGTTTTAGTTTTATTGTTTTTGCTAAATTCATTAAATTCCATTGTTTCAGGTTTAAATAAAATTTCACAGTAACCAGTGTAACCATTCCTATTTTTGCATATTTTTATATCTATCGTTTTTTCTCCGATTTGATTATTTTCTTCTGTTTTATTATTTAACATTATAATGATGTCCGAATCTTGTTCTATTGAATTATGTAAAATAGTGTTATTTGATAAAAAGTGAAATTTATTATTAAAGTTGATATCATATGTTGTACACGGTTTATTAATTAATATTTGTTTCATGTAAGTTTTATCTATAATTGTTTTATAGTTATTGAATTGAATGAGTTTTTTATTTATTTTGCTATATGGAGTTGATATACTAACTTTTTTCCATGATACTCCAGAAAGATATTTATGGTTTTGTGTTAATTCCAAGGTTGATTGATGAGTGATAACTTTAAGTGTTGTTTTAACTGAGAAATATATAACTTTTATATGTTTATATTCTTTGTTATATTTATATAAGATGTCGTTATTACTACTGTTTATATTTACTATGTAAAGTTTAACTAAGTTAATATTTTTTACATTCAAGTGTTTATCTAAATTAGTATTATAAATATATTTTATACAACCACTTTCCTTTAAATCTGATAGTATTGGTTCTTTATTACTTCTTATTTCTATATTTCTATTTAATTGTGACAATACAATAATAGGTAATTTTAATAGTTGTGAGAGTAATTTTAACCTTCTTGTTATATAACCTAATTCTTGGCTTCGGTTTATTCTTTGATTATTTTCACTAATAGATCCTATTAACTGTAGGTAGTCAATAATTATTAAACTAAGATTTTGTTTTCTTATTAAAGTTTTTGTTATATGTTCTATATCTTTAATTTTTATATTATTTCTGTCATTTATATATATGTTATTATGTACTAATTTTTTGCATATATTTAATATATTTTTCCAATTTTCTTTTTTTAGTTTAACTGTATTGCTTTTACCTATATTTATATTGCAAGAAATACATAAAAATTTGTCTAATATTTCTTTAGTTGACATTTCTAGGCTAAATATACATATGTTTGACTTTTGATAAAAAAAAACATTGTAAGCAATTTTTATGGCGAATGAAGTTTTTCCTATTGATGGCCTACCTGCTATAATTATTAAATTACCAGTTGGTAATCCATTTGTAATTTTATCTAGTTTTTGAATCCCAAATTTAATCTTAATCTGACTTTTATTGATTTTTTTGTTTTCATCACTATAGATTATAGGGTTTTTAAATTTTAACAGCTTTATTGATATAAGCTTTTTAATGCTGGTTATGTTTTTATTTTTTTGTTGATTCTTTGTAATTTCTTTTTCAAGAAATTTTAAATAAGATAAAAGTTTAGTATACAAGTATTCATTGTTTATTTTTGATATATAGCCTAGTTTAGCCATATTATAACCATATTGAATAATTAACCTTTTGATATAATTTGAACTTAAAATATTTATTAATTTTTCAATATAATTACTAATTTTAGATGAATTTATAAATATTTGACTTTGTCTCATTATGTTGATGATTTTTCTTACGCCACCTATGATTTTGAGTAATTTTTTTGATTTTAGTAAGTATATTAATTGAATAATATTAAATTGTTTATTAATTTGCTCTGTTAGATTTATATATATTATAGTGTGAGATTCTAAGAAAAAAAAATCTTTTTTAATATAATTTTTTACGTAAATACTTAATTTGGGATATATAATAATACTACCTAGTAAAATTTCTTCTGCTAAGTAATTCTGAGGAATAAATTTTTGTATATATACTTGGTTCATTGAGCAATTTATTTTTCTATAGTTACATTTATTATCTTAAGTGTTGTACGGTATAATACATAATTTTACTGTGACTATCATATTCTGTTTTATTTGGATTTTAATGATGCTGATGTTCACGCTATTTATGTTACTAATTTGTATTTGTTTTTTTTCAAATTTTATACTAGTATATTTATATATCCAGTTTATAATATCTTTTTCCTTTACACTACCAAATATTAGCTTATTATTGCCGATTTTTTTGTAAATTGTTATTTTTGAAATTTTTTCTACTCTACTTTTTATTTTTTTAATTGCGATTGAATTTGCTTCTTCTTCTTTTTTTGCTATATCTGAAAACATTTCATGGTGCTTTATTTGGTTCATTGTTGCTAAGCTGGCAATGCCATTAGGTATTAAGTAATTAAAAGCATGACCGCGAAATACACTTACAATTTTTCCTTTATATTCTTTTTTAAAGTTATTGTTTTTTATTATTATTTGTACTTTTTTTTTCATTCTTTTATTCTGTATCAATTTGTTATTATAAATAACATCTAGTTTAGCAGATTTTTTATTTTTTATGTTATTCTCCAATTTTTACTTTGTTAAGCTATGTGTTATTTGATGTAGATTTAAAATAGATGATACAATTGATGCCTTGTAAAATTTATTGCAATAAATAGAAATTGATTTTTGATTCTTATATTGTTTTAGAAATTCTATTGTTCCATGTAAGCGAAAAGCTTTTAAGGGTATATTAATAGATTTTGCTTTATGTTTCTTTAAAAAGTCTTTTTGATCCCTTATGTCTATTAGAATTAGATTATGATTTATATAGTTTTTTTCTTCATGTCCTTTAACTAATCTGTTTTGGTTATTTGTAGTTATATTGTTATAACTTTTTTGTCTATATATTTTTTTTATTTTCATTTGTATATTAATTAAATCACATAAAATTATACTGTTATTTAAATTTTGTTTATATCCTATAATGACTTTTGTAGTTTCTATAGCCTGTAAACTACCTAAATAGCTTGTCGTAATGCCCATTATTCCATTTGCGTTGCAATTCTGACTGGTGTTTATATTTTGAGAGTATAAATCTTTATATTGTATTCCATCTTTATAGTTAAATATGCTCATCTGACCGAAAAAATTGTCTACTGCACCGTATACATAAATTTTGCTTAGTTCATAGCAAGTTTCATAAATAACATTTCTTGTTTCAAAGTTGTCGGTTGTATCAATAATAATATCGTAATACTTAAGGATCTCTTTGCTATTGCTTTTATTCAGTTTATATTTATGTGTAATAACTTTGCAATTTTTATTAATTTTATGGAGTTGTGATTTTGCAGATATTGTTTTGAATGTATTTAAGTGTATCTCGTTGTATAATAATTGCCTGTTTAGGTTGGACATTTCTACCTTATCTGAATCTATGATTCCAATGTATCCTATACCTGATCCTGTTAAATACATCATTATGGGACAGCTTAGTCCACCCGCTCCAATAACTAAAATTTTAGATTTCTTTATTCTTTTTTGGCCCTCAATGTTCATATTTTCGATTATTATTTGTTTTGAGTATCTTAAAAATTCTTGTTGTGATAATTTTATTAAATTTGTTGGTGGGTTGATCATCTTATTTTTTATATTAACTCTAATGTATTTACTCGCTTTAGTATATGTATATATTTTATAATATATATTATCTAGTTAAATTGGTTACGCCTTTAGTTCAGTTGGTAGAACGTAGGTTTCCAAAACCTGATGTCGAGGGTTCAAGTCCTTCAGGGCGTGTTTTAATATTTTATCTAGGGTATTGGAAAATTTTTACATTAATTTTATAATGTTTTGTAATTGATAGTATATTTTTATATTTAAGTAAATTCCATTAATAATATCATAATATTTTTAAGTGATGCCTAAAAAAGTTGTAGGTTTTGTTAAATTAGCCTTAAGTGCTGGTAAAGCGACGCCAGCACCACCTGTTGGTCCTGCTTTAGGTCAACATGGTGCTAATATTGTTATGTTTTGTAAGGAATATAATGCTAAAACGTCTGATAAAGTTGGTTTGGTGATTCCTGTTGAAATTTCTATATACGAAGATCGTAGTTTTTCTTTTGTTCTTAAGACTCCTCCAGCTTCTGTTTTATTGGCTAAAGCAGCTGGTATCGATAAAGGTTCTGGTAAACCTGATTCTATGAAAGTTGGTTCTATTTCTAGTCAACAATTGGAAGAAATAGCAAAAGTTAAGTTACCTGATTTAAATACTAATAATATTGATAAGGCGATGTTAATTGTACAAGGTACTGCTCGTAGTATGGGTATTGTAATTAGTTAAAATGGTTCAATTAACTTTTAAGGAGATTTTTATTTATTTATGCCGAAGCATTCTCGTCGTTTCACTGAGATTTTACAAAAGTTTGATAAAAGCTTATTGTATAGTCCAGAAGAAGCAATAAATTTACTTAAGAATTTCTCTTCTGTTAAATTTGTTGAAACACTAGAAGTACATATTGCTCTAGGTCTAGATCCGAAGTATGCTGATCAGCAACTAAGATCCACGGTAATTTTGCCTAAGGGTTCAGGAAAAGTTGTAAAGGTTGCTGTAATTACTAAAGGAGATAAGTTGAGTGAAGCTAGTTCAGCAGGAGCTGATGTAGTTGGTTCAGATGATCTCATAGAGCAAATTCTTGGAGGTGAGTTGAATTTTGATAAGTTAATAGCTACTCCTGATGTTATGTTGTTAATAGCTAAATTAGGTCGTATACTTGGTCCTAGAGGTTTAATGCCTTCCCCTAAGTCTGGTACAGTTACCAATGACCTAACAAATGCTATAAGTGAATTTAAATCTGGGAAGCTAGAATATAAGGTTGATCGTACAGGTATACTTCATGTTCCAATTGGTAAGTTAATCTTTGATGCAGATGATTTATTGTTAAATCTAAAAGCTTTGCAAGATTCAATTGAGAAAAATAGACCTAGTGGTTCTAAGGGTAAATATTGGAAATCTTTATATTTATCTAGTACAATGGGACCAGGAATACCTGTTGATGTTAGTCTTTTGCGGGATATGAAGACGGTATAATTAATAATTAGCTATATTTACCTTTAAAATTTATTATGAGTGAAAAAATTAATAATATAATTGAAGACTTAAAGTCTTTAACTTTGCTTGAAGCAGCTGAATTAGTTAAACAGATAGAGGAAATTTTTGGTGTAGATACTTCTGCTGTTGCTGGTGCAGGTATGGTTGTTATGCCAGCAGACTCGGATAGTTCTTCTTCTTTAGAAGAAGAAGAGAAAACAGAGTTTGATGTGATTCTTGAAGATGTACCAGCTCCTAAAAAAATTACAATTTTAAAAGTTGTTCGTTCTTTAACTTCTTTAGGTTTGAAAGAGGCTAAAGAATTAGTTGAATCGGTACCAAAGCCTATCAAGGAGAGCACTTCCAAAGAAGATGCTGAAGAAATAAAATTGAAGTTAGAAGAAGTAGGAGCTAAAGTTATAATTAAGTAAAAAAAATAATAGTTAGATTGTACAATAAGCTTATGTATAATCTAACTATTGTTTCTTTGGACTTCCAAGTTATTTAATTGTATTAATTATTATTAAAATAGACCAAGTGTGATAGCCTTTGATAAAGGCATAGTTGCTCCTATACCTAGCCATATAGTTACTATTGTGCCTATAATAAAGATTGTTGTTGCTAGTGGTCTTCTAAATGGATTTTGGAACTTATTAATATTTTCTAAGAATGGAATAGTAATTAATCCTACAGGTACTGATGCCATTGATAGTACTCCAATTAATTTATTAGGTATGACTCTTAATAAATTAAATGTGGGGAAGAAATACCATTCAGGTAATATCTCTAGTGGCGTTGCAAATGGATTTGCTGTTTCGCCTATTCCTGTAGGTTCTAGTACTGCAAGTCCTACATTACATGCGATTGTTCCTAGTATAACAATTGGGAAAATGTATAATAGATCATTAGGCCATGCTGGCTCTCCATAGTAATTATGTCCCATTCCTTTTGCTAGTTTTGCTCTTAATTTTGGATCTGTTAAATCTGGTTTTTTTATAATTGACATGATATATTTTTCTAATTTTATTATTTATTTTTGTTTATCTACAGTGGACCTGATATTCCTTGTTTTCTTATCATTAAGAAGTGCATTAGCATGAAAACTGCTGTTAGTAAAGGTAATACAAATGTATGTAAGCTATAAAATCTTGTTAGTGTACTTTGTCCTACACTTACGCTCCCTCTTAGTAATTCAACTATTGTGCTGCCCACAACTGGTATTGCTTCTGGTACTCCAGTTACGATTTTTACTGCCCAATAACCAATCTGATCCCATGGTAGTGAGTATCCTGTAACACCAAATGATACTGTTAACACTGCTAAAATAACACCTGTTACCCAAGTTAGCTCTCGTGGTTTCTTAAATCCACCTGTTAGGTATACACGGAACACGTGTAAAATTAGCATTAGAACCATCATACTTGCTGACCATCTATGAATTGATCTAATTAGCCACCCAAAGTTTACTTCAGTCATAATATATTGTACCGATGAAAATGCTTCTGCTACAGTTGGTCTATAGTAGAAAGTCATAGCAAATCCACTAGCAACTTGTATTAAGAAAGAAGTAAATACTATTCCACCTATACAGTAAAAGATATTAACATGTGGAGGTACATATTTGCTTGATATATCATCTGCTATAGATTGAATCTCTAGTCTTTCTTCAAACCAATCGTATACTTTACCCATTTTATATGTTGATAATTGTTGTATTACTATTGCGTTTAAGCTACTTTTTATATTTGTTATTATTTTAAGAGTTATGTCTATATTATAACATTTATATTATTTTTCCGTGAAGTTAAATATGCTATTGATTTTAATTGACTTTTTTTTACTGTTATTGGTGATAGATTTTCTTTTTATACTATTTATTATTTGGTTTATTGTTTTTTTATTAGTTCCAGTAATCTTTGCTAAGTTTTTTTGTGAAACTTTGAATGGTAGTTGTATTTGTGTTTTACTTACTATACCTAACTTAAATAAGAGAAATAAAATCATTTGAATAACTCTGTTGTTTTTATGTTTTTGATTCATACTTTCATTTATCATTTGATATGAATTTAGAGTTTTTCTGTAGCTTTCAATTATTTTTATCATTAATTCTGAACTTAGTTTATCTACATTGTCAATCTTAACTGTTAATATGTAAGTTTTTTCTAGAGCAATTAATTGATAATAAAACTGATTATTTATATCTTGTGTTGTGAATAAACTATTTTTATTTAAAATAACTATAGGTATAGTTTTTTTATTCTCAAAGATTTTTATAATATATATACTACCGTGTAAAATGATAGTTAAGTAATTTTGATTATTGTATTGTTTACATATTATAGTTGAATCATTTTTGTTTAACTTGTATATATTGTATGGGATTTGGCAATTGTTCAGTAAGTTTATCCATCTCATGTTTATATTAAGGATTATGATGCTTATTTTTGTTGTATTATAAGTCAATTTGAAAATGAAAAAATTAAAGAAAATTTTGTTAGTTGATGATGATCACAATCTAATAGATTTATTATCTTACTATTTAAGTGCAGAAGGCTTCTTTGTTGATTCTGCTTATACTATTCGTAACGCTTTGGCTTTTATTGATTATGATTGTCCTGACTTAATTATTTCTGATATTATGATAAAAGATTTAAGTGGTTATGATTTTATTAAACTTTTGAGACTAGATGATAGTTTAGTTGATTTACCTTTTATTTTTTTGACTGCTAAAGGTATGACATCGGATCGTATTAAGGGTTATAATTTGGGTTGTTTCGCTTACTTAACTAAGCCTTTTAATCCAAAGGAGCTTTTGGCAATTATCAACAATATCTTTACAAATATTAATCTTATTAAGAGTCGTAACAAGTTTAATTTTAATATGAGTAAAAAATTTCGTAATTCAAAATTTTTGCAGTCTTTTACTACTAGAGAGAAGCATGTTTTAAAGTTATTGTTAATGGGATATATGAATAAAGAGATAGCTGTTAAGTTAGATACTAGTTTAAGGAATGTAGAGAGGTATGTGAGTCGTTTATTATATAAAACTAATACAAGAAATCGTGTTGAATTGATTAGAACAGTTATTTATTTGGTTTAAATTGAAGAGGGCGAATGACGGGATTCGAACCCGCGTATGATGGAGTCACAATCCATTGCCGTAACCTCTTGGCTACATCCGCCATGTTTATATGTCTTTTGGCTTTAATTATAGTACTTTTTATCTTATCAGTCTACTTTAAATTTTTTATTTCTTGCATATGAACAATTATTTAACTATATTTATTAATGGTGACCCATTTCATTGTGATTCTTCTATGTCACTTAAAGATATACTTCTCTATTTAGATATTAATCTGGATCATGTTGTTGTTGAGTATAAAAGTCAAATCATAGACAAGAAAAGATTTAATACATTATTTTTTAGATCTAATGATTCTATTGAGCTCATTACAATCGTAGGTGGTGGTTAATTCTTTTATCCTATTTTAATTTTAGGTTTCGTTGTGATACTGATAGTTGTCCACGTTTATTATTGATATGTATTATTTTTACTTTCACTATTTCACCTATTCTAAAGATTGATTCTATATGTTTTGTTTGACTCAGTTTTATTTCTGATTTATGCAGGAGTGCTTTAATGCCGTATATATTTAGGAATAAGCCATAACGTTTAATTACTATAATTTGACCATATGATAATTCTCCTAGTTTGAATTTATGTTTACATAAAAGAAATACTGCACTTTTGTTACTTAGAATTAATTGGTTTCTTTGTTCATTGATGCTAAGAATCTTGCAGTTTATATATTTTGTCTTTGTAAATTTTTCTATTTTGATTTCTATTTGTGATCTAGGTATGAATCCTTGTATATTTTCTAAATACGTAATAATACCTCCTTTATTAGAGTACTCAATTTTTAGGTTAACCATAATATCTTCAATATACATTTGTTTTATTCTTTTCCATGCTCTTATATATTCTAATCTCTTTATTGATAATATAGGTTGTTTGCTGCTTGTATTTTTCGCCATTAAAAAAAAATCCCTTGTTGTATTAATTAAAAATAAGTAATTGTCATTATCATTTGTATTAAATTTTATTTTTATTTCTTCTTGTGGTAGATAGCCAGCTATTTGTGTGCCTATGTTTACCAAGAATCCAAATGATTCTTTGTGTATTATAGTTCCTGCTATTACGTCGCCACTGTTAATGTTATATCGATACTTTTGTAAAATATTGGCGAATGAATGATTTTTGTTGTCTTTCTTCTTCATGGAAAAAAATATTATGTTATATTCGTTAATTTTATTTTTTTTGTTATATTGTTATTAAAAGTAAGCGTAGGTAATTGCAGATTTTTAACAAGTCTGAGGAAAGTCCGGGCTCTATTTATAGACAATTTGTTGTATAATATACAATGTAGGGAACTACGAGGAAAGTGCCACAGAAATATACCGCCTCATTCAAGGTAAGGGTGCAATGGTTCGTTAAGAGCGTACCAGGAATATTGTCAAAGTATTTGCTAGGTAAACCCCGTTTTAGAGCAAAGTGATTGATGTTTATAGATGGATTATATATCTATAAGCTTCATTTATGTAACATTTTATCTTAAACAATTTATAATACTGCATCAAGTAAAAGTTTTACTTTAGATTAATAATTACCCTTGTTACCTTCTTCATTACTTCATGTTGATTTGGATCAAGAACAAAACCCGGCTTATGTCTTACTTTTAAAGTGTAGTAATACATTTTCGATATGATCATCTATTTTTTTTATATCGTTGTTGTCCAGTGTTCTGCTGTGAGATCTATAGACTATTCTTATGCCTATTGATTTATGTTTATATTTTTTATTGAAATATTCGTTAAATATTTCGATTGATTCGATAAGTGTATTTTGCTTTTTACATAAAATGTCTTCTACCTCTTTTACATTAGTTCTCTTTGTTACTTTGATTGATATGTCTCGTGTTACACTTGGATAATTAGAATGTGGTTTAGATATGTAATTTAGATGGTTATTTAATTTAATTGTTGTATTTAGTTTTTCTATATTAATTTCAAATAAATATATTTTATGTTTATTTGTGTTCAGTTCTTTATTGTATTTTGGACTTATTTCTCCTATGATACCTATTAGTTCTTTGTTATGTGGATTATATATACCTATGCGTTGTTGAGGGTTAAATAGTTGCTCTATATTTTCCGGATAGTCCATGCTTGATTCATTGTCTATTTTTTTTAAGATTACTTCTGCTTTCAATTTTTCTAATATAATTTCTATTATTCCTTTTAGGTGGAAAAAATTAGCGTATTTTGATGTGTCTGACCAATTAGTTTTTATAAAGTTGCTGTTGTGCATTAAACCTCCTAATGATATCTTCTCTACATATTTATTATGCGAATTTTTATGAAAGGTTTTGCCTATTTCAAATATCTCTACTGTATAATTAGTTTGTTTTATATTGTTAATGTAATTTTCTATTAAACTTTGTGTTATGTTATTTCTTAATTCAGTCTGTCCTTGTGTTATTGGATTGTATATCTTTATATTATAGTTATTTAGTTTTAAGTAATTTTTTATTAAGCAGCAGTTCACTACTTCATTGAAACCTAAATTACGTAGTGTATCCCTTAGGTTTTTAATTTTTATTGAAATATTTGGACTGGTACCTTTAAGCTTACTTGATGGTAATTTATCTACAAAATGATTAAATCCATTAATTCTTCCAATCTCTTCTATTATATCTACTTTTCTCTGTAAATCATGTTGTCTGTTTGGTAAAACTTTAATAGTAAATGTTTGTAAAAACTTATTATACTGAGGTGATAAATTGAGTTGTGTTAGTTTGTCAACTATCTTTTTACTAGATAATTGACTAAATTTATGATTACTAGTTTTTCCTAGGATTGTATCAATTTCTTTTTTACTTATTTTTATTGTACTAGAGTATGGTTGTTTAATTTTGTATTGATGATATGATTTACCATAAACACACTTTGTAAATGTGCTTAATAGTTTTGTTGTATCTATATAGGCATTGAAATAATATTCTTCATGGGTATTTACAAGACTAGTTGTATCTTTATGTAAATTAGTATTAGATATAAATATAATTAATTGATCTTTTTTGCTATTTTTATCTAATTCTATGTTTTGTAGATTTATATTAACATTTAGTAAATTATTTATATTTTTTAATTCCTCAGTATTCAATATATAAAATTTCATACCCCATTTAAATTCTATGTATTGTTGTATGTTACTTATGGTATTTATTGGCTTTATATTATAGATTTTAAGATAGTTTAATAACCATTTAGGTGTGTTTTCTATTCTTAAGTTACTTATTTTATTAATAGTGATATATATAAATTTATTATAGTTTTTTTTAATTTTTTTCTCTTGAATTTTTGCGTTAAAAAAATTAATTGGCAATATGCTTAATGGTTTATTGAAAATAATTCCGATTTCTTTAGCTATGCTTAGTATAGAATATATTTCTTTCCTGTTAGTTGTTATACTTAAGTCAAAAATATTATCTTTTATACTTTCTATATAGTTAATTTTTTCAATTTCTATTCCTGATAGTGTTAGTTGTTCTTCAAATTTATTTATTTGAATACTTTTTAGATTAATAAAAATATTAATTAATTTCCATGAAAACTTCATTTTTTTATATTATTTATTAAGTATATATTTTACGCTTTTGTAAATGATAAATTGTTGTTATTGGCATATCTTTCCATGAATCTCATAAATCTATCCCATTCTGATGGGTTTTTGATAACATAGGTACATTCAATGCCTTGGGGCTTTCCATTAATAAATTTTGCGTTTACATCAGTTGTAACCAACTTTCCTTCTTCATCTATTAAATACATTCCTTTAATCTGACCTTTTTCTTGCATTTCGGGTTTTATTATATCTGGATTATTAAACCTGAATGTTGCAGTTCCTGTACTGCCGTCACGGGATCTTGTTAACTTAATATTAGGAATTACTGTTTCATTGATGCCATCAATGAACTGAATAACTGCCATTTTTTTTCCTTATTGTTTATTCATTTTTTTATTTATTTTATTATACACTCTTAATTTAAAGTGTACAATCTGATTTGATTTGCTGATTATGTTTTAGATTTTTATTACCTGGGGTAGGAGGATTCGAACCTGCGAATGGCGGAGTCAAAGTCCGCTGCCTTACCACTTGGCTACACCCCAATAAGCAAAATCATTGTAACAATACAGAGTAATTATATGTCAAGTTTTTAATGAAAATTTTATATATTTTATATAGTTATCTATTTTACAGATAGGTACTTGTTGTTGTGTTCCTGTTTCAAGCCATTTAATTGTTATATATTCATGAAGTATCTCGTTATTACCTATAATGAAGCAAACTTTAGAACCGATTTGATTTGCCTTTTTTATTTGTTTATTTAAGCTGTTATTGCTTATATCAAGTTCAAAATGTATTTGATATTTATCTATTGTATTGATTAATTGCCATATTATGTCTGAATTATCTATTTTTGAATTTGCTATGTATATTACTTTTTTACTTTCTATTATTTCTAGCTTTTCTTTCATTATGATTATTAGTCTTTCTAATCCCATAGCCCATCCTACTGAAGGTGTATATGGTCCACCAAGTTGTTTAATTAATTCATCGTATCTTCCTCCTCCACATATCGTATTTTGTTCGTTAATACCTCTAGTTTTTATTTCAAATGCTGTATAATTATAGTAATCTAGACCTCTAACTAATTTATCATTAATGTAGTACTTTATACTCAATTTATTTAAGTTATTACATACTTCCTCAAAATGTTTAAGCGATTCTGTTGTTAGGTATTCTTTTAGTTTAGGGCTATCATTTAATATTGCTTGAGTTTTTGTGTTCTTGCTATCTAGAATTCTTAATGGGTTATCTTTTAATCTTCTTTGTGAATCTTCATCTAAATCACTCTCATACTTATATAGATATAATTTTAAATGGTTTGTATATTTAATTCTTTCTTCAAGATTCCCAATCGAATTAATTTCTAGATGCCATTCTTCCAATTTTAGTTGTTTGAGTATGTTTATTGCTATCTTTATTACTTCTACGTCTGCTCGTGGCATAGGGCTTCCCATACATTCTATACCTAGTTGGTGAAATTGTCTTTGTCGTCCTTTTTGTGGTCTTTCGTATCTAAACATTGGACCTAGGTACCATAGTCTGTTAATTTTACTATTTAAGTATAATTTGTTACTTATTACTGCTCTTGCTATACTTGCAGTTCCTTCTGGTCTTAGTGTTATATTTCTTCCGCCCCTATCACTAAAACTATACATTTCTTTATTTACAATGTCTGTAACATCTCCAATACTTTGCAAAAATAGTTCAGTGTTTTCTAAGATAGGTGTTCTGATTTCTTTATAATTATTATGAGTTAAAACTTTGTTAACTACCTGGTATATTTTTTGCCAGTATCTTATTTCATTAGGTAATATATCTTTTGTTCCTCTTAGAGGTTGCATTTTGTTTATATATCTGTTTTGGATTTATTTATATTTATATATTATAATCACTTTTTATAATTTTGATCGGGCAAGGAGGGATTCGAACCCCCGACACCGTGGTTCGTAGCCACGTGCTCTAATCCACTGAGCTACAAGCCCATACTTCATTTACATTAATAGTAAAATGATCTTTTTGCAATAGATATTTATTGAGTTTATTATTGATATTTTTATAATATATTTATATCCTATATTCTAAAAGAGATTTAAATCTATTAATGTTTATGAGTAATAATATACTTTACTATGATGATGCTCGCATAGCTTTACAATATGGTATGGATATTTTATTAAGAGCTGTTTCAGTTACTTTAGGCCCTAGAGGTCGAAATGTTGTTTTGGATAAAACAATGGTTTCTCCTCAAATTATTAATGATGGTGTTACTATTGCTAAAGAAATAGAGTTACAAAATATAGTTTATAATACAGGTATTTCACTTATTAGGCAGGCTGCTTCTAAGACTAATGATGTTGCTGGTGATGGTACAACAACAGCAACGGTTTTAGCTCATGCAATTGTTCAGCAAGGTTTGAAAAATGTAGCTTCTGGTTCTAGTTCTATAATGATTAAGAAAGGTATTGATAGATCAGTTGAATTTTTAGTTGATAAAATAAGTCAATATTCGCGCTCAGTGAGAAATTCTTTGGATATTATGCATATTGCGACAGTTTCTTCCGGTAATGATTCTCAAGTAGGTGAGATTATTGCTGAAGCGATGCAAAAAGTTGGAAAGGAAGGAATTGTTTCTTTAGAGGAAGGTAACTCTACTGATACTGAGATGGAAATAAAACAAGGTATGAAGTTCGATAAGGGTTTTATTTCTCCTTACTTTGTTACTAATTCTTCTAATATGGAAGTGATCCAAGAAAATGCTTATGTCTTAATAACAGATCAAAAAATTACTTTAATACAAAAAGAATTACTACCAATAATGGAAAAAGTTGCTAAAGCTGGAAATCCTCTTCTAGTAATAGCAGAAGATGTCGAAAAGGAGGCCTTGGCTACAATGATAGTTAATAAATTAAGAGGTTTAGTTGATGTTGTTGCTGTAAGAGCTCCTGGTTTTGGTGATAGGAGGAAGTCTTTATTGGAAGATATTGCTATTTTAACTTCAGGTGAAGTAATTACTCAAGAAGTGGGACTATCCTTGGATAAATTGTCTCTCAATAGCTTGGGTTTTGCTAAAAAAATACGTGTTGTTAAGGATTCTACAACTATTGTTGCTGATGGCAATCAGGAGCTTGTAATTTCTAGATGTGTTCAAATTCGTAAACAACTTGAATTAACTAATAATGATTATGAAAAAGAAAAACTTCAAGAAAGATTAGCTAAGCTTTCTTGCGGTGTTGCAGTTATTAAAGTAGGAGCTGTAACTGAAGTGGAAATGAAAGACAAAAAGTTACGTTTAGAGGATGCTATTAATGCAACGAGAGCTGCAATTGAAGAGGGTATAGTACCAGGTGGTGGATCTATTTATGTTCATTTATCAAAAGCGTTAGGGTTATGGGCAGTCGAAAACTTAAGTGGTGATCAGTTAATGGGTGCTCTGATTTTAGAAAAAGCTTTATTATATCCAATGTTAAAAATAGTAGAAAATTCAGGTACTAGTGGTTCAGTGATAGTTGAAAAAGTAAAAAATTGTAATTTTCCTATAGGCTACAATGTGAATCAAGCTTTAATTACTGATATGTATCAAGCTGGAATAATCGATTCTTCTAAAGTTGCACGGTCTGCTCTACAAAATGCTTCTTCTATTGCTTCTATGATTTTAACTACAGAGTGTCTTGTAGTTAATGCTAATAAGCACTAAATGATATTTATTTAATTAAATATTTTATTAATACATAAATGCCTTGTTTATTTATTATTGTTGTGATTAAATATAAATTTGTTATAGCTATTTTATTTATTTCTATCTTAGATGTATAGTTAATATATTTGTAGTTATTATAATATTCATACCTTTTGAAATAAAGATAGTTAAACTTTCTTATATATTGTTTTAGTTTTTTTGATTCTTTGTAGTTAGTATATGATTTTAGTACTAAATTAGCATTTTTACTTAGCAAGTAATTATGTATATTTTTGTGCAGTATATATAAATTCAATATAATTGTTACTAGATACGTATATAATATTCTATTATATTTTTTTAGATACATATATAATTTGTCTAAATGAGTTAAGTACTTATTCAAATTATTAATACTTTTGGTTTTTGTTGTTTTAATTAATCTGTTGTTTGTGGATGCTTCTAATGTTTTAAGACTTATTATTAATAAGTCTAGTTTTTGATTAAAAGATATTTGATTTTTCACTAGTAATTGTCTTTATTAATATTTCAATGATACTAAAATTAACTTATTTAATTATACTTCGATTTTTTTATTTAGTTTGATCCGGCGAATATAAACTCTGGAAATTTTTCTTTTGCCTCAATTAATGATTTATTTTTTCCTTTCTCTTGCCAGAAATTAATAATTTCGGTTGCTTTATTTAATAGCTCAACTTTTTCATTTTCCGATATCCATGGTTTTGAGTCTAGTTCTGTTTTCAATTGTTCCCATGCATCATTTCTTGGCCAAAAAAAATATGAAGTTAAAGGACTAATATTGTTTCCTATAATGTGATCAACTGCTATGGCAACATTGTTGTCTAGCCATAATATACGGAATGTAAACTTATGCAACTATTACCTCCTACTAATTTGAGTTTTTGTCAATTAAGTTTTTAACTGTTTTTGTTAGTTGTGCACCTTGTTTAATTCTTTGCTCTATTTTTATGCTATTTATCTGCTTATATTTATTTTGCGGGTTATAAAAACCTAATTCTTCTATAGCTTTTCCATCTCTTTTGTTTCTACTATCTATTGCTATTATTCTGTAGCATGCTTTCCTTTTACGTCCTAGTTTCTTAAGTCTTATTTTTAGCACTTACTTATATATATTTTGATGTTTTTGAAAACTATTCTACCATAGTTTTTTACTAAGTTTCTTTTAGTTTATTGTATTATTTTATTGTTTCAATTCTTATGTTATTGAAAATTACCGTTAAACATTGTAAAAATATAATTCCGAGCATTGGAGACATGTCCATTCCAAATATCATCGGTATTGTTCCTCTAAATAATTTTAGATATGGATCTGTTAATCTATTTAATGAACAAAATGGTTCATTGTACCAATTTACTGTTGGAAACCATGCTAAGGATAGCTTAAGTAATATTAAAATTAGATATATTTCAGAAAAGTTAGCTACAGATGTAAATACTAAATTTAATGAATAGGTAACAATAGTCATGTTTTGAGCTTCCTGTTAATTAATATTGTGTTTTTTGTTATCTAGTATATAAAATTTGGGTAGTGTATACTTTTACTTTTGGATAAATACTTCCTATTTGTTTAAGTATTTTTTGTTCACTTTTTATGCATGCTATATTGATATGGTTGATAGGTATTTGGTGCATTAGTGTTAAATACTTAATTATACTAATTACGTTTACGTTTTTAAGTTGCTCTTCAAGTATAAATATTTGAGTATTTGCGTTAACTTTTTCTATGTCTTGAATTGTTTTTTGTTCATTTTTTATATTTATATAATTAATATTTATTATATCAATATTTGGTATTAAAGTTTTTATACCACTTATCATTTCATAATTATTTGATATATCACTTAATATTAAGTATTTTTCATTATAATTAATGAGTTTTAATTCTTTGGTTGAGTATAACGATTTAATATATACGTTTTGTATCTTAATGTATTTTCTTAAAATCTCATACATTAATAATAGTCCAAGGTTTTTATAGTTGTAATAATATAAAATATTATTCTTATTTTTTACTGTTATTGTATTAGACAGTAGCTGTATAATTGGATGAGATATACTGTAAATATTTAATTGCATGGTATTAATATAAGTTCATTTTTATTTTAATAATATATTTTCACTTATTTTTATTGAAATTGAGTTTTTTAAATCTTGTTATTAGTTAACTGGTATATATTTTGGTTTTTAGTGTTATGTCAAATTGAAATTGTTTTCTTGAATTAGTTCAACTAAAAAAATTATTTTTTTAATTATGTAAATAATTTTTTTAGCTCTTAGTTTATTTTATATTATTTATTAGTCTAATGGTCTCATCGATAGTACAGCTTCATTTTCTCTGTTTATTCCTTTCTCAAATCCAGCAGCAGCAGCTCTTGCTCTACCTGCATGCCATAAATGTCCGATAAATAAAAAGAATCCTAAGAAAAAGTGTGATGTTGTTAACCAACTACGTGGTGACACGTAATTAACTGAGTTAATTTCTGTTGCTACTCCACCTACTGAATTTAGAGAACCTAGTGGAGCATGTGTCATGTATTCAGCAGCTCTTCTTTCCTGCCATGGTTGTATATCATTTTTAATTTTATTCAAATCTAATCCATTTGGTCCTCTTAATGGTTCTACCCATGGTGCTCTTAGATCCCAAAATCTCATTGTTTCTCCACCAAAAATGATTTCTCCACTGGGTGATCTCATCAAGTATTTGCCTAGTCCTGTTGGTCCTTGTGCAGATGCGACATTTGCTCCTAGCCTTTGGTCTCTTACTAAGAATGTAAAAGCTTGTGCCTGTGATGCTTCCGGTCCTGTTGGTCCATAGAATTCACTAGGATATGCTGTATTATTATACCATACGTAGTTTGATGCTGTTAGTCCCATTATGGATAAAGCCCCAAGGCTGTATGATAAATAAGCTTCTCCTGACCACACGAATGCTCTTCTTGCCCATGCAAACGGTTTAGTTAATATATGCCATATGCCACCTGTTATACATACTACACCTATCCATACGTGTCCTCCGATAACATCTTCCATGTTGTCTACACTTACTATCCACCCATCACCTCCAAAAGGTGATTTTAATACATATCCAAAAATTACTGATGGATTTAAAGTAGGATTATTAATAATTCTTACATCTCCACCACCTGGTGCCCATGTGTCATATACTCCACCAAAAAATAGTGCTTTGATCACTAGTAAAAAAGAGCCTAATCCAAGTAATACTAAGTGTATACCCAATATTGTTGTCATTTTATTTTTATCTCTCCAATCATACCCAAAGAATGGGAATGATTCTTCTAGTGTATCTGGTCCTATTAGTGAGTGATATAGTCCACCAAATCCTAAGACAGCTGATGATATTAGGTGTAAAACGCCTACTACGAAGTATGGATATGTATTTTCTATTTCACCACTTGGACCTACTCCCCATCCTAATGTTGCTAAATGCTGTATTAGAATAAAACCCTGTTCGTAAAGTGGTTTTTCTGGTACGAAGTGTGCAACTTCGAATAATGTCATTGCTCCTGTCCAGAATACTATTATTCCTGCGTGTGCTACGTGTGCTCCTAATAACTTGCCTGAAACATTAATTAGTCTTGCGTTTCCTGACCACCATGCAAAACCTGTTGATTCTAGATCTTTTCCTCCAACTGTACTGCTATTATTAAAGGGCGTTTCCACGTGGTAAAACCTCCTCTGGGAATATAAAGTTTTCGTGAGGTTGGTCTTGTGCAGCCATCCATGAACGAATACCTTCGTTTAATAAAATATTTTTTGTATAGAATGTTTCAAATTCTGGATCTTCTGCAGCTCTTAGTTCTTGAGACACAAAATCATATGCTCTTAGGTTCAATGCTAATCCAACTATACCAAATGCACTAGTCCACATTCCTGTTACTGGTACAAATAACATAAAGAAGTGTAACCATCTTTTATTGGAAAAGGCTACACCAAAGATTTGAGACCAAAAACGGTTTGCTGTTACCATAGAGTATGTTTCTTCAGATTGTGTTGGTGTGAATGCTCTGAATGTGTCAGCTGCATCTCCATCTTCAAATAAGGTATTTTGTACAGTTGCTCCATGTATAGCACATAATAAAGCTCCACCTAATATTCCTGCTACGCCCATCATATGAAATGGGTTTAAAGTCCAATTGTGGAATCCTTGTAGGAATAGTAAAAATCTAAAAATAGCTGCTACACCAAAGCTAGGTGCAAAAAACCAACTAGCTTGTCCCAGTGGATACATTAAAAATACTGATACAAATACTGCTATTGGTCCTGAGAAAGCTATCGCATTGTATGGTCTTATGCCTACTAGTCTTGCAATTTCAAATTGTCTTAAGCAGAAGCCTATTAGGCCAAAAGAACCATGTAATGCAATAAAAGACCAAAGTCCACCGATTTGACACCATCTTGTAAAGTCACCTTGAGCTTCTGGTCCCCATAGTAATAGTAGTGAGTGTCCCATGCTGTTTGCAGGTGTTGACACTGCAGCAGTTAAAAAGTTACAACCTTCTAGATATGAACTTGCTAGTCCATGAGTATACCAAGAAGTAACAAATGTAGTACCTGTAAGCCATCCTCCTAGTGCTAAATAAGAGCATGGGAATAGTAAAAGTCCAGACCAGCCTACAAAGACGAATCTATCTCTTTTTACCCAATCATCAACTAAGTCAAATTTTCCACGATTTTTTTCTTGTCCAAGTGCGACAGTCATATTTTAAGTTCTCCACGACTAATTATTTAAGTAAACACTCTATTAAGTTCTTTTATATGTTTAGTTAACTTAAAATTTATTTGCAATAAATATAAAGAAGATATTACTTCTCTTCTCAGTTAAATAGTATTATAAAGTTAATCTAATTTAAATTATACTCTATCATTGAAATGTTGTGTTAGTTCTCTAAGTTAAATTTCTAATACATAAAATGTATTTAATTATTTTATTGGACACTGAATTCCTCAAATATGACTAAATTAGTCTTATTATCAAGTTTTATTTCTGAAGTTACTTTTATTTTTATTGAAAATTTTTAGATCATTTGCTCTTTCATTATTATTTTTTGAAATAAATAACCTGTTCCTCTTGCTGTCAATATTAGATCAGGATTACTTGGATCATCCTCTAGTTTTGCTCTTAATCTTGATATATGTACATCAACTACTCTTGTATCTACATGCCTTTCTGGTGTATATCCCCAAACCTCTTGTAAAATTGAAGCTCTCGAAAATGCTTCGCCTGCTTTGCTTATTAATAGTTCTAATAGACTAAATTCCATTCCTGTTAACCTCACTCTTTCATGATTTTTATACACTTGTCTTTTATTTGTATCAATAGTAAGAAAACCAATGTTAATAATGCCAGAGCTAGGTATTGATGAATTCATTGTAATTTTGTCTATTCTCCTAAGAACAGATCTGATTCTTGCTTCCAGCTCTTTTGGTGAAAATGGTTTCACTATATAATCGTCTGCACCCAATTCTAGACCAGTTATTCTATCTGATACGTCTCCTAAGGCTGTTAACATAATTATTGGTACATCTGATTCTTTCCTTAACTCTTGGCATACTCCATATCCATCTAGTTTAGGCATCATTACATCTAATACAACCAATGTTGGATATTCTTTCCGAAAGATTGTTAATGCTTCTTCTCCATCAGATGCACTTATTACCTCATATCCTATCATAGATAGTCTAGTTTCAAGGATTCTTCTTATACTCGTTTCATCATCGACTATAAGTATTTTTTCTCTCATGTTATTCAATTTTATTCTCCTAATTGCTAACTTATTTATTTGAAATATTTTTTATAAATTCATTTAATTAATTAATGCTTGTACACTTTTTATTTTATAACTTCTCTCTTTAAATTTTAATAAATTAGTCTTTATTAAAAACTTTTATTCAAAAGATAATGATATTAATTTTTATAGTTTAACTAATTGGTTTTGTATAAGTCTTTATGCAATACAGAATAATAGATTTTAAATTTTTTCATGTACTGCTAAAAATATAATCAAAAAAATTTGTTTTATTGCTTGACAATTTTTGGTCTATAGTATTATCATTAGTTCATTAGTTAACAACATTAATTTATCAGACTAATCAATACGAATAAAGTTGTATAAATCTTTTATAGTAATTTACTAATCATTTTTAGTTAAATATTTATATACTACTTTTTCTAATATTCTTAACTAAATAATAGTTCTATATTTTTCTGAAAGATAATTACTTTGAATTTTAGATAATATTCTGGA